AGTTTCCAGAATATGATAGCTCTTCTTAAGCAGTTATAGTCACAAAAATAAAGATTAAAATTCAATGTAACCTTTAAGCATCTAAAACGTTTTGCTTAATCAACTTATGCAAATATATTAATACGATAGACCGTTAATTGTCAAGTAAATTTCATCTCTTTTTTTCATAAAAAAAACATTCTATTAAAAAGACATAAACCTTTTAGAGAAAATAGGAAGATAAAAGTAAAGAAATAAATACTAAAAAACTAGTAAAATGGATAAAATTAATAAGTAAAAATATAAAAATTTTAACTAGTTATGATGAGATAAAAAAGATTAGCACTGATACATTAAAGACTATTAAAGCCTATAGTAAACTAAAAATTGCATAGAAAATATCAAACAACTTGAACTTTTTAACTAATTTAATCGACAAGAAAAATAATAAAAGTGAATGACGTAAAAAGAAAATAATAAATAATAGAATAGAACAGAGAGGAAAAATTGGACAATAATAAAGAGAAAATTTTAGTTGTTGATGATGAAATTAGTATTCGAAGAATATTAGAGACAAGACTTTCAATGATAGGTTACGATGTAGTCAGTGCATCGGATGGGGAAGAAGCATTACAAATATTTAGAAAAGAATATCCAACTTTAGTCGTTTTAGATGTAATGATGCCTAAACTAGATGGATATGGAGTATGCCAAGAACTTAGAAAAGAATCAGATGTACCTATTATTATATTAACTGCTCTAGGAGATGTATCTGACAGGATAACTGGTCTGGAACTAGGTGCAGATGATTATATAGTTAAACCTTTTTCACCAAAAGAACTAGAAGCAAGAATAAGATCGGTTCTAAGAAGAATAGAAAAAATTAATATAAATTCATCCATACCAAGCTCTGGAGTAATAAACATAGGATTTTTAAAAATTGATACAAATAAAAGGCAAGTTTACAAAAATCATGAAAGAGTTAGATTAACAGGAATGGAATTCAGCCTACTAGAACTTTTAATAAGTAAAGCAGGTGAAGCATTTTCTAGAGCTTCAATACTACAAGAAGTATGGGGATATACTCCAGAAAGACATGTAGACACGAGAGTAGTGGATGTTCACATTTCAAGGCTTCGTGCTAAACTAGAAGATGATCCAAGTAATCCAGATTTAATATTAACTGCAAGAGGAACTGGTTACCTATTTCAAAAAATAATAGTTAAAGAAACTGTAAATTAAAAATTTTAGATTTAAATATTTTGTTAATACAAACACAGCAATACATCTATTAACTTAGAGAACTAATATGAAAGTTAATAAATAAAATATAATTCAAGATATATTAATCTTATAATAATATGTAACTGAGAAGATAAGTAACAAAATGTATTTTTATAGCTTAGTATGCAAAAACAGACTAATTCTATAATATAAGTAATATAGTATATTTACTTAAACGATTGAAGTTGGAGAAATCAATTATGACTGTCGCAATTGGACAAGAAAAAAATCGAGGAAGGTTTGATTTAATAGATGATTGGGTTAAAAGAGATCGCTTCGTATTTGTAGGATGGTCTGGACTTTTACTCTTTCCATGTTCTTACCTAGCTCTAGGTGGATGGTTAACAGGTACAACTTTTGTAACTTCTTGGTATACACATGGTCTTGCAAGTTCTTATTTGGAAGGTTGTAATTTCTTAACTGCAGCTGTATCTACACCAGCAAATAGTATGGGACATTCTTTACTGCTTTTATGGGGACCAGAAGCTCAAGGAGATTTTACAAGATGGTGTCAAATAGGTGGATTATGGGCATTTATAGCATTACATGGATCTTTTGGACTAATAGGATTTTGCTTAAGACAATTTGAGATTGCAAGACTAGTAGGTATTAGACCTTATAATGCTATTGCATTCTCAGGTCCAATTGCTGTTTTTGTATCAGTATTTTTAATGTATCCTTTAGGTCAAGCAAGTTGGTTTTTTGCTCCTAGCTTTGGTGTTGCAGCAATTTTTCGCTTTCTTCTATTTTTGCAAGGATTTCATAACTGGACTTTAAACCCATTCCACATGATGGGAGTAGCAGGAATTTTAGGTGGAGCACTGCTATGTGCAATTCATGGCGCAACCGTTCAGAATACTTTATTCGAAGATGGAGATGCAGCAGATACATTTAGAGCATTTACACCAACACAGTCAGAAGAAACTTATTCGATGGTAACAGCTAATCGATTCTGGTCTCAAATTTTTGGTGTTGCTTTTTCTAATAAAAGATGGCTACACTTCTTCATGCTGTTCGTTCCAGTAACAGGTATGTGGACTAGTTCATTTGGTATAGTTGGACTAGCATTAAATTTAAGAGCATATGATTTTGTATCTCAAGAATTAAGAGCTGCTGAAGATCCAGAATTTGAGACATTTTATACTAAAAATATTTTATTAAACGAAGGTATTCGTTCATGGATGGCTGCACAAGATCAGCCTCACGAAAATTTCATATTCCCAGAGGAGGTTTTACCACGTGGAAACGCCCTTTAATAATAGCAACGTAGTTGGAGGAAGAGACCTAGAATCAACAGGTTTTGCATGGTGGTCAGGAAATGCAAGACTTATTAACGTTTCAGGAAAACTTTTAGGAGCTCATGTAGCTCACGCTGGCATAATGGTATTTTGGACAGGAGCAATGACATTATTTGAAGTTGCACATTTTGTGCCAGAAAAGCCTCTGTATGAGCAAGGATTCATATTAATACCTCACTTATCAACACTAGGATGGGGTGTGGGGCCAAGTGGAGAAATAACAGATACATATCCATACTTCATTGTTGGTGTTGTACATTTAATTTCTTCTGCTGTACTCGGATTTGGTGGTCTATACCATTCACTAATAGGACCAGATACTTTAGAAGAATCGTTTCCATTTTTTGGATACGATTGGAGAGATAAAAATAAAATGACAACGATATTAGGTATACACTTAATATTACTAGGAGTGGGTTCATTTTTACTTGTAATTAAAGCACTATTTTTTGGTGGTATTTATGACACATGGGCACCGGGAGGGGGAGATGTTAGAATCATAAATAACCCTACATTAAATCCCTCAGTAATCTTCGGATATATACTTAAATCACCTTTTGGTGGAGATGGCTGGATAGTAAGTATTGATAATATGGAAGACTTAATTGGCGGACATGTATGGATGGGAGTTATTTGTATAGCTGGAGGGATATGGCACATACTAACTAAACCTTTTGCATGGGCAAGAAGAGCTTTTGTTTGGTCAGGAGAAGCTTATCTTTCGTATAGTTTAGGTGCACTATCGATAATGGGCTTAACTGCATCAAATTTTGTTTGGTATAATAATACTGCATATCCTAGTGAATTTTACGGTCCAACTGGACCTGAAGCATCACAAGCACAAGCTTTTACCTTTTTAGTAAGAGATCAAAGACTCGGTGCTAATGTAGCTTCAGCACAGGGTCCTACTGGTTTAGGTAAATACTTAATGAGATCACCTAGTGGTGAAATTATTTTTGGAGGTGAAACAATGAGATTTTGGGATCTTAGAGCACCTTGGGTTGAACCATTAAGAGGACCAAATGGATTAGATCTAAACAAAATAAAAAATGATATTCAACCTTGGCAAGAAAGAAGAGCTGCAGAATACATGACACACGCACCATTGGGATCATTAAATTCAGTAGGAGGAGTTGCAACAGAAATCAACTCAGTAAACTATGTATCACCAAGAAGTTGGCTGACAACTTCCCACTTTTTCCTAGGATTTTTTCTTTTCATTGGCCACTTGTGGCATGCAGGTAGGGCTCGTGCTGCTGCTGCTGGCTTCGAAAAAGGTATTAATCGAGAAAATGAAGCCGTACTATCAATGAGACCATTAGATTAAAGTTAAAAATTTTGAATTGAATGAAGTAAAAAACATAATATCCTCTAATTAAATCACTAATTAGAGGATATTTTTTTATTCTGTAAATTACTTGTAATTACATCAACGAATATAATATTCTTTATTTTTTAGTAAAAAAAATATTAAAATCGATTAATTAAATAATAATAAGATGAAAAAATTATAGCATGAAATTAAAAATATACAAGATTTCTCATCCATTAATAAGACTCATGTTAAATCGTATGACAACAGAATACTTATCAGAAATAAATACTAAATACTACGAACGATATATAGGCTTCTTAGTAATATATGAAATTTTTAGAAAATATATGATCATAAAGGTTTTACATATAAAATTACTAGAAGGTAGTAAAAAAGTAGAAACGATAGATATTAGAACAAAGTATATAATTTTAACAAACACATCTGATACATACAGTATGATAACTGATATTCAATGCATAATATCTAATCTTACAATTATCCATACAGAATATGATGATATAAATAGAATAAAGAACTACATAGAAAAAACAAATAAAATTACTGAAAATTCATATATATTTATTATCGAAAAAAATACAACAAACTATAAAATAATAAATTTAATTGATTACTTAAAAAATACAAATAAGATTACATTAGATAAAATTAGTATTGGAAACATATTTAGTAATAGTAAAGTACTAAAAAAAATAGGAGAGAAATACCCAGAACTTAAAGTATATACTACAAAAATAGAATAATAAATAAAATAACAAGTAAAAAATACAAATGACAATCATTACTTACTCATTAAATCTAGTTTTTACATCTATAGCAAGTTTTTCAGAAATATACCTTATACTTATATTATTAAAATTATCATTAGCTTGGTTGCCAACAGTAAATTGGTATAATGAACCTTTTTGTTCATTAAACAGACTAACTGATCCATACTTAAGACTATTTAGAGGCACTATACCAATGATATTTGGTATGGATATGTCACCAATGCTAGGTATTATATTTTTACAATGCTTAACAGTAATTTTTAACAATATCAGAATTGAGTCAATAACGTAGTGTATATGAGATCTTTAAATAGTATGATATAATGTCTTAAAAAATCATTATACCATAAGATATACAACAATAAAAAGATTAATGCTAAAAATAAGACTAAAAAAACTAGGTAGAAAGAAAAAGCCATTTTATAGAATTATACTCATAGATAGTAGAAAAAAAAGAGACAGCAAAGCAATAGCAGAACTAGGTTTCTACAATCCGATAAATAAAAATAGTCAATTAAACATAAAAACAATAAAAGCTAAACAACAAGAAGGAGCAATACTAACTAAAACAGTTGAAACACTTATTTATAAAATTACGAAACAATAAGGAGAAAAAATATTGCAAAAATTTACATTTAAAATTTTATGGCTTGATAACAATGTTGCTATAGCCATAGACCATATAATAGGAAAAAACATAAGTCCTTTAACTTCTTATTTTTTTTGGCCTCGAAATGATGCCTGGGAACAGTTAAAAACAGAATTAGACTCTAAACCATGGATATCAGAAAACGATAAAATATACTTACTTAACAAAGCAACTGAAATCATTAATTTTTGGCAAGAAAAAGGTAGCAATAAATCTTTGAATGACGCACAAGAAAAATTTCCAAACTTTATATTTGCAGGCACTAACTAAACTTTAAAAAACAAGTATTAAAGTAAAATAACATTAAACAATGAAAAAAGAAATTTTTCTAAAAAAACTAGACTTATTAAGCATAAGTCTTGAGGTATTAACTACTTCGAATGAAAACAAACAAATAATTAAAAAGTTTAATACTTTGTACTACAACATAAGAAATAAACAATATAGCAAAAAACAAAATTTTCTATTTCTAATAGAGTATATATACAGCATCATCAAAATGATCAGAAAATATTCACTAGATCAATTAGCAACTAAAATAATAAAAGGTAATAATAAATTTATTACAAGATATATATCAAAATTTTGTTATATCTACTATAGAAATAAAAAATATTATATAAATCATAAGCTAATATTATACAAGTATAATAAAGACGAGAAAATAGCTATTAATAACGTTGCTATTATCAATTTATATCTGATATGTAAATTACAAAAAGATCAAGGAATTTATACTTTAATAAAATACTTAAAAAAATTATAGTTTATTTTATCCAACTTATACAGCATCTACAATTATACACTCTGTAGTTAAAATCATAGAAGCAATAGAAGCAGCATTTTGCAGTGCAGAACGAGTTACTTTAGCAGGATCAATAATACCATCATTATACATATCAACTAAAGAACCAGAATTAATATCATATCCTATAGGAAAATTAGCCTGATTCACCTTTTCTACAATAACAGCTCCATTTAAGCCAGCATTAGCAGCAATTCTAGTAAGAGGCAAAAGTAACGCTTTTTGCACAATGAGAGCACCTACTAGTTCTTCTTCAGACAAATTTCTTTCCGCCCACGAAAAAAGTTTTTTAGATAAATGCACATATGTTGCCCCACCGCCAGGAACTATCCCTTCTTCAACAGCTGCTTTAGTTGCATTAATAGCATCTTCTAAACGCAACTTCTTGTCTTTCATTTCTGTTTCAGTTGCAGCACCAACTTTAATAACTGCAACACCACTTGATAACTTTGCTAATCTTTCTTGCAATTTTTCTTTTTCATAACTATTAGTACTAACACTAATTTGCTTACGAATTTCATCACATCGACTATTCACAGCATTTTGATTTGAGTCAGATATGATCGTTGTGCTATCTTTTGATATTTGTATTTTTTTTGCGAAACCTAAATTAGATAAAGAAACCTTATTTAAAGTTAAACCCGTATCTTCACTGACAAGATTACCAGAAGTTAGAATAGCTATATCTTCTAATAAAGATTTTCTTCTGTCGCCAAAACCAGGAGCACGAACTGCAGCAACATTAATAATACCTCTTAATTTATTGACTACAATTGTAGCTAAAGCTTCTTTTTCAATATCTTCAGCTATTATTAATAATGACATTCCTGTTTTTGCCACCTGCTCTAAGACTGGCAGTAATTCTTCTTGAATTAATGTAATTTTTTTGTCAGTCAGCAAAATGTAACTATTCTCCTGTATAACTTCCATCCTAGAAGTATCAGTAATGAAATAAGGGGAAATAAAACCTTTATCAAATTTCATACCTTCCTTAATATCAAGAAGAGTTTCAGTAGACTGGCCTTCTTCAAGAGAAATAATTCCCTCTTTACCAACTTTTTGTATTGCCTCAGAAATAATTTGTCCTATATACTTATCATTGCCAGCAGATATAGAAGCAACTTGTAAGATATCACGAGAACTATCTATAGGACGAGAATATTGACTAATCTGCTGAGTAACAAATTTTACAGCTTTATTAATACCTTTTTTTAACATTATAGGATTAGAACCAGCAGCAACATTCTTTAACCCTTCCTTTACAATAGCGTAAGCCAATACTGTAGCAGTAGTAGTTCCATCACCAGCAACATCATTAGTTTTCGAAGCAGCCTGCCTAATAAGAGACACACCTGTATTCTCAATCGAATCAGACAACTCAATTTCCTTAGCTATTGTAACTCCATCATTTATAATTTGAGGAGAACCATATTTTTTTTCCAGAACAACATTACGACCCTTAGGACCTAATGTAATAGACACAGCTTCAGATAAAATATCCATTCCTTTTTCTAACGCTTTCCGCGCATCATCATGATACAAAATAGTTTTATTCATAAATAATTTACCTTAAAGATTAATAAAAACAAAATAGGGTACTACAAACATAAAATATAAATATCTATAAAAAATATCAAGAATTTAAAAAATGAAAATTTCATAGATTGAATATGCTACAATAAATCTAGGTATTGGGCTTGTAGCTCAGTGGATTAGAGCACGTGGCTACGAACCACGGTGTCGGGGGTTCGAGTCCCTCCTTGCCCGTCAAAGCAATAAATTAACTCACAATACAAAAGAATAATAATGCAACCAATACGAGGAACAAAAGATATTTTACCTAACGATATAGAGATTTGGCAACAAATATATAAGATAGCATACAATACACTCAACAACTATAACTATTCTGAGATAAGAACACCTATACTTGAAAATACAAATCTCTTTGAAAGATGTATTGGAAACCTTACAGACATAGTAAATAAAGAAATGTATACGTTTAAAGATCAAGGAAACAGATCAATTACATTAAGACCAGAAGGTACATCAAGTATAGCGAGAGCTGTATTAAGTAATAAAATAAACTTAAACAATAAAATGAACAGACTATGGTACCTGGGACCTATGTTCAGGTATGAAAGACCACAAAAAGGAAGACAAAGACAATTTCATCAACTAGGTATTGAATGCATGGGAAGTGAAAAATCAATAGCCGATGCAGAAGTAATTAAAATAGCATACAATATATTAGTACAACTCAAATGTGACACACAATGCCATTTAGAGATAAATTCTATAGGCAATATTGAAGAAAGAGAATTATACAAAATAGAATTAACTGAATATCTAGAAAAATATGTAAATGAACTAGATGAAGATTCAAAAAAAAGAATACACAAAAATCCTTTAAGAATTTTAGACAGTAAAAATAAAAAAACGCAACAAATTTTGACAGAGGCACCATTACTGCATAACTACTTGGGTAAACTTTCCAAAACTCACTTTGAAAATTTATGTAAACAGCTAAACTACTTAGATATAAAATATAAAATAAATAACTATTTAGTGAGAGGTTTAGATTATTACAACTATACAGCATTTGAAATCAAAACAAATGAAACAAACCAACAAAATACAATATGTGGCGGCGGAAGATACGACTATTTAACACATCAGCTAGGAGGACCAAAAATACCTGCTGTTGGATGGGCAATAGGTATTGAACGATTAATTACATTAACTAAATACCAAATAAAAACAAAGATCATATACAACACTATTTATATAGCTACAGACAACTTGGAAAAAGAAAGTATAATATGGGACGTGGTAAGTATCCTAGAAACATACAACTTAAGATTTGAACTAGACTTTACAGATAAAAACTTAAGTAAAAAGATAAAAAAAGCAAGTCAAATGGGAATATATATTTGTATTATAATAAGTCAACGTGAATTAGATAATAATTCTGTAAGAATACATTGGTTAAAGACAGGACAAAAACAAATAATCCCTATATCTAACTTGCAAGAGTACATAAACTATATAAAAAATTTTTTTCAGCTTGACAGTCCCTTTTAAATTATTGTACAAGTGTTACTATTGGATTGGGGTGTAGCCAAGTGGTAAGGCAGCGGACTTTGACTCCGCCATTCGCAGGTTCGAATCCTCCTACCCCAGATTAAAAATACAAGATGAACAAAGATACCAATTTAATTAATATTAAGGAATAAAATTATGGCAGTAATTCAATTTATAGAAGGAATAAATGAAAAAGTAATACCGAACATAAAATTAACAAGATCACGAGACGGAAGTACTGGAACAGCAACATTTAGATTTAATCAACCAGATATAATTAAACCTGAAATGCAAGAAAAAGGAGATATTACAGGCATGTACCTTAAAGATGAAGAAGGATCATTATTAACAACAGATGTAAATGCAAAATTCATTAATGGAAAACCACAAGGAATAGAATGCATATATATCATAAAAAGTCCATTAGAGTGGGATAGATTTATGAGGTTTATGGAACGATATGCAAATAACAATAACTTATCATTTACAAAAGCATAAAATTCAAAATACTTTAAAGCAAAATAAAAATGAAATTTTCATGGCAACTTACAAATAGTTTTCTAGAACTGCCCAATACAAATTTTCAGAAAGTTCTAAACAAACTAATCTTATCTGGAATAGAAATTGATAGGATAGATGAAACATTAAACGACAAAATACTAGATTTAAGTATAACAACAAATAGAAAAGAAATAAATTCCGCACTAAGCTTAGCAAGAGAAATTAGTATAATAACTAATAATGAAATAAAAATTAATCCAATAGTATTTCATATAGACACAGAACAAGTTAACACTAATTATGAAAATTTAGACTACGTAAGAATACAAATAATTCATGAAAATTTAAATCAAAAAACACCTAAATGGATCTTAGAATATTTAAAAATTTATGGAGAAGATTATAAAAATAATCTAAAAAATATTCAACAATATATATACCTTAAATGGGGAATAACTTTTAAGATAGTAAACACTAATACACTAAATAAATTTATTTTAGAGAATAATGATAAGATGCATAGTAGATTAAATAAAGAAGTAATAGAAAAAAATAGAACCAAAAAACAAAATAGAAAAATTAAACTATTAATTTTCACTACAAAACAAAAAATTAAAAAGCAAAATAAAAAGAACTATGATGTAGATGAATTTTACGAAAACTATTACACAGATAGCATAAACATTATTAAAGAATCCATGCGCTGTACAATTGGAAAGCATTATGAAGCATATAAAAAATTTACACCTAAATACAATCAAATATTAGTAGAGCAACAAACCTTAAACAAATGGCTTGGTAATACACAAAAAAAGACAAATAAATTCTTAGAAGTTAAAGAAACTAAAACTATTTTAGAAAAACTTAAGTTTTTTCCTAAATACATAAAAAACAGGAAAATATTCGCTGTAGATACACCAGAATATAGAAAACACGATATCAAAAATAAAATAGACGTGATAGAAGAGATAGGAAGAATATACGAATTTCAAAATTTCTACAACAAATACCAATACATAAAGAAGACAGGTAAAAAATCAAATAGATTTATGAAAGTTATTGAAATAAGAAATATGCTACGCAGTTTAGGACTGAATGAAGTCATCAATTCATCATTAACAAACAATTCACTAAAAAACAACAAAATAATCACAATACACAATCCAATTAATGAAGAGCATAAAAATCTTAGAAGTAATATAATAAGCGGTTTAATAAATAATTATATACATAATCTTAAATACACAGAAAGAAATTTATTAATTTTTGAAATAGGTAAAACTTTTCAAAAAGACGAACAAAAAAATAAGTGCATAGAAGAAAAATCATTAGGAGGACTAATCTATAATCCTAATTATCATAAATCTAATTGGGAAAAGAAACCAACTTCTATAAGTATTTTTCATATAAAGGGAATTCTAGAATTATTTTTAGAAAAAATAAATGCCAAAGTATATTTTGATGAACTCAAAAAGAATAAAATTAATAATTCAATGCATCATATATTAAAAAAGAATAAAATCATCGGAATATACAGTCAAAATAGTCAAGAAATAATAGGAATTTTAGGAGAACTTAATGATCAACTTATAAAAACATATCAGAGCACAAACGAAAAGATTTTTTTATTTGAAATTCAACTAGATAAATTAATAAATACAACTTACATAAAAAAACATCTAAATTATAATAAAAAAGCATATTCAGAATATCCATCTATAACAAGAGATATTTCAATATCAATTAAAAAGTATGAACAAGCAGAAGAAATAAAAAATAAAATTAAATCGATTAATGAAGAAATTATTGAAACTATAGAAATATTTAATGAATACAAAAGCATAAAACCACAAAATAATCAAAGAAAAAGATTTATAGGCATTAGAATTAAGTATAGGTCACTATACAAAACTTTAAATGCAAAAGATATTAAGAAAATAGATGAAGAACTAAATAATATTATAAAAAATATTAACTAAAAACAAGCAAGTAAAAAACATAAGGTAAAACATAAGCCGGGTTTAGTTCTCTTCAAATTTTATCAAAAACATAAAACAAATGAAAAGGGTAATTATTAATCTTAAGTAAAAAACTACTTTATGCAGTAAATAAAAAATAGTTAAAAAATACATAAATTTTATAAAAAATTTAATAATTTCAACTATATAAAAACTTTGCTCTAATACGGGGTTTACCTAGCAAATACTTTGATAATATTTCTGGTTTGCTTTTACCAAACCATTGCACCCTTACCTATAAAATTAGGCGGTATATTTCTGTAGCACGATCCTTGTAGTTTCCCACACTGTACTTTATACAACTATATTATTATAAATAGAGCCCGGACTTTCCTCAAGTTTGTAAAAAACCTGCAATTACCTGCGATTACCATTAGGAAATATATTATCATAGAATCAAAAACTACTCAATATACGTATGAAAAAAAAAAAAGTTTATTTTGCAGAAATATTAAAAAAATACAAATATAAGATACATGAAGGAGATATTGTTGCGGGAACAATTATCCACATTGAAGAATATGGATTTTTAGTAGATATAGGAACAGATAAATCAGGATACTTACCTATAGAAGAAGTAACAATAAATTTTAAAAAGAAAAATAATCATAATTTACTATTACTAAATATAACAAGAGATTTTTTCTTAGTTGCACAGAATCAGAATAATACACAATACATACTTTCATTAAAAAGACTGGACTATATCAGATCTTGGAAAAGAATAAAACAACTATATCTAGAAGATATAATATTTAACTTAAAAATAGAACATGTGAATAAAGGAGGAATTATTACATATTTAGAAGGTATTCAAAGTTTTATACCCAAATCACATATATTTACAAAAGGTAAAATCATTAATTACAATAAACTTAAAAATAGAAGAATAAAATGTAAACTACTAAATTTCAATGAGAATAAAAATCAGTTAATACTAAGCAATAAGAGCGCTAATTTCAGTATTCTAAAACACAAATTCAAACTAGGAGAAATAGTATATGGTAAAATAATAGTAAAAAAAACATATGGAGTATTTATTGAGATTTATAATGTTAACGCTCTATTACATAATTCAGAAATTAGCAATAAAAATATACCATACAAAAATACAAGTATAAAAATAGGTCAATTTATTAAAGCAAAAATAATATACTTAAACAACAAAGAGGGTTTAGTTTCTGTTTCAATACGCCATATTAAATGTAGTCTTACCCCCCTCCAACAATACTAATGACTTCAATAGAATCATTATTTCTTAAATATAAACTATTGAAATTTTGTTTATCAACAATAGAATGATTATATTCAATAATAACAAAATTCATATCAATACTTAAATAATTTAGAATATCAAATAATGACATAGAAGAATCACAATTAAATGGATCACCGTTAATAAATATAGTTAAATAGTTTTGCATAAGCATAAAAAAATACATAAGTAGACCAATAAGATAAAAAATAGTATAATCTTGATCAGTTATACACAATAATATGGCGGATGTAGCCAAGTGGTTACGGCAATGGATTGTGACTCCATCATTCGCGGGTTCGACTCCCGTCATTCGCCCTCTCATTAATTATAGAAATAATCTAATTAATTGTACTCTATTACGAGTATGTGTTTTACGCAGAATGCGAGTTACATACTTTTCAACATTTCTTATACTAGTATTTAAAATAATAGCTATTTCTTTATTCATATAACCCTTTAAAACAAACTTAAGTATAATTTTTTCACGAGCAGTAAAATGAAAGCTACTATAAACCTCTCCACGTAAAAAAACATTATTAGATTTCGAAAATAGAATAGAAGCATTTGTTAATAAATCAATATGCCCTAAAATACTATTTATAATAGCAACCAATTCTTGTGGATCAAAAGGTTTAATTAAATAAGAATAACATCCTAACTCATAACCTTTAATTCTATCATGAGTCATACCTTTAGCAGTTAAAAAGATTACAGGAATATAAACAAAATAGTCATTCAAATTTAATAATTTAATGAAATCATATCCATTCAAATCTTGCATCATAATATCAGTTACAACTAAGTCTGGTTTTTCTTCTTTCATTAATACCAATGCATTACGAATATCATGAACTGATTGCACATAAAAATTACAAGAAAATAAATAAGAAGACAATAATTGACATAAATTTTTATCATCATCTATAAGTAAAATTTTTTTCACTACTTTACAGCCTATCTAAAATTTCATTATATAATGTAAAAAAATAAAATAAATATGTAAAAAGCCTAATGAATTGGATTATTTTTTTTACGAGACAAGAAATAACCTACCAAGTTTATAAATTAAACGAAGGAGATAGTATTATATTAAAAAACAAAGAAGAAAAAAATCTTGAGATTGTTATTATACTAACAGGTATTATCTCATTAGCTAAAATATTTTGCAACAAAGAGATTTTACCTTTAGCAATTTTAAATAAAAATGATATTGTTCATCAAAGAACTATAGACCAAACAAACTATCAAATTACAGCACTAAAAAGTTCTTACATTATTAAGCTTAAAGAAGAAAATTTATATAAAGCAAAAATAAAAATAGAATACAAGATTAATATAATAAAATGCTATCAACAAACAATAAAAAAGTATGAAGAAATTATTAGCATAATTAATCAAACAAATAAAACAAAAAGAATTATTTTATTTATATTACTTATATTCTGGAGATTCGGAAACATAGATGAGTACAAAATTATCATATCGTTCAAACTAAGAAAAAATTATATATCAACAATGACGGCGACTAGCATAAACACTGTTAATAAAATTATTAAAAAAATATGTTTAGATAAACAAACTGCAATTAACTTTATTAAAATAAAAAAACTAAAGTTAATATAGAACAAAAAATCAAAGTGTTATAATAAATACAAACAATGTAAGTAGTTTAAACGCACTAATTAAGAAAAACTCAAATATTTAATATGGGAAAAGTATATGATTGGTTTGAAGAAAGATTAGAAATTCAATCCATAGCAGATGATATCTCTAGCAAATATGTTCCACCACATGTAAATATTTTTTATTGTATCGGAGGAATAGTATTTACTTCTTTTTTAATTCAAGTAGCAAGTGGATTTGCTATGACATTCTATTACAGACCAACTGTCGCAGAAGCATTTACATCTGTAGAATATATAATGACAGAAGTAAACTTTGGTTGGTTAATTAGATCTATACATAGATGGTCTGCAAGTATGATGGTATTGATGCTAATCTTACATGTATTTAGAGTTTACTTAACAGGCGGATTCAAAAAACCACGCGAATTAACTTGGGTAACAGGTGTTATATTAGCAGTTTTAACAGTATCTTTTGGAGTTACCGGATACTCTCTACCATGGGATCAAATAGGATACTGGGCTGTAAAGATTGTAACCGGAGTACCAGAAGCTATTCCTATAGTTGGAAGCACTATAGTAGAACTTTTAAGAGGAAGCGTAAGTGTAGGACAAAGTACATTAACAAGATTTTATAGCTTACACACGTTTGTTTTACCGTTACTTACAGCTGTTTTCATGTTAATGCACTTCTTAATGATACGTAAACAGGGAATTTCAGGTCCTTTATAAAAAAGTAAAAAACAAATATAAGGTTAAAAAATATGTCAATAATCAAAAAACCAGACTTAACAGACCCTAAACTACGTGCAAAACTTGCAAAAGGTATGGGTCACAATTACTATGGTGAACCAGCATGGCCTAACGATTTACTATATATTTTTCCAGTTGTAATACTAGGCACAATAGCATGTAATGTAGGACTTGCTGTATTAGAACCAATGGGAATAGGAGAACCAGCAAACCCATTCGCGACACCTTTAGAAATTTTACCTGAATGGTACTTTTTTCCAACTTTTAACTTATTAAGAGTTATACCAAACAAATTAATAGGTGTACTATCTATGGCTGCTGTACCTGCAGGTCTAATCACTATTCCTTTCATAGAAAGTATAAATAAATTTCAAAATCCTTTCAGAAGACCTGTTGCTACTAGCGTATTTATAATTGCTACAATTATTACAGTTTGGCTTGGAATAGGAGCTACTATGCCACTATCTGAGGCTATTACTCTAGGTATAATTTAAAAAAGATTATTAATGCAATAGAAGTAAAACTAAACAAGTATAAACATATCTTGTTTACTATTGCATTTTCATATTATTTAATAGAAACTTTGGCACCAACTTCTTCTAATTTAGACCTGATTTCTTCAGCATCTTCTTTAGAGGTACTTTCCTTAATAGGTTTAGGTGCCGATTCAACTAATTCTTTAGCTTCTTTCAAACCTAAAGCAGTTAACGAACGTACTACTTTCAAAATAGTAATTTTTTTAGGTGCAGGTACCTCTTCTAGAATAACATCGAACTCTGTCTTTTCTTCAGTAGATTCTAGTAATGATTCACTTGACTCAGCTGGCATCATAACTACACCAGAACCAGCTGCTACAGAAGCATCAACACCAAAAGTATCTTCTATTTGTTTTACTAAATCTGCTGCCTCTAATAAGGTTAAGGACTTTAACTCTTCAATAATACTATTAATTTTATCACTCATACTAAATTTTAAAATAAAAATAACTTAATTTTATATTCCCCTACAATACACTATTTTAAAAGACTTATGTCTACAGGAATACCTGGTCCCATTGTACTAGATAAATATAAAGATTTCCAATACTTACCTCTAGAACCACTAGGACGATTTTTTTCAATAGAATCTTGTAAAGCCTTTAGATTAACCTTTAAATCATTGATGGAAAAATCTATTTTACCTATTGGTACATGCAAAATCCCCGTACGATCAATCTTATACTCTAGCTTACCAGATTTAAACTCATTAATAGCCTCCTTTAAATTATTGGTCACGGTTCCAGATTTAGGTGAAGGCATAAGACCACGAGGACCTAATATACGTCCTAACTTAGCTATCATCAACATCATGTCAGGAGTAGCAATTAATTTATTAAAATCTAAATCACCTTTTAAAATTTCTTCTATTAAATCTTCAGAACCTACTTTATCTGCACCAGCTAATAAAGCTGTATGTAAATTTTCACCTTGCGTTATCACAGCAACCTTAACTATTTTACCTGAACCTTGAGGCAAAATAACTGTTGACCTAAGCTGTTGATCAGCGTACTTAGGATCTAAACCTAAGACAATATGAACCTCTACAGTTTCAACAAAATTAACAGATGCAAATTTTTTCAGGATAGCTAATGCATCATCTGGATGATAAAGCAATGTTTTATCTACTTGCCCTGAAATTTCTGTAAAACGACGAGAATGTTTAACCATAAAATAATACTATTACTCCTTAAACAAAATTAATTTTACGAATCTATTGTGATACCCATACTACGAGCTGTACCGCTAATAATCAACTTAGCTTGATCAATATCATTAGTATTTAAATCAGGCAGCTTAGTATTTGCGATCTCATTTAATTGATTTACAGAAATAGAACCCACTTTATTTAAATTAGGTGTTCCAGATCCTTTCTCAATCCCAGCAGCTTTAGCAAGTAAAACAGAAGCAGGTGGAGTTTTTAAAACAAAAGAAAAACTACGATCATCATAAATTGAAATTTCTACAGGAATTATTAAGCCAACTTTATCTGATGTTTTAGCATTATACTCTTTACAAAACATAACTATATTAGCACCATGTTGACCCAAAGCAGGACCAACAGGTGGTGCTGGAGTAGCTTTACCTGCAGGTAAAGCTAACTTAACAAAACCGATAACTTTTTTAGGCATAAGAAAAATTATATAAAAATATACTTTATAAATACAAATAAAACAAAAAATTATACTATATTATATGACGAATATTAAATTTATCCAAATAAGATATGTCATAGCTGTAAAAACACGCCCTGAAGGACTTGAACCCTCGACATCAGGTTTTGGAAACCTGCGTTCTACCATCTGAACTAAAGGCGTATCAACTTTATATACATAAATAAATTATACCTGATAAACAGAAAAAGTCATAAATAAGAAATTTAATAATAATCATGCAAAACCAATTATCAAAAAAAGAGATAAAACTATATAAAAAACAAATTAATTTAGAAAAAATTGGTTTAGAAGGTCAAAAAAAAATTAAAAAATCAAAAATTTTAGTCATAGGAGCAGGTGGATTAGGATGCCCAGTTTTGATATACCTAGTATCATCAGGAATAGGTTGTATAGGAATTATAGATGGAGATGAAGTAGAAAATTCTAACCTTAATAGACAAATCTTATATACAATAAAAGATTTAGCAAAAACAAAAGTAGCAGCAGCTAAAACAAATTTAAATAAAATAAATAAAGAATGTGAAATAATAGTACATAGCTACAAACTCAACAAGTATAACCAAATAGAGGTTATATCATACTACGATATAGTAATAGATGCAACTGATAATTTTATTACAAGATATATCATAGATGAAGCATGCTATAGACTCAATAAAGTATATATATATGGTGCTGCAAGTAAATTTGAAGGACAAAGCGGAGTATTTCATTACCAAGATGGTATTAGATATAAAAATTTATACGAATTAAAATTTAAGATGATGGAAAATCAATGTAATACTGAAGGAATAATGGGTATTACAACAGGATATATAGGAATTTCGCAAGCAATAGAAACTTTAAAAATCATCTTAGGTCTAAGTAAAAAATCCAGAGACTATGTAAATATATACGAAATGATTGAAATGATAGTGAAGAAGAAAGAAATTAAAACAAGAAGAAATAGAATTAATAACATATTAACCAATAACACAGAAAAAGCTAAAAAGAAATCATTGATTTTCAAAAAAACAATTAATACAAAAAAAAGTTTAATAGTAGATTTAAAAGATAGGCAAGAATTCATAGATAAACATGTGAAACAAGCAATTAATATACCTATGTCTAAACTTAAACTACAACAGACAACTAAGCTATTAAGGAAATATGAAAAAACTAATAATATTATAATTTACTGCAAAAGTATACACAAAAGACAAGTCGCATCGATATTATTAAAGCAACAAATAATTAAACATAAGATTATAAACAGTAAGAACGAAAATCTGATAGAATAATTGTTAAAATCATGAATTCAAATAACACAAAAATAACACAATTAGTAAATGAAAAAAAAGGTTCAAATTATAATAAAAGATGAAAAAGAATATATAGTTAATGTTTCTAGAGGATATGCTTTTAATTATTTAATACCACAAGGAAAAGCTATCATACCAACGAAAAAAAAAATGAGACAAATTGAGATGTTTCAAACAATAAATAAAGAGAAGCAAAAAATTAATGAAATTAAAATAAAAAAGGTACGTGAAAGATTAAAAGAAATTAATAAAATTTCAATATATAAAAAATCAGGAGAAAATAATTTAATCTTCGGCAGTATTACAGAGAAAGAAGTTTCCAAGTGGATTACAAAGCACACAAACCTTAAGATTGATAAGGGTCAAGTTAAAATACCTAATATTAAAAAAGTAGGAATAGAAAATATAAATATAAATATTAAAAACAATATAGATGAAAAATTACAAATCAATATAATACCAGCCAATATATGAAGGAATAATTAATAACGTACAATTAATGCAGAAATTTTATAGATATAAATTTATTCCACAAAACTATTTAGCAGAAGAAATATTAATAGGAATAATTTTAATATATCCTAAAATACTTAATAAAACTAAAGAATTCATAAAAACAGATATCTTTTTCGTAGAGATACATAAAACACTATATTCAAAGCTTATTAGTATAATTAATTCAAAAGACACTAATGTATTAAAATTATTATACGAAATAGAGAAAATAAACACGAACAGTCAAGCAAGTTACATAGATCACATGATTAAACTAATGAAAAAAAGTCACACATTTATATCATGCTGTAAAACAAATAATTATTTAGAAAACTTAATTAAACTATTAAGAAAAGCTTATACTAAGAGACTGATCATACAACTAGGCTATAATATAATCAAACTAGGTTACGTTATTAATATCAAGAGTAATTACTTATATACAAAGATTACATCTTACATACAAAATATAGAAGAAAATATTAAAAATAATAGAAGTAGTGAAATCACTAATATTAAAGAATTCGTTTCAAAACAGATGTTAGGAATTAAATATATAAGTCCAGAAAAAATACATGAATCAAAAAAAACAAAAATCACCTCAGGATTAATAAGTTTAGATAGAATAATTAATTGTCTACCAGCAGGTAATTTAATTATTATAGCTGGTAGACCTTCCATAGGAAAAACTTCACTAAGTATAAATATTGCATATAATTGCTTCCTAAAAAATCAAATTAGCTTACTCATATTTAGTCTTGAAATGACAAGCAGTCAAATTTTTAATAAGTTTATAAAAATAGGATCAGAAAATACGATTGAACAAGAACCTATAGAAACCATAAGTCATAAAAATTGGGAAAAGATTAGTAAAATTTGTCATTTGCTTCTAAAACAAAACATATATGTCAATGAGGAACCTAAACTCAATATAAATCAAATAGAGTTTATAGCTAATAACTTAAGAAAAAATCAGTTTATTGAACTTATTATAATAGATTATTTACAACTAGTTGAATTAGGTCTTAATGAAAAAGTACACAATAATAGAAGTCAAGAAGTAGGTTATATTACAAGAAGACTAAAACTACTAGCACAATATCTTAAAATACCAATCGTAGCTATATCTCAATTAAACAGGAATATAGAAAATAGACAACAAAAAGAACCATTATTATCAGATCTCAAAGAAAGTGGATGCATATTATATAATCACAATATACATATATATAAAAAAGAGCTCAATGTAGCAAATAAAAATCTACAAGAAATAGGATTTACAAACAATATATTCATATTAAATCATTTTGTACTAAAGAACAAATATAATATCAATATACTACATAAATATATTTTTAAATCTATAACTAAAAAAATCAATATAGGCTTAACGTACAACCACAAATGTCTAACAAAAATAAATTGGATAAAATTAAGCCAAGTATCAAGAGTTACACAAATTCTTCATAATATTGATTATTCAATAAAAATTAGAAAATACTTCAAAAAAATAAAATTTGACAAGCATTCTAAGACATACGATCTTAACGCTTACGATTATTTTAACCTATTAACAAAAACAACTATTGTACATAATTCTATTGAACAGGATGCTGACATTATAATGATTTTATACGAAGCAGATAGCACACAATATAATAGTCAGGTAACAACAAATAAAATAATTGATCTGAAAGTATCTAAAAATCGTAACGGGAGTACCGGGAATTGCAAGCTTAATTTTGAACCTTATAAAAACAAATTCAAAGATTTATTAATAGAACAATAAATTAATAATATTGAATTTGTTTGAACACAAAATTTACAAAATATCTGATATAAGTAGAATAAGCTATGAGAATGTGACAAAATATTTGAACTTATATATCCATCCATATCTATAGCTTTTTTCTCGTTATTAATATAATGAAAATCTAAGAAATAAGCTAAAATCATAAAATCTCGAATAGATGAAAAAAACTTCTGGAAATACTAGGGATAAAAAAATTAGACTATAATAACAACAAGCTTCAAAAATTTTCACAAGATTAAGAATATATCAATACATGATATATTAGTATTGCTTACTTAAAAGAATTAGATAAATTACAGAAAAATATTATGAACAATCTAGACTGATTATTTGAATAGATATATTTAATATTTCGGAAACACCAATAATGAAGCACTTTGGACTCCAGAGATTTAATAATTTTAAAAAAGTTATTAAAAATGCATTAAACAATAACTTTATTTATAATATATAACGCACACAAATCTATTAAGCAAAAACTAATAGAAGTAAAAGCTAAAATAATGAATTAACTGAACCGTCTATTACAAAAAATAATTTAGTAAGCACTCATAATTTAATTAGTAATTTCCATAATAAAATTTAGATTAATACAAAATATAAATATAGATATCATAAATTCACAAGTTCAAAAAATATTGTAAAAAAAATAATTAATGTAAAAGTGAAACTAATCAAGATAACTACAAGTTTTTTTACACTAAAATATAAAAAAATAAGATTCAAAGTTCAGGCGATATCTAATTCTAGAAGACTCATTTGCAATTAACACAAAATATCATATAATAATCGTATATGGCCGGGATAGCTCAGTTGGTAGAGCAGTGGACTGAAAATCCTCGTGTCACCAGTTCAAATCTGGTTCCTGGCATAAAGAATATAGATAATGCTTATATGAATCATAACATTATCTATATAATAAAAATTTAAACTATTAACTTATCACCAAGAAGTACTTTAACAGAACCATCATCGGCAACATCAACTACTGCACTATCGCCAGCTTTTATTTTTCCTGACAAAACCTCCTCAGCTAAACTATCTTCTAGTAAACGCATTACCGCCCGTCTTAGAGGACGTGCACCATAACTAGGATTATAGCCTTCATCAACAAGCTTAATTTTAAATCTTTCTGTAACACTTAAAACTATTTCTTGCTGTTTAATTCTTTGAAAAACTTCATCCAACATTAAATTAGCAATTTCACGTACTTCTTCTTTTGTAAGCTGTCTAAAAACAATGATTTCATCTAATCTATTTAAAAATTCAGGTCGAAAATATTGCTTTAATTCTTCATTAACCAGTGATTTAATACGATTATATTGAGATTCTACCTGGGATTCTCCTAACTCAAATCCTAAACTACCACCTCCTTTTTCAATCACTTTAGAACCAATATTAGAAGTCATGATTAATAATGTATTTTTAAAATCGATAGTACGACCTTTAGCATCAGTTAAACGACCATCTTCTAAAATCTGCAACAATAGATTAAAAATATCAGGGTGAGCCTTTTCAATTTCATCAAATAGAATCACTGTATAAGGTCTTTTTCTTACAGCCTCTGTTAAATAGCCACCTTCACTATAGCCAACATAACCAGGAGGTGAACCTATTAACTTAGAAACTGTATGTCTTTCCATATACTCAGACATATCTAATCTAACCATAGCTTCTTGAGCACCAAAGAAATATGACGCTAAAGCCTTAGTTAATTCAGTTTTCCCAACACCGGTCGGTCCAGAAAAGATAAAACTTGCTATAGGCCTATTAGGATTTTTTAAGCCAACACGTGCACGACGAATAGCTCTCGAAACTGCTACAACAGCTTCTTCTTGGCCAATGATTCTACCGTGCAAAGTATCTTCCATATGCATTAGTTTTTCAGACTCGCTCTTAGTCAGTTTAGTAACTGGAATACCCGTCCAAAAGGCAACTATTTCAGCGATATTTTCTTCTGTAACAATAGGATCTTCTAATTTCAAGTCAGGTTCAGCATTTTTGCTTTGAGCTATTGCTGCTATTTGAGCTTTAATCTCCATTTCACGAGCTCTATATTGCTCAGCCTTTTCATATTTTTGTGCTCTTATTGCTTCATCCTTTGTTTTAAGAACAGAACGTAATTCTCTATCTAATTCTCTAGCAGCAGGAGGTAATTGAGAATTAAGTAACCTAACTCTGGAACCAGCCTCATCAATTAAATCAATAGCTTTATCAGGTAAAAAACGATCTGAAATATATTGATTAGCATATTTAGCAGCAGCAGCTAAAGCTTCATCAGACATTTTTAATTGATGATGTTTTTCATAACGATCTCTTAAACCAAATAGGATTTCAATTGTTTCTTCAACACTAGGTTCACCAACTAATACAGGTTGAAAACGACGTTCTAAGGCAGCATCTTTTTCAATATGTTTACGATACTCTTCTAATGTAGTAGCACCGATACATTGCAATTCTCCTCTAGCTAAAGCTGGTTTCAATAAATTAGCAGCATCAATAGCACCTTCAGCTGCACCTGCTCCTATTAATGTATGTACTTCATCAATAACAAGTACTACATTTGACGCAGATTTAATTTCATCCATTATTCTTTTTAATCGCTCTTCAAACTCACCACGATATTTAGTACCAGCAACTAAAAGACCAACATCTAAAGTAATAACAAGCTTGTCTTCTAATATAGATGGAATATCTCTATTTGCTATTCTTTGTGCTAAGCCTTCTGCAATAGCTGTTTTACCAACACCAGGCTCACCAATTAAAACAGGATTATTTTTAGTACGACGGCCCAAAATCTGTATAACTCTTTCTATTTCTTTTTGCCGACCGACTACTGGATCTAAAACTCCTTCAACAGCTAATTCGGTAAGGTTAGAACCAAACTCTTCTAAAGTAGGAGTTTTACTCCTTGTTTGCATGTTATTAGCATTATTAGAATTTACATCAGTATTATCACCCAACATTTGGATAACTTCAGTTCTAATAGAAGCAACACTAACAGATAAATTTTCTAATACTCTTGCAGCAACTCCTTCTCCTTCTCTTACTAATCCCATTAAAAGATGCTCAGTTCCAATATAATTGTGACCTAATTGTCTAGCTTCTTCTAACGATAACTCTAGAACACGTTTAGCTCTAGGTGTAAAAGGAATTTCAACAGCAACAAAACCTGAACCACGACCAATAATTTTTTCTACTTCAATTCTCGCATCTTTTAAATTAACATTCATCGATTTAAGAACTTGAGCAGCAATTCCAGTTCCTTCACCAATTAAACCTAATAATATTTGCTCAGTTCCAACGAAATTATGACCTAGTCTTCTCGCTTCTTCCTGGGCTAGCATAATTACTTTAATTGCTTTTTCAGTAAAGCGTTCAAACATATAAATTTTACAAACAGAAAAAGTTAATTACCTTTGATAATAAGAGATTATAACATAATAAAACAGAAAATGAAATATATGAAAGATATAAAATTATTAAATAGTTGACTAAAATAAAACTTTTCAAATAAAATAGTAAGATAACAGTAAAATAAGTTTTCATAAAAATGATAAATAAGATACAAAATAACACAGACTTAATTAAATTTATTGAAAAAGATTACACAAATAACGATCACCCAAAAGTTGAAATTGGAGATAGCATCAAAATTAAAAAAATCATCCAAGAAGGTAGTAAAGAAAGAATTCAACTATCAGAGGGTGTAGTTATTTCAAAAAAGAATTCTGGGATTAATGCTACAGTAACTATAAGAAAAACAATACACAACATTGGGGTAGAAAGAGTATACTTATTAAACTCACCACACTTGATAAACATTGAAATAGTTAAACAAGCCAAAGTACGTAGATCTAAATTATATTACTTACGTTTAAGATCAGGAAAAGCAACAAGATTAAAACAAAAATAAAACAAGTATTTATTACCTGAGTTAATTATATATATTTCTTTAGAATACAAGAAATATTTAAATTTTATAATAGAATTGCTTTTCAATGGAAATTTTACTATAATACTTAGTAGAATGGGTCGGTGCCCGAGTGGTTAATGGGGGCGGACTGTAAATCCGCTGGCTAAGCCTACATTGGTTCAAATCCAATCCGGCCCAATACAATATAAATTTACTATACAGTATTCAAAAATCATAACTTAAATTTTATTTGCAGTATAATTTTTATCTAAACCAATCATCTGAGAATTGCTTTTACCAGGCGCAACCATTGGATAACAATTCTCTGTCTCCTTAACTCTACAATCAAGAATAACTGGACCATTATAATTACAAAATGTATCTATTACACTTTCCATATTAACTCTTGAGTCAACCTCTAAACCCAAAATACCAAAAGACTGTGCTAATTTAACTAAGTTAGGTGAACCTTTTTCCATATTAGAATGAGAATACCTTTCTCCATAAAAAGCCTGTTGCCATTGTCTTACCATACCCTGCCATTTATTATTAATTACAACAATTTTAATAGGTAAATTATACTGTGAAATAGTTCCAAGCTCTTGGAGATTCATCTGGAAACTAGCATCACCACTAATACAAATAACTTGATGATTAATTTGAGCAAATTGGACACCTATGGCAGCAGGTAATCCATATCCCATTGTTCCTAATCCAGAACTAGACATCCAATGACGAGGTAATACATTTAAAAATTGAGCCGACCACATTTGATGCTGACCTACATCAGTTGTATAGTATGCATCTGGTTGAGATTTAGATAGATAATGTAGAATTTCTTGAGCAGATAAAAAAGAAACATTTTTCGGTACGAGTAAAGGATAATTTTTTTTCCATACTGATATTCTTTGTAACCATGAAGTAGTTAAATCATTATTAAAATCGTCGTTCTCAAATTGTTCTAGATAATTTAAGAAATTTTGCACAATAAATTTTAGATCCCCAACAATTGCGACTTGAGGAATTCTATTTTTACCTAACTCTGCTGAATCAATATCAACATGAATAACCTGGGCATTACATGCAAACTCATCTAACTTACCAGTAACTCTATCATCAAAGCGAGCTCCTAAAGCTATTAGTAAATCACATTCACTAACTGCAAAATTAGCATATGCTGTACCATGCATCCCAAGCATTCCTAATGATAAACAATGTGTTTCTTGAATAACACCCTTACCCATTAATGTTGTTGTAATAGGAATTTGAAATTTTTCTGCTAATTCTCGAATAAGATGAGAACAATTAGCACTAATTGCACCACCACCAACATACAATAAAGGCTGACTGGATTGTTTAATTAAATTTAGCATTTTATCAAAATGCTTTTCTTTAATAGAGTTAGTTATTTGACATCCAGGTAAATTTATATGAGATTTGGGAACAAATTTATAAGAAAATTTTTCAAGACCAACATCCTTGGGAATATCAATTAAAACAGGACCTGGTCTACCAGATTGTGATATATAAAAGGCTTCTGAAACAATACGACTCATGTCTCTAGGATCTCTAACAACATAAGAATGCTTGACAATAGGTAGAGTTATGCCAAAAATATCCACTTCTTGAAAAGCATCGGTACCAATAAAGGGACGTGCAACTTGGCCCGTAATTAAAATAACAGGTATCGAATCCATTTGAGCAGTAGCTATTCCAGTAACTAGATTAGTAGCACCTGGACCAGATGTGGCAAAACAAATACCAACTTTACCAGAAGATCTTGCATAACCATCAGCTGCATGTACAGCTCCTTGCTCGTGTCTACATAGTATATGCTTAATTAGTTCTTTTTCTTCCCAACGAAATAATTCATCATATATAGGTAAAATAGCACCACCAGGATATCCAAAGATATGATATGTACCATTACGAATTAAAGTATCAATTAAAGCATAAGCACCGCTAACAAAAAAATTAGAAGACATAAAACCTCCATACAAGTGTATTATATATTATATATGTTCAATTTTATTCTATAGCCACCATTTTAGCTATGATTTTATAGCATATTCCTATTGTTAATGTTGCAATTATGTTAAATACTATTATTCTTTTTTTAGTCTTTAATAACTTAAAAATCGGTTGAAAAGTTGTCAAGAAAAACCCCACGAATACACCGATTAAAAATCTTGGAAATTTATATAAATTTACCCAAAAATCTGACATAGTGTTTTATTATATTATTTATGAAACCTTTATTTAATAAATTATTAATATTAAATCATTATTTAAATGTCAAATTCTATTATTGATGATCGTTTTTACTTTTCTTCTGAGACTATATCTCTTATTAAAAATTATTCTGGTGCTACTTTCGTAATTAAGTATGGTGGATCTGCCATGAAAGATGAATCTATACAGTCTAATATTATTCAGGATATATCTTTATTGTCTTCTTTAGGTATTAATATTATCTTAGTTCATGGTGGTGGTTATATTATTGATCATTGGTTAAAAAAACTTAATATTACTCCCGTTTTTCAGGATGGTATTCGTATTACCGATTATAGTACTGTAGAAGTTGTAGAAATGGTACTCAGTGCTAAAGTTAATAAAAGCTTAGTTTCACAATTTAATAAGAGAAATATTTTATCTGTTGGTTTATCAGGTAAAGATGCTAATTTAATTACTGCTTCTCCTATTTCTGATATGTCTGAAAACTATACCGGTAAGGTAGACAATGTTAATCCTTTTCTTTTAAGTACTTTATTGTCTAATGGTTTTTTACCAGTGGTTTCTAGTGTTGCTTGTGATGTAGAGGGCAAAACTTATAATCTTAACGCAGATACTGTTGCTAGTTCTATTGCCGCTTCTTTAAGTGTTGATAAGTATATACTTATCACGGACACTCCTGGTGTACTTAAAGATTTAAAAGATTCTAATAGTCTAATGAAAAACTTAACCATTACCCAGGTTAATCAATTGAAGAATGATGGAACTATTTCAGGTGGTATGATTCCAAAATTAGATTCATGTGTATATTCTTTGCTTAACAATGTTAAGGAAGCTCACATTATTGATGGTAGATTACGTCATTCCCTATTGCACCAGACTCTTACTTATGCAGGAAGAGGTTCAAAAATAGTTAAGTAGTTTTTATGTTAATTTGTTTATTTTTTTGTTAAATGTTATATTCCTATAGTGTAACTTGTGGCTCAGTAGCTCAGTTGGTTAGAGCAGGGGACTCATAAGCCCAAGGTCGCAGGTTCAAGTCCCGCCTGAGCCATCTAAATATTAAGTTATACTTACTTTTATACTGGAGAAGTGGCTGAGAGGTTGAAAGCGGCAGATTGCTAATCTGTTGTATAATAATTGTTATACCGAGGGTTCGAATCCCTTCTTCTCCTTTTTAAATCTATTTGACAAGTATACATTTACTGTTTTATTATTAATTCCAGTTGTGGGATTGTAGTTCAACTGGTTAGAGCACCGCCCTGTCACGGCGGAAGTTGCGGGTTCGAATCCCGTCAGTCTCGTACTTATATTTTTTTTAATTCTTGTTTAGATTTATATGGAACTTCTGTATATTGTTTTATTATATTCCTAAATTCTTCCCCATCTATTGTTTCTTTTTCTATTAAAATATCAACGAGTTTATCTATAATTACCCTATTATTTTTGATAATGTTTTTAGTATTTACATGACACTCTTCCACAATTGATTGTATTTGTGAATCTATTTTTACAGCTATTTCATCTGAGTAATCATTGGCACCCCCCATTCCTCTGCCTAAGAATGGGTTTGAGTCTTCAGTGTCCAATGATAACGGACCGATATTAGACATTCCAAATCTTGTAACCATTTGTCTTGCCATTGAAGTAACTTGTTGTAAGTCATTACTAGCACCTGTTGTTATTTCTGATTCTCCAAATACAATTTCTTCTGCTACCCTTCCTCCTAATGCTCCCATTATTCTTGCTTTTATCTGAGCTCTTGATATTAAACTTTGATCTTCTGATGGAGTAAACCAAGTTAATCCTCTTGCTTGGCCTCTTGGTATTAATGTCACTTTCTGTACACTTTCATGATCTTCTAATAGTGTACCTACTATGGCGTGACCTATTTCATGATAAGCTATTAATCTTTTGCTTTTGCTATCAATTAAAGGTGTTCCTTCCATTCCTGCTATTATTCTATCTATAGCTTTATCTATTTCCTGTAATGTAATTTGATTCTTTCTCTCTCTTGCTGTTAGAATGGCAGCTTCGTTTAATAGATTAGCTAGATCAGCCCCCGAAAAACCTGGTGTACGTCTTGCTATGATTGATAATGATACGTTTGAGTCTATTTTTTTATTTTTAGCATGTACATTTAAAATTTCTAGTCTGCCTTTAAAATCTGGTATATTCACATTTACTTGTCTATCAAATCTTCCTGGTCTTAAAAGTGCAGAGTCCAGAATATCTGCTCTATTTGTTGCTGCTACAACAATTACTCCTGTATTCCCTTCAAATCCATCCATTTCTGTAAGTAATTGATTTAATGTTTGTTCCCTTTCATCATTTCCTCCACCTATTCCTGTTCCTCTTTGTCTACCTACTGCATCTATTTCATCTATGAATACTATGCATGGTGCATTTTCTTTAGCTTTTTTAAATAAATCTCTAACTCTTGATGCTCCTACACCTACAAACATTTCTACGAATTCGGATCCTGATATACTAAAAAATGGTACATTTGCTTCTCCAGCTATTGCTTTTGCTAATAAAGTTTTTCCTGTTCCCGGAGGACCGATTAGAAGTACACCTTTTGGTATTTTTGCGCCAACTGCTGTAAAATACTCTGGCTTTTTGAGAAATGTTACAATTTCTTCAAATTCTTCTTTTGCTTCATCTATACCAGCTACATCATCAAAGATTATACCTGTTTTTGCTTCTATTTGAAATAGAGCTTTTGATTTACCAAATGACATTGCTTGTCCTGGTCCACTAGTATTGTTGTTTGATCTTCTAAATAAAATAGCTAAACTACCGATTAATAGTAGTGGAAAAAAAAGATTACCTATTAGTGTCCATAGTGCGTTACTGTTTTTTGTTGGATGTGCATCTAAATCTATATTGTTATTTTTTAATTTTACAATTAATTCTGTTGCATTAGTTGGTAATTCTACTCTGATTTTCTGTATTCTGTTACCTAATTCTGGTCCAACAGCTTCTATTATTGCTGTGTGTCCATTTTCATATATATCTACTTTTTTTACCCATCCCATATCTATATATTCTAGAAACCTTCCATAGGTCATTCTAGAGTTTGCTATATTGTTACTATTTTCATTTGTTATAGGTGCAAAGACGCCTTGCCATAGAAAAAAAGATATGACTATTATAGGTAATGACCATAGCAGCACATTTTTCCATGAAAATTTCATAGTTGTTTCCCTTTATTTTTGATTCAATTACATTTTTTCTTATATGAATGTAACATCTTTACTTTTTTATAGGCAACTATATGATCAACTCTATTTTAAGTTTATCAAAGTTAATATTTTTATTTAAAATGTTGTTTTTATGGTAAAATTTACTTATATTTTTTATTTTATATTTAACCCAATAAATTTATGATTGAAAAAGGTTGTAAAGTTAAAGTTTTGAGAAAAGAGTCTTATTGGTATCAAGGTGTAGGCACTGTTGTTAAAGTTGATAAAGGAGTTAAGTATCCTGTGCTTGTTCGGTTTGCTAAACCTACTTATAGTGGTGTTAATACTAATAATTTTTCAGAAGCTGAGCTTGTACTTGCATAGCATGTTGTTTTAACAAGCATTATTATAGAGAATAAAATTTTTATTATATAATGCCTGTTTGATTAATTTAACTTCCTAAGCTTGCCCAATCAACATCTACATTTTCTAAAATTAAAGAAGAATTGTATATCTGTAGTATAATTAGTAAAAATAGAAAGAATAGTAGCATGAATATAGCCATAATGGGAGTTGTTCCCCACCCTGGTGCCACTTTACCATACTCAGAATTTAGTGGTCTTAATATTTCTCCTAATCTAGTTCTTAAAGCCATAATTAGTTTTAGTAATTTGTTTTTTCTATAGTATTTATAATAACATTATAAAAGTAACTTAATTTTATTTTCTAGTAAATTATGGAAACTGCAACAGTTCTTAGCATTTTTATTTTAAGTCTATTATTTGGTGTGACTGGTTATTCAATTTATACTTCATTTGGTCCTATGTCAAAAAATCTTAGAGATCCTTTTGAAGAGCATGAAGAATAATTAGATACTATATTTTTTATATTTAAAAAATATATAGATGTAATCATTATTTATATCTACATATTTTTTATTATTATACTTGTATGAATTTTTATTTAGCTATTCTTGGTGGGTCTCTGAAAAAAATTGCGAAAAATATTACCATTAGTGTTCCTACTAATAGAAATACATATACTAGTGCTTCCATTGTTTTACCTTTTAGTTTATCTATGTTTTTATATATTATACTGCACCCTGTTTTTTACTGCTTCTGTCTCCTAACTTTTGGAATGCACCAAATTCTACTTGTTCTGTAACTTCCGCTCCTATACCAGCAAATACATCCCTAAATATAGTACGCGAACCGTGCCATAAGTGACCGAAGAAGAATAATAAAGCGAAGTTGGCATGTCCAAAAGTAAACCAACCTCTTGGGCTACTACGGAATACACCATCAGATTCTAAAGTAGTTCTATCAAATTCAAATACTTCTCCTAGTTGTGCTTTTCTAGCGTATTTTTTTACACTTGGTGCATCATTAAACGATTTTCCATTTAGTTTGCCACCGTAAAAATTTACATTTACACCTACTTGTTCTATACTATATTTTGATTCAGCTCTTCTAAATGGTATATCTGCTCTGATTATACCGTCCTTATCAACTAAAATCACGGGAAATGTTTCAAAAAAAGCAGGCATTCTTCTTACTGTTAATTCTCGTCCTTCTTGATCTTGGAAGATAGGGTGACCTAACCAAGCTTCTGCAATACCATCCCCTTTATCCATTGGCCCTGCTCTAAATAATCCACCTTTAGCTGGATTATTTCCTATATAGTCATAAAATGCTAGTTTATCTGGAATCTTTGACCAAGCTTCTTCTGGTGTTGCTCCTTCATTTAATGAGTTTTCAACTCTTCTTTCGATTTCTTGTTGGAAGTATCCGCTATCCCATTGATACCTAGTTGGTCCAAATAGTTCGATCGGTGTTGTTGCAGATCCATACCACATTGTTCCACATGTAACGAAGGCACTGAAAAATACAGCAGATATACTACTTGAAAGTACAGTTTCTATATTACCCATTCTAAGAGCACGATATAGTCTTTGTGGTGGTCTTACAGTTAAGTGAAATAATCCGGCTAAAATACCCACGGTACCTGCTGCTATGTGGTGTGATGCTACTCCGCTTGGATTAAATGGGTTAAACCCATCTGGGCCCCATGCTGGTGCTATAGGTTGTACTTTTCCTGTTATTCCATATCCATCTGATATCCATATTCCTGGACCAAATAAACCTGTTGCATGAAATGCTCCAAAACCGAAACAAAGTAAGCTAGAAAGTAATAGATGAATGCCAAAAATTTTCGGTAAGTCTAGTGCTGGTTCGCCAGTTCTAGGATCTCTGAAAAGTTCTAAATCCCAATAAACCCAGTGCCATATTGATGCTAAAAATAGCATGCCTGATAGCACTATATGTGTAATGGCAACCCCTTCAAAACTCCAAAGTCCAGGATTAGATACGCTTTCTCCAGTTACACTCCATCCTCCCCAAGAATCTGTAACACCAATCCTAGTCATGAAAGGCATCACAAACATTCCTTGTCTCCACATTGGATTAAGAACAGGATCTGAAGGATCAAAGACTGCCAATTCATATAGTGCCATTGAACCAGCCCATCCTGCAACTAATGCAGTATGCATTAAGTGAACAGAGATTAGTCTACCTGGGTCATTTAAAACTACTGTATGTACGCGATACCATGGTAATGCCATATATTTGATATCACTCCTTGTAAATCTTATTTAAATTTGTTGTTTTTCTTACTGATTTTATTGTTTTACCTAATACTATTATAACATTTCTTTTATTATCTTGTTAATTTTTATCGTATTTATATTTAATAATACTTCTTACTAAAATAAAGCTAGTTATGTTGGTTATTAAAAGTACCATAATGCTATTATATCCGTTGATTGATATCCATGACTTATTTATTATATATGTTGTTAAACTAAAGTTATTATCCAAGTTAATATTTCTTATAATTTCGATAGCATATGTTAATGGGTTCATGCAGCATATTAATTGTAACCATTTCGGCATGAATGATAAAGGGGCTAATGCTGTACTAGTAAATAAAGTAGGTAAATTTAAAAAAAGAGTAGTGAGGCCTATGAATTCTATGTGTCCTGGTAAAATAAAGGCACCATAAATACTTATATTTGAAATACTAATTATAATTGTTGATATTATAACTAATGATATTATTGTGTTCATAAAGCTAATAGGCTTATTTGCTGTATTTGCAATAGTACTAATTCCTAGGATTTGTATTATCGTTATAGTCCATGTATGTATAATAGAAGCGTAAACGATACAAGTTTTATTGCTAATAGGTGAAATCAAAAGTCTATTAAGAAATCCAAACTCTCTATCAAATATTATGGTAAGTCCTGCGTTTATTGAACTATTAAATGCTGTAAATATTAAAATGCCTGGATTTAAGAAGTTTGTATAGTCTAGTTTATAGTTTTCAAATAGATATATTGGTGCATTTTTAAATAATGCACCAAACATTATTAGCCAAAGTAGTGGTTGAATGATACTTATAAATATTGTTGATGGTCTTCTGAAAGTTTGTATGTATAGTCTACGAAGCATTTCTTTTGTTTCTTCATAAGTCTTGAGTTCTTTCTTATGGCACTCAATTCTTTTATTCGGTACCAATAATTTGATATTTGTTTTTTTTATTTCCATTGTTTTGACTTTTACTTAAAGTATGTTAATCATATAAATTTATTACTATAATTTTTATTTTATTATTTATGACTTATGACCTGTTCATTTATAATTTTTTATTAATTATTTAAATTTTTTTTATGCTTTTTTAGTCTATTTATGCTTAAATATAAAAATATGTAGCTTGTTAATATTTTTATTTTCAAAGCTTTATTATAATTTTACTTTATGTGATTTTGTAAAGTAATATTTTTATCTAATTAAATAGGCAGGTAATAGAAAAAATTATGAGTAATAATGATTTATATACAGTTAAGTTAATAACTGACGATAATGAAGTTAGTTTAATGTGTGCTCCGGATATTTATATACTTGATGTAGCTGATGAAGATGGTTTAGATTTACCTTATTCTTGTCGTGCTGGTGCTTGTTCTAGTTGTGCTGGTAAATTAGTTAGTGGATCTGTAGATCAATCAGATCAATCTTTTTTAGATGATGATCAAGTAGCTAGTGGTTTTGTTTTAACTTGTGTTGCTTATGCTACAAGTGATTGTACTATTATTACGAACCAAGAAAATGAACTTTATGATCAATAAAACAATATTTTAGTTATTTAGCAAGTTTGACTTATATATATTTCTTGAGGTTTGTCAAACTTGTTTATCTTTTTTTATATTTTTACTTCTACATCTACACCAGCAGGTATATTTAGTTTCATTAATGCATCAATGGTTTGTGTTGATGGTTGATATACATCAATTAATTTAGTATGTATTCTAATTTCAAAATGTTCTCTAGAGTCTTTGTCTACATGTGGTGATCTTAGTAAGCAATATATTCTTCGTTTTGTAGGCAGTGATACTGGCCCAACAACAATTGCATCTGTTCTATTAATACTTTCAATAATACTTGTACATGAAAGGTTAAGTAGACTTATATTGTATGTTTTTAGTTTTATTCGAACTTTTTTGTTCATGTTTCACTTGATTTATAGTAATTATATATATAATTATTTTAATATTTTTGATACTACACCAGCTCCAACTGTTCTTCCGCCCTCTCTAATAGCAAATCTCATGCCTTGTTCGATAGCTATTGGATGTATTAATTCTGCACTCATTTTAATTCTGTCTCCTGGCATTACCATTTCGGCAGTTGACCCGTCATCTGCAGTGAATTGATTAATAGTTCCAGTAACATCTGTTGTTCTTACATAGAATTGTGGTCTATATCCAGAGAAAAAAGGTGTATGTCTACCACCTTCTTCTTTAGTTAAAATATAAACCTCTGCTTCAAATTGCGTATGAGGAGTAATTGTGCCTGGTTGTGCTAACACCATACCTCTCTGTATATCAAGTTTTTGTACTCCTCTTAGAAGTATACCTATATTGTCACCAGCCATTCCTTCTTCTAGAGTTTTTTGAAACATTTCTAGTCCTGTAATAGTTGTTGTTTTTGTTTCTTGTAATCCAACTATTTCAATTGTATCTCCTACTTTAATTATACCTCTTTCAATTCTGCCTGTTGCCACAGTTCCTCTTCCAGTTATAGAAAATACATCTTCAACGGCCATTAAAAAAGTTTTTTCTGTGTCTCTTTGTGGTGTTGGTATATAAGAGTCTACTGCATCCATTAAAGAATGAATCTTGTCTACCCATTCATTATCTCCCCTCTTAGTATTGCTATTCTCAGTTACTGTTTCTAATGCTAATAATGCTGATCCAGCAACAAAAGGTATAGTATCTCCCGGAAAGTCGTATTTTTCTAATAGTTCTCTAACTTCTAACTCTACTAGTTCACGTAGTTCGTCATCTTCTACTTGATCTTGTTTATTTAGAAACACTACAATATTAGGTACACCTACTTGTTTAGCTAGAAGTATATGTTCTCTAGTTTGTGGCATTGCTCCATCTACAGCTGATACAACAAGTATAGCTCCATCCATTTGTGCAGCGCCGGTGATCATATTTTTTACGTAATCAGCATGCCCGGGGCAATCTACATGGGCATAGTGTCTATTTTCTGTTTCATATTCAATATGCGCAGTGTTAATTGTAATTCCTCTTGCTTTTTCTTCAGGTGCAGCATCTATTTCGTCGAATTTTTTAGCTTGTCCTTCATTAGCTGCGGCTAAAGTCGCAGATATAGCTGCTGTTAGTGTTGTTTTGCCATGATCTACATGACCAATCGTTCCTATGTTGACGTGTGGTTTTTTTCTTTCAAATTTTTCACGTGCCATTTTGTTTCCTTTAAAATTAATATATGATTTTTAATATCTATAGTGAGCAAATGCTTTATTTGCCTCAGCCATTCTATGCGTTTCTTCTCTTTTTCTTATTGCATTACCATTTTCGTTAGATGCATCTATAAGTTCATTAGCTAGCTTAATAGTCATACTTTTTCCTGTTCTTTGTATGGCAAATTTTGTAATCCATCTTAAGGCTAAGTTAGTTCCTCTACATGCTCTAACTTCCATGGGTACTTGATATGTAGATCCTCCAATTCTTCTAGCTTTTACTTCTACTAGAGGAGTTGTGTTTCTTACTGCTTTTTCTAGTATTTCTAAGCCATTTTGTTGTGTTTTATTTTCTATAATATTAATGGATTCGTAGATGATTTTTTGTGCTATTCCCTTCTTTCCATCTTTTAGTATTCGTACAGTTAACATACTAATCAATTTACTATTGTATATAGGATCTCTATATATACTTCTTTTCTTTGCTGTGTTACGTCGTGACATTATGTATTATTTTTTTTGTTTTTTAGTACCATATTTAGATCTACTGTTATTCCTGTCTTTTACTCCTGCAGAATCTAAAGTTCCTCTTACAATGTGATATCTAACTCCTGGTAGGTCTTTGACTCTACCACCTCTAATTAATACTACTGAATGTTCTTGTATATTATGTCCTATTCCTGGTATATATGCTGTCACTTCAAATCCTGAGGTAAGCCTTACTCTTGCTACTTTACGAAGTGCAGAATTAGGTTTTTTCGGTGTTGTCGTATATACTCTAGTGCAAACACCTCGTCGTTGTGGACAAGCTTTTAATGCTGGAGACTTTGTTTTTTTCTCATATTTTTTTCTTTCTGATCTTACTAGTTGTTGAATTGTTGGCATTATTTTTTTATATTCATTTAATAATGAATTGTCTATAAGATTATAATTATTGTCTTATCAAGTGTCAAACTGAATATATTAAAAGTGTTATAAATTAATTATAAATTATAATACTGTATTCGTAATTTATTTTATTTTATATTTTTTCATGAATTTTTCAACTCTACCTTCAGTATCTATTATTCTTTGTGAACCTGTAAAAAAAGGGTGATTTCCAGACCATATATCTATATTTAGTTCTTTTTTTGTAGAACCTACTGTCATTATATGTTTACCATCACAATAAACTTTTGAGTCTTTATACCATTCTGGATGTATGTTTTTTTTTGCCATTTTCTCTGTTTTGTATATAGTTTAACGTAGATAAAGTATAGATTATCTTTTTGAGTATTGTGGTGCTTTCCTTGCTTTTCTTAGTCCATATTTTTTTCTTTCTTTACTTCTTGCATCTCTGCTCAGTAATCCTTCTGATTTTAACATAACGCGATTATCAGAATTTATATTACATAGTGCTCTTGCTAAACCTAGTCGTATTGCATCTGCTTGTCCAGTTAGTCCACCTCCCTGTGTCTTTACATATATATCATATTCTTTACTTAACCCTAGTAGATTTAGTGGCGAGCATGAGATTCTAAGATAGTTAGGGCTAAATTGTAAGTATGACTCTCCTGGTAGACCATTTATAATTAATTTACCTGATCCAGGTATTAGATTTACTCTTGCTACAGATGTTTTTCTTCTTCCTGTACCAGAGTATATGACTTTATGATGATATGAAGTTAACATGATTTTTTAGTGAATTTAGTCTATATTTATTTGTATTGGATTTTGAGATTGATGAGGATGTTGATTATTTGGATAAATTTTTACTTTTTTAAATAGTTTTCGCCCTAAGCTATTTTTGGGTAGCATGCCTTTTAGTGCATGTTCTATGATTCTATTTGGTATTCTTTCTTGTAGTTTTTTAAATATTTCGGTTTTCATACCTCCTGGTCTACCTGAATGTCTTTTATAAGATTTTTGTTGACTCTTTTTTCCTGTAGTCTGTATTTTCTTTGAATTTATAATTATTACATTTGATTTTCCTTCTTGATATGGTAAATATTCAGCTTGATGTTTATTTTTTAGTATAGATGCAATTTTACTTGTCAACCTGCCTAATTTATAATTTTGTGCGTCTACTATGTACCATTTTACATTTTCTTCTGATTTTTTTAGAAAAGTTTTATTTTTATTTATACTCATAATAATGTATTAAAAAGACTTTTTTATATATAATATACATGATTCTTTGTTGTAATCTAAATTTTTTCTTTTTGCAAGTTTATGTTTAACTTGCTACTTAATGCTTCTATTACTTCTTCTGCTGACTTTTGACCAAAGTTTTTAATTTCTAACAGTTCTTCTTGAGAATAATCTAGTAAGTCTGCAATGCAATGTATTTGTGCTCTTTTAAGACAATTATAAGCTCTAACAGATAATTGTAACTCTTCTATTAGAATTTGACTAATTTGTTTCTCTGTATTTGTATTAGTTTCTTTTTTAGATTTAAAGCTTATATTTGTAAGTGGATGAAATAATTGAGTCAATAGATTGGCTCCTTGACTAATTGCTTCTTGAGGTGAAATACTACCATTGGTCCATACTTCTAAAAACAATTTTTCTTTAATATTGCTTACATTGATTTTTTTTTCTTCTATTTTATAGTTGAATTTTTTTGCAGGCATAAAAATTGCGTCTATTTGTAGAAAATCAATAGATTTGTTATCAACACCTTTGTCAACTAATCTATATCCATTTCCTTGTTCTATTTTGAATTCCATTTCAAATATAGTGTTACTGCATATTGTTGCGATATATTGTGTTGGGTCGATAATTTCAATTTCCGGTGGTATATCGAATAATCCTGTTGTGATTACAGCAGGACCCTGTATTTTTACTCTTCCTATTTGAGGTTCTTGGCTGTAACTTCTGATTACTACTTCTTTTAAATTTAATATAATTTCTAGTACATCTTCTCTAACTCCAGTAATCGTAGAAAATTCATGATTAATACCTGCTATCCTTACTGCTACTATTGCCGCTCCTCGCAGTTCTGAAAGTATAGTTCTTCTTAAAGAATTTCCAACAGTTGTTCCTTGTCCTTGTTGTAGTGGTTCTAGTACAAAGTGACCATAATGTTCTCTTGCACCTTTTGTTTTAGACTCTATGCATTCTATTTGAAAATGAGTCATTATATTTTTTATATTAGTTAATAAATTGCTTTCTAGTGCGTTTATATTTTTTAGATTCTGCGTTTTTTTGGAGGTCTGCATCCATTGTGTGGTACTGGCGTAATATCTTTTATCAGTGTAATTTCTATTCCAGCAGCCTGTATAGCTCTAATTGCTGTTTCTCTGCCAGCTCCTGGTCCATTAACTAGCACTTCTGTTTGTTTCATACCGTTGTCGATAGCAATTTTAGCTACTTTCTCTGCAGCTGTTTGTGCAGCAAAAGGTGTACTTTTTTTTGCTCCTTTAAAGCCACTTGATCCTGATGAAGACCATGTGATTGTTTCGCCTTGAAGATCTGTAATTGTGATAATAGTATTGTTAAATGTTGATTGTATATGTGTAATACCATTTATACTATTCCTTTTTTTTTTATTCTGGGTCTTTTTTATTTGTCTAGCCATTATTTTTCTGTTATGTGTTTGAATGTTATTTTATTTTCTTGGTGCTTTTTTCTTACCAGCAATTGTTTTCTTTGTTCCTCTGCCTGTTCTCGCGTTAGTTCTTGTTCTTTGTCCTCTTAAAGGTAAGTTAACTCTATGTCTTCTTCCTCTATAGCAACTTATTTCCATTAGTCTTTTTATGTTCATCGTTTCTGCTCTACGCAAGTTTCCTTCTAGTTCGTACTCTTGTGATAATATGTTTCTTATAGAAATTATTTGTTCATCAGTTAGTTCTTTGACTTTTGTATTTTTATTTAGTTTAATTTTGTATAGTATTTCCTGCGATCTTGATATTCCAATACCGTATATATAAGTTAAACCAATTTCTATTCTTTTGTTTTTTGGTAAATCGACACTTTCAATTCTAGCCATGATATTCTTTTATGTTTGTTGTATTGTTTTACTTAGCCTTGTTTTTGTTTATGCTTAGGATTTTCGCATATAATCATTATTTTTCTATGTCGACGTATTACCCGGCATTTTTCACACATTTTTTTTACAGATGGTCTGACTTTCATATTAGTTTTAAAGTTAATATATTTTTTTATTTTTATTCCATAATATTATCATATTGTTCGGAAATTATATATGTTTGTATTTGTTTTGCTGTGTCTATAGCAACACCTACTAAAATCAGCAATGAAGTAGTTCCTAGTCCTTGTAGTAAATTTATCTTAGTTATATTAGATAATATTAATGGAAACTGTGCTATGATGAATAAAAAAACAGAACCTATAAATGTTAACTGATTTATAACCTTTTTAAGATATTCTACTGTTTCTTGACCTGGTCTAATATTTGGTATACTAGCACCTACTTTTTGTAAATTTTCAGCCATATCGTCTATATTTAATATGATGGATGAATAAAAGTAACTAAATATTACTATCAGCATAGAATATATGCTTAAATAGAATAAATTATTAGACAATATTAATTTTATAGCACTAAGTCCATTTAATTTAGCATATTGAGGTATCGCCATTGTTGCAGAGGCAAATATTATTGGCATAACTCCTCCTTGATTGAGTTTAAGTGGAATATAATTTTGGGTTAATAATTTATTTTCTTCTCCTAGTTGCTTAGATGATACAATCTCAATTTTTCTTTTACTATCTTGTATAATAATATTAATCACAAATATAATTATGCATGCTGCTAGTAATATCAAATTTGTTGTTCTATGATCAAAATCATTGATTTTATAGGTATTAATATTTTTAGGTATGTTGGATATGATATTTTGAAATATTAACATTGATGCACCATTTCCTATACCGTATTCTGTAATCATTTCTGCAAACCACATCATTATAATAGAGCCTGTAGTTAGAGTGATGATACAATCTAGTAAAAATGATGTACTCCATTCAAAGGTGTATGGCTTAATCCAAATTCCTATAGAGACACTTTGTATCAATCCCCATAATAATGTTAAGTAACGAGTAATGTTATTAATTCTTTGCTTTCCTATTTCTCCTTCATTTTTTTGTATTTCTTCTAGTGTAGGTATTACTTTTATTAATAATTGTGTTATTATCGATGAGTTAATATATGGTATGATGCCTAGGCTAAATATACCTATGGTAGAGAATCCTCCTCCTGAAAAAACATTTAAAAAATTGACTATAGTATTGTCACTAATACTTTCAGTCAGCTCTTTTTGATCTATTCCTGGTATTGGTATGAAAATTCCAATTCTAGATACAAATAGAATAGTAAGAGTTATAAGAATTCTATTAGCTAGTTTTTTTCTTTTTTCCATAAACTATTGTCTAATATAATTGGTTAATTTCTATATCTCTATTGTTTGCAGTATCCTCTAATGTTCTTAAGTTATTTAATGCATCCATTACAGCTCTTGCATTATTTAAAGTATTGTTTGATCCTAACTGTTTGGCTAAAATATTTCTAATCCCTGCTAATTCTAAAACAGTTCTAGTTGAGCCACCAGCTATTACTCCAGAGCCTGTTGCAGAAGGTCTTAGCATAACTTTCGCTGCTCCTGATGTTCCATGAATTGGATGCGGTATAGAAAAATATTTTGTTAATGGTATTTTTATACTATGCTTTTTTGCATCTGCTACTCCTTTTTTTACTGCTCCTATTACGTCGTTAGCTTTTCCTACTCCTACACCAATATTTCCGTTCTCATTTCCTATAACTAGTACTGCCCTAAAACTTAGTTTTTTGCCACCTTTTACTACTTTTGTTACTCTTTTAACTTGTACAACTTTCTCTTCCCAGTTGTTTTCCTCTTTGTTTTTTATATTTCTTTTTTTCATATTAGTTTATATTCTTCTTAGAAAATTATTCCTTCTTCTCTAGTTCCATCAGCGATTGCTTTGACTTGTCCATGATATACGTTTTTACCTCTGTCAAAAATTACTTCTTGTATCCCGAGTTCTTTTAATTTTATTCCTATGCTTTTTCCTACTAGTTTTGCAGTTTTGCAATTTTTAAATTCATTTGTTTCTTTTTTTATTGTTTTAGATATTGTTGAAATACTTGTAATAATTTTATTCTTTGTATCATCAATTAAAGCTGCATATATGTGTTTATTTGATTTAAAAATGTGTAGTCTTAGTTTTTTTCCGTTTTTTAGCATACTTTTTTATTTTACTTATTTACCTGCTTTACCTACTTTTCTTCTTACATATTCATTATCATATCTTATGCCTTTGCCTTTATATGGTTCTGGCGGTTTGGTTGACCTTATTGTTGCTGCAATTTGACCTACTTTTTCTTTGTTTATACCTGATATTATAATATTAGTGTTATTTTCTACATCTATATTTATGTCTGTAGGTGGCTTGATTTTTATTGGGTGGCTATAACCAAGGTTTAATATAAGTGTTTTACCATCCATCTGTGATCTATATCCTACACCTTGTATAATTAATTTTTTACTAAATCCCTTTGAAACACCTATAGTCATATTATTAATTATACTTCTACTTAATCCGTGTAAAGCCTGTGCTTGTTTTGTTGTATCGATTTTTGTAACTATAAGTTTATTTTCTTTTTTATCTACTCTTATTTCTGCTGGTATTTCATATGACATTTCTCCTTTATTTCCTTTGATGTTGATAGCGGATTTACTTATTTTAACTTCTGTATTATTGGGTATATCTATCTCTTTTTTACCTATTCTTGACATGTTTTTTTATTTATTAAATGCTTTATATAATATTTAAGAACTAACTACCAAATATAGCATAACACTTCTCCTCCTATTCCACTTTGTCTAGCTTCTTTATCTGTCATTACTCCTTGTGAAGTTGAAATAATAGCTATACCTATTCCGCCTAAGATTCTTGGTATTTCTCTTTTGTTTGCATACACTTTTAATCCGGGTCTGCTTACTCTTTTTAATTCTGTTATTATACGTTTTTTATCTTTCCCTTTATATTTTAATGATATGATTATATATTTTCGTGGATTTTTTTGTATCTCTTCATATTGATAGATAAATCCTTCTTGATGCAAAACTTTTACTATGCTATTGTTAATTTTTGTTGATGGTACTTGTACTATATGATGTTTAGCTAAGTTTGCATTTCTTATTTTTGTTAACATGTCCGATACTATATCATTTATCATTTATCTATTACCTTAATTTTATTCTTTAAATGGCATGCCAAATTTTTTTAGTAGTGCTAAACCTTCTTTATCATTTGTAGCTGTTGTAACTATTGTTATATTCATTCCTCTAATTCTATCTATTTGTTCATAGTTGATTTCTGGAAATATTATTTGTTCTCTCAGTCCTAAGTTGTAATTACCTCTACCGTCGAATTGTTTTTTACTTATACCGCGAAAATCTCTTATTCTTGGTAAAGATAGATTAATGAGTTTATTTAAAAAATTATACATTTTTTCTTTTCTTAAAGTTACTTTTAGACCTATTGGTATATTTTCCCTGATTTTAAAGCCAGCAATAGATTTTTTAGTTTTTGTGATGATAGGTTTTTGTCCAGTTATATATTCAAATTCCTCTATGCTTTTGTCTATTGTTTTAGTATTCTCTGCAGCTTCTCCTACACCTCTATTCAGTGTAATTTTTACCAATTTTGGTACCTGGTGAACATTACTATATTTAAACTCTTCAAATAGTTCTCCAAAGATTTTTTCTTCGTAAATCTGTTTTAGAGATAAGTTCGTATTCATTTTTTATTTTTTAGTATTATTTATTTTAATATTTGACCTATGTATCATTCCTTCAATTTGTTTAATACATCCTTTTTCATCATTTTGTTTTGGTTTTACATGTTTTGTTTTCATATTCACATTTTCAATAATGACACTAGATCTTTTTTTACATATTGATATTACTTTTCCTTTAGATCCTTTATACTTGCCAGATATTACCTCTACTTCACAACCTTGTTTAATTTTCATTTAAACTACCTCAGGAGCTAATGATATGATTTTTGAAAAATTTTTGTCTCTTAGTTCTTTAGCTATTGGTCCAAATACACGTGTTCCTTTTGGATTTTTATCTTTATTGATTATTACTGCTGCATTGTCGTCAAAACGTATACTCATTCCATCTGTCCTACGCAATGTCTTTCTTGTTCTTACAACTACGGCACGAATAACATCTGACTTTTTTACTGGCATATTTGGTGATGCATCTTTTACTACTCCTATTATAGTGTCTCCTATTTTTGCGTATTTAGGATTATTAGTACCTAAAATTCGGATGCACATTATTTTGCGTGCTCCACTGTTATCTGCTACATTTAAGTATGTTTGTGTTTGTATCATGTTTTTTGTATTAGTTCTATGATTTTCCAGCGCTTATTTTTACTTAATGGTCTTGTTTCCTGTATTTTTACTTTGTCTCCTATATTACATCTATTCTGAGGATCATCTGCATAGTACTTCTTTGTTTTATTGATTATTTTTCCGTATTTTTTATGCTTTAATTGTTGTTTTACTGCTACTGTTATTGTTTTATCCATTTTATTACTAATAACGGTTCCCAGTGTTTCTTTTTTAGTCATTGTATAAATAGTCTACTTTTTATTATTTAATTGCTTAATTTTTGATATTTTATTTTGTATTTTTTTTAGTTGTTGATGTTCAGCTTTTTGTTGTGTAATTTTTTTAATTCTTAAAAATACTAATTCTTTTTTTAATTCATTAATTTCTTGTTCAATATTCATATTATCTAATTAAAAATTTTGTTTTTATGGGTAATTTATATGATGCTAAACGCATTGCTGCTTGTGCTACACTCTGTGTTACTCCCGAAATTTCAAATAATATATGTCCAGGTTTAATAACTGCAACCCAGTATTCAGGTGCTCCTTTTCCAGATCCCATTCTAGTTTCTGCCGGTCTTGCTGTAACAGGTTTATCTGGAAATACTCTTATCCATATTTTTCCTCCTCTTTTTACATATCTAGTAATTGTTCTACGTGTTGCTTCTATTTGTCTTGAAGTAAGCCAAGTGGGTTCATTTGCTTGTAGAGCATATTCTCCAAAAATTATTGTGTTACCTTTACTCGCAGATCCTTTCATTCTTCCCCGATGCTGTTTTCTAAATTTTGTTCTTTTAGGGCTTAACATATTAGTTTTTATTATTATGATGTTTTAGTTTCTATACTTTTAAATAACCAAATTTTTATGCCTAATATACCGTATATTGTATTTGCTCTCGAATAGGCATAATCAATATTTGCTTTAAGTGTTTGTAATGGCACTCTACCTTCTCTTGCCCATTCTTTCCTTGCAATTTCAGCTCCATTTAGTCTACCAGATATCTGTATTTTGATTCCAGTTATGTTAGCTTTTTGTGCTTTTTGTATCCCTTGTCTTAATACTCTTCTAAATGCAACTCTCTTTTCAAGTTGTTGTGCAATCCATTGTGATAGTAGTTTTGCTTCTCTATCTGGTTCAGTTACTTCTATAAGATTTAATCTAATTTTATTACTAATTTTTAATTTTTGGGTTATATTTTTTCTAATTAATTCAATTCCTGCTCCAGATTTACCTAGTATTATTCCCGGTCTTGCTGTATGTATATTGATTTCTGTTTGATCTAACTTTCGATTAATATTAATTTTTGCAATACCTGCTTTGTCTAATTTGTTTTCGATATAATCTCTAATTTTATAATCTTCTTCTATGATTTTTGGATATCCTTGCATTTTTGAGAACCATGATGATCTATGTGATTCGGTAATTCCTAGTCTAAAACCTGACGGATGTATTTTTTGTCCCATTAATTTATATTTCTAATTTAATATTTATATGACATGTAGGCTTTCTAATTGGAAAAGCTCGTCCTTGCGCTCTTGGCTGAAATCTTTTTAGAATAGGTCCTCTATTTGCATATGCTTCGATTATTTTTACATTTTCTTTATCAATATTTTCTTTAGCTTTTTGTTCAATATTGCTTAAAGCTGAGTCTAATACTTTAATAATGATTTTGCATACTCTGTAAGGCATGAATTCAAGTATGAGTCTTGCTTCCTTGTATTTTTTTCCTTGAATTTGTTTTAAAACTCTTCTAGATTTATATGGTGATGTTCTAATATATTTAGCAATTGCTTTAGATTGTAGCATTTTTATTTATTTCCTACTCTTTCTATCGTTTTTGATGTGGCTTCTAAATGTTCTTGTGGGTACAAATTCTCCTAGTTTGTGACCTATCATTTGTTCTGATATAAATACAGGGAAGTGTTGTTTTCCATTGTATACGGCAATTGTATGACCGATCATATCAGGTATTATTGTAGATGATCTTGACCAAGTTTTTACTGTATCTTTTTTATTCTTAAGATTGAAATCATGGATTTTTTTTAGTAATTTAAATTCTATATAGGGTCCTTTAAATATTGATCTTGACATGTTTTAATTAGTTAATTTATATATATTTATTTGCGTCTACGTAGTATATATTTATTGCTATATTTCTTCTTTTTTCTTGTTTTTTGTCCTAATGCAGGTTTCCCCCATGGTGTTACTGGTCTTGGTTTACCTATAGGTGATCTACCTTCACCTCCGCCATGTGGATGATCAATAGGGTTCATTACAACTCCTCTGACTGTAGGTCTTTTACCTAGCCATCTTTTTCTTCCTGCTTTACCTATTGTTATGTTATTACATTCAATATTTCCAACTTGCCCAATTGTTGCATAGCATTTTTTGTTTATTGTTCTTACTTCAGTTGATGGAAGTTTAAGTGTTACTAAATTACCTTCTTTAGCTACGATTTGAGCATATGTACCGGCTGCTCTAACAATTTGACCTCCTTTTTTTTCTTTAAGTTCTATGTTATGTACAGCTGTACCTAGTGGTATTTTTTCTAATGGCAGAGCATTACCTACTTCAATTGGGGTGTTGTCGCCTGATATAATCATTTGCCCTACTCTTAGTGACCTAGGATGTAGAATATATCTTTTTTCTCCATCTTCATAATTAATAAGTGCAATTCTTGCATTTCTATATGGATCGTACTCAATACTAGCTACTCTACCATCTATGTCTTTTTTATTGCGTTTAAAATCTATAATCCTATACCTCTTTTTATGTCCTCCTCCTCTATGTCTACATGTTATAATTCCTCTATTATTTCTACCTTTAGCTGAATGTGTTTTTTTGATTAAGCTTTTTTCTGGTTTTCTTTGTGTTATTTCATCAAAGGTTGATACTGTTCTATTCCTGGTACCAGGCGTATATGATTTGTATAAACGTATTGCCATATTATTATCGAGTGATTAATTTTTACTTCTTATATATTATGTTTCTTCATTAAATAAATTAATTGTGTATTCTTTGTGTAATTGAATGATAGCTTTTTTGTATTGTGTTTTTTTTCCTTTAAATCTTCCTACAGTTTTTGTTTTCGGTGGATTATTAAGTGTATTAATCTTTTTGATTTTCACATTAAATATATCTTCTAGAACCTTTTTTATTTCTGTTTTATTACTATTCTTAATTACATTAAAACAATATGTATTGTTTTCTATGTTTTTTGTTGTTTTATCTGTTATTACAGGATATCTTATTATATCTGCATTTACTTTCTTCATGATCAATTATTTGTATTTATGTGAAATAGTTTAACTGCTTTAATGCAGTGTGAGTTATCAGTATTGTATCAGCTTTTAGTAAAGATAGTATATTGATACTATTGATTTCAATTATGTCTATATTTTTAATATTACGAAATGATAAGTATAAATTTCTGTTTTGTTTATCCACTACTATTAGAAGTTTTTTATTTAGTTTAATTCCCAGTTCTTGAAGTTCTTTTATTGCTTGTTGCGTATTTGGTTCTTTGACATTTTTTAGTAAATTGTTGACAATTATTGTTTGTTTAAATTTATTTGATATTAATGTATTAATTGCGAGTCTTTTTTCTTTTTTATTTATTTTAGATGTGTATATTTTTGTCTTTGGCCCAAATATTATCCCGCCACCTTTCCAAAGTGGTGATCTAGTTGAGCCAGCCCTTGCCCGTCCTGTTCCTTTTTGTTTCCAGGGTTTTCTTCCTCCACCTCTCACTTCACTTCTTGTTTTTGTATTAGCATTTCTAATTCTATTATTAGTTAATTGTTGTTTTAATGCTTTATGAATAAGGTACATTTGATTTTCTGTGTCATCAAGAACTTTTAGTTTAATGATTTCTGTATTTCCTTGACTGTTTGTGATTTTATATTCAAGATGTTTTATATTGCTCATGTTATGCTTTATTTATATATATAATATTTCCTTTTTTACCTGGTACACACCCTTTAATAATTAATATATTATTTTCGTGATCAATTTTTACGACTTTAATATTTTTTACTGTTACTTTAGTATGGCCCATTCTACCTGCCATTCTTTTACCAGGAAAAACTCTACCAGGTGTTGTTCCTGCTCCAATAGATCCTGGTTCTCGATGGTTTTTTGAGCCGTGTGACATTGGACCTCTACTGAATTTATGTCTTTTTTGGTATCCACTAAAGCCTTTACCTGAGCTTGTACCAGAGATATTTATTAATTCATTTTCTTTAATATTTGTGATTCTTATTACATCACCTATGTTCAAGTTTTCTATATTTTTACTTCTATATTCTTTTAAATATTGAAAACATGGTAGGTTATTTTTTTTAAAATGTCCTAACATTGGTTTACTTAATTTATTAGGTTTTACCAGACTATATCCTATTTGAATTTTTGTGTATTCTTCATTTTCTTTTATTTGTGTAACCGTACATGGTCCTATTTTTAATAAAGTTACAGGTATAGCTAATCCTTTATCGTTAAATAATTGTGTCATACCAACTTTTTCACCTATCATTCCAATTGCCATCTATATTTTCCTAATCAATTGTATTATTTTAAGTTTGAATTTACTTTTCCAGCTGTTATATTATCTTGTAATTTACATTAATTTTCAAGTTTATATTTTATATTTTTATTTTTTGTTCGGTTACTAGTACTTTACTCGTGTTGATAAATGATGCAATATGATTAAGTAATGTATTTAATTATAATTTAGGAGTGTTTCAATGACTAAAGTAGTAGGAATTGATTTAGGTACAACTAATTCTGTAATTGCAGTTATGGAAGGTGGAAAGCCAGTTGTTATATCTAATAAGGAAGGTTTACGTACAACACCTTCTGTTGTTGCTTATACAAAAAAGCAAGATAAGTTAGTTGGAAATATTGCTAAAAGACAAGCTGTAATGAATCCTGAAAATACTTTCTATTCAGTAAAAAGATTTATCGGGCGTAAGTATGATGAAATTAAAAACGATACGTATCAACTTTCTTATGAAGTTAAAACTGATAATCAGGTGAATATTAAGTTAGATTGTCCGGCCTTAAGTAAAAGTTTTGCTCCTGAAGAGATATCTGCTCAAGTTTTAAGAAAACTTGTTGAAGATGCAAGTACTTACTTAGGTCAATCTATTACTAAGGCAGTTATTACAGTACCGGCTTATTTTAATGACTCTCAAAGACAAGCTACAAAGGATGCTGGACAAATAGCGGGATTAGATGTTCTAAGAATTATTAATGAGCCAACAGCGGCATCTTTATCTTATGGTTTAGATAAAAAAAGTAATGAAACTATATTAGTTTTTGATTTAGGTGGAGGGACTTTTGATGTTTCTGTCTTAGAGGTAGGAGATGGTGTTTTTGAAGTTCTATCTACATCAGGTGATACAAATCTCGGTGGAGATGATTTTGATCATAAAATTGTTGATTGGCTAGTTACTGAATTTAAAAATGACGAAGGTATAGATTTAAGCAAAGATAGACAATCGTTACAAAGGCTTACTGAAGCAGCAGAGAAAGCAAAAATGGAACTTTCAAGTCTTTTGCAAACAGACATTAATTTACCTTTTATTACTTCAACTGATACTGGCCCCAAACATTTAGAAAAAAATATTACTCGTGTAAAGTTTGAAGAACTATGTGAAGATTTAATATCACGTTGTAAGATACCTGTAGATAATGCTTTAAAAGATGCTCAATTAAAATCTTCTGATATTGATGAAGTAGTTTTAGTAGGTGGTTCAACGAGAATACCTGCTATACAAGGTTTAGTAAAAGAACATATTGGTAAAGATCCTAACCAAAGTGTAAATCCAGATGAAGTAGTTGCTATCGGAGCAGCTGTACAAGCAGGAGTATTAGCTGGTGAAGTAAAAGATATCTTATTGTTAGATGTAACTCCTTTATCATTAGGAGTAGAAACTTTAGGTGGAGTTATGACTAAGATTATTGCTAGAAATACAACAGTTCCTACTAAAAAATCAGAAGTTTTTTCAACAGCTGTTGATAATCAACCGAATGTTGAAATTCATGTCTTGCAAGGAGAAAGAGAATTTACTAGAGATAATAAAAGCTTAGGTACATTTAGATTAGATGGTATTATGTCGGCACCTCGGGGTGTTCCACAGATAGAAGTTACTTTTGATATTGATGCAAATGGTATTTTATCAGTTACAGCAAAAGATAAAGGAACAGGCAAAGAACAATCAATAACAATTACAGGTGCCTCTACCTTGCCGAAAGAAGAGGTTGAACAGCTTGTCAAAGAAGCTCAAGAAAATGCTGATTTAGATAAACAGAAGCGTCAAAAAATAGATATAAAAAATAATGCTGACAGTGCTGTTTATCAAGCTGAAAAACAGTTGAATGAGTTAGGTGATAAAATAGATAGTTCTGAAAAAGAAAATATAGAACTTAAAATTCAAGATTTAAAACAAGCTATTGCAGATGATTCTTCTGAAAGTATGGAATCTTTACAAGCAGATTTACAGCAATCGATTATGAACATTGGTAAAAAAGCTTATGATCAAAATTCTAATTCTCAATCAGATGCTCAAGATACTGTAATAGATACTAATTCTAAAGAGGCATAGATATTGTATTTTAGATATATGATATGAATAAGCGGGTAACGCGATTCGAACGCGCGACATCAACCTTGGCAAGGTTGCGCTCTACCACTGAGCTATACCCGCAGCAACTATATATATTACAAGATTAATAACAAAAAATATCATTCTTGTCAAATATACTTTTTTATTTTTAGAATAGATATATTTTACTATCTATTCTAAAAAATCTAATGTTATTGATTACACTATAAACGAGTTAAGAACACCAGTTATTATAACTAATCCTATCCAAACACCTATGCTTGTATAAACTAGATTTTTTGATTTTTCCCATTGTCCTGGTGATGCTAAGGTTACTGGTACTCCTATTACTAATATGATTGATAAAACAACTAATGCTAGCACTAGTAATTGAATAATTATAGTCATTACTTTTTCCTTTATAAATATTGTATGGTTTGAATATATATTATAATTTATTAGTGTATAATACTATTAATTAATCATATAATTTTACATGATTTAATTATGTATATATATTGCATATTATTATCTTAATGAGATAAATGATTATATTTACTATAATCTTTTTTATAAAGATTAATTTATATTCAAAAATTAATATATTTGAAGAGGCATGATGTTTACAACACTATTTTTAACTAAATTACCAGATGCATATATTTTATTCCGTCCTTTAGTTGATATACTTCCTGTAATACCTGTATTTTTTTTGCTGTTAGCTTTTGTATGGCAAGCTGCTATTGGGTTTAGGTAGTAATTAAGTTTTTATATTAAATCTTTATTTATTTTATTTTATGGTAGAACCTCTTTTGTCAGGAATTGTTCTTGGCTTAATTCCGATTACTTTGTCTGGTTTATTAGTTGCTGCTTATTTACAGTACCGTAGAGGTAATCAACTGGGTATTTAAAATTTTTTATGTTACTAAAATGAATTGCTATTTTATTATATTTCTACTCATAGTTCTCTATATTACGAGAACTATTTTTTTTGTTACCAGCTAGATTTTGTTACACCTGGGAGTAAACATGAGTGTGCCATCTCTCTGAAAACATGTCTTGATAGTCCAAAATCTCTATAAACTCCTCTGCTTCTTCCGGTTTTCCAGCATCTATTTCTGTGTCTACATTTTAGACTATTTCTTGGTATATTTTGTAATACTTTTTGTATCTGTAAACTCTCTTCAAAATTATTTTCCATTTTGATAGATTTTTTTAGAATTTCTTTTTTGGCTTTGTACTTTTTGTATAATTTGCTTCTTTTGATCTCTCTTTGGATCATACTTTTTTTTGCCATAATTCTGTTTTTTAAGAATTTTTATTAGATTTTTTTATTTGTAGAAATTATAGCTGATATAATAAAAAAATAAAAGACAACAATATTTATATAATGCTATCTTTTATTTTCTATTTGTTTCTTACTTTAAGATTATTATGAGCCGTGAACTCTAATTTAATTTAGAGCTTGTTGATGCAATCACAAAAGCGGCGTATGTCAATATATATCCTACTGAAAAATGTGATAAACCAACTAATCTTGCTTGAACAATCGATAGTGCAACTGGTTTGTCTTTCCATTTAATTAAATTAGCTAATGGTGTTCTTTCATGAGCCCAAGCTAAAGTTTCTATTAGTTCTTGCCAGTATCCTCTCCAAGATATTAAGAACATAAAACCTGTTGCCCATACTAAATGTCCAAATAGGAACATCCATGACCATACAGACAAGTTGTTCATACCATATGGATTATATCCATTAATAAGTGGTGATGAATTTAGCCATAAGTAATCTCTTAACCATCCCATTAAATATGTTGATGATTCATTAAATTGATTTGTATTTCCTTGCCATATTGTAATATGTTTCCAGTGCCAATAAAATGTAACCCAGCCAATAGTGTTTAACATCCAGAATACAGATAGGTAGAATGCATCCCAGGCAGATATATCACAAGTACCACCTCTACCAGGACCGTCGCATGGAAAGCTATATCCGAAATCTTTTTTGTCTGGCATTAGTTTTGAGCCTCTTGCATCCAGTGCTCCTTTTACTAAAATTAATGTCGTAGTGTGTAAACCTAGTGCAATAGCATGATGTACAAGAAAGTCTCCTGGTCCAATTGTTAGAAAAAGAGAATTTTTGTTACTATTAATTGCTTCTAGCCATCCTGGTAGCCATATGCTATTACTAGCTTTACTTGCTATATTACTTGATTCTGAAAGTAATATATTAAAACCATATAATGCTTTTCCTGAGCTTGCTTGAATCCATTGTGCAAAAACAGGCTCAATTAGTATTTGTTTTTCTGGAGTGCCGAATGCCAGCATTGTATCATTATGAATATATAGGCCTAATGTATGGAAACCAAGAAATAAAGATACCCAGCTCAAGTGTGATATTATAGCTTCTTTATGTTCAAGCATTCTGCTTAAAACATTATCTTTATTCTGTTCTGGGTCATAGTCTCGAATAAAAAATATTGCTCCGTGTGCAAAAGCTCCTACCATTAAAAAGCCTGCTATATATTGGTGGTGTGTATATAAAGCAGCTTCTGTTGTAAAGCTCTTAGCCATAAATGCATAAGGTGGTAATGCATACATATGTTGTGCTACTAATGATGTTACTGTTCCTAATGCTGCTAGTGCTAATCCTAGTTGCATATGTAATGACTCAGTAATGGTTTCATATAGTCCGTTATGTCCATTACCTAGCTTTCCACTGGGTGGTTTATGTGCATCTAAAATGTCTTTTAAGTTGTGGCCAATTCCCCAGTTAGTTCTGTACATATGCCCCGCAATAATGAATATTACTCCTATTGCTAAATGATGATGAGCCATGTCTGTAAGCCATAGGGATTGACTCTGTGGATGAAATCCTCCTAGAAATGTAAGGATTGCTGTACCAGATCCTTCTGTTGTTCCAAATATGTGTTTTAGAGTATCAGGATCATTTGCATACTCGAACCATTTACCAGTAAAAAATGGTGTTAAGCCTTGAGGATGTGGTAATACTTCTGTAAAGTTATTCCAGCGTACATGTTGTCCTCTTGATTCAGGTATAGCAATATGTACTAAATGCCCTGTCCAAGCTAAAGAACTTACACCAAATAATCCTGATAAATGGTGATTTAGTCTAGATTCGTTATTTTTAAACCATGATAATCCTGGTTTAAATTTCGGTTGTAAATGTAACCAACCTGCAAATAGCATAATTGCTGATAGTACTAATAAAAATAATGCTCCGTTGTATAGGTCATTATTTGTTCTCATTCCTATTGTATACCACCAATGATATAATCCTGAAAATGCTATGTCTACTGGATACTTCGTACCTTTGCTAAAAGCCTTGATTGCTGGTTGTCCAAAATGAGGGTCCCAAATTGCATGAGCAATTGGTTTGGTTTTTAATGGTGTTAATACCCATTCTTCAAAGTTACCTTGCCACGCAACATGAAATAAGTTGCCAGATGTCCACAGAAATATTATTGCTATATGTCCAAAATGAGAAGCAAAAATTTTCTGATATAAATTTTCTTCTGTCATACCATCATGACTTTCAAAGTCATGTGCAGTAGCTATGCCGTACCAAATCCTTCTTGTTGTAGGATCTTGAGCTAGTGCTTGGCTAAATTTGGGGAATTTTGTTGCCATATTTTTTTATCCTTATCCTACTGATATGATTCTAGCTAGGAAAAACGCCCAAGTTGTTCCTATGCCGCCTAGTAAATAATGAGCTAGTCCTACTGCTCTTCCTTGTGTAATACTTAATGCTCTTGGTTGTATAGAAGGTGCTACTTTAACTTTGTTATGTGCCCATACTATTGATTCTATTAATTCTTGCCAATACCCACGTCCACTGAATAAGAACATTAAGCTGAATGCCCATACAAAATGTGCACCTAAGAAAATAAGTCCATATGCTGATAATGATGATCCATAAGACTGTATAACCTGTGATGCTTGTGCCCAAAGAAAATCTCTTAGCCAGCCATTTATTGTAATAGCACTCTGAGCAAAGTTACCTCCAGTAATATGTGAAATATTGCCTGATTCTGTTACACTTCCCCAAACATCTGATTGCATTTTCCAGCTAAAATGAAATATTACTATAGATAGAGAGTTATACATCCAAAATAAACCTAAAAATACATGATCCCAAGCTGATACTTGACAAGTACCACCTCTACCAGGACCATCACAAGGAAATCTGAATCCTAGATTGGATTTATCTGGTATTAGTCTTGAATTTCTCGCAAATAAAAATCCCTTAACTAGTATTAATACAGTTACATGTATAGTAAAAGCATGGATATGATGAACCATAAAATCAGCTGTTCCTAGTTTGATAGGAGCAATTGCTACTTTATTTGCTATTGATATTGTATCTCCTCCGAATACATAACTTGTTGTTGCAAGTAAGTTAGGACTAGTATTGCTTGGTGCAAGAGTATGTATATTTTGTATCCATTGAGCAAATATAGGTTGTAATTGTATTGCTGTATCAGAAAACATATCTTGTGATCTTCCTAATGCTCTCATTGTGTCGTTATGTATATATAATCCAAATGAGTGAAATCCTAAAAATATGCATAACCAGTTTAAATGTGATATAATAGCATCTCTATGTCTTATAACTCTATCTAATACATTGTTGTAGTTTTTTGCCGGATTATAATCTCTAACCATGAATATAGACGCATGTGCACCAGCTCCTACAACACAAAAACCTCCTATCCACATATGGTGTGTAAAAAGTGATAGTTGAGTTGCGTAATCTGTTGCTATATAAGGGTATGGAGGCATTGCATACATATGATGTGCTACAATTATGCTTAATGAACCTATCATAGCTAAGTTAATTGCTAGCTGTGCATGCCATGATGTTGTTAGAATTTCATAGATACCTTTGTGACCTTCTCCTGTAAAAGGTCCTTTATGAGCTTCTAGTATTTCCTTCATGCTATGACCAATACCCCAATTAGTTCTGTACATATGTCCAGCTACTATAAAAAGTACTGATAAAGCAAGATGATGATGAGCAACGTCGCTCAGCCAAAGTCCACCATTTACTGGATTTACTCCTCCTTTAAATGTTAAAAAGTCAGAATATTCGCTCCAGTTTAAAGTGAAAAAAGGAAGTATTCCTTTAGAGAAGCTAGGATATAGTTCACTCATTAAATTTCTATTTACCATAAATTCATGAGGTAAAGGTATTTCTTGAGGTAATACACCTGCATCTAATAATTTATTTATTGGTAGAGCTATATGAATTTGATGTCCAGCCCATCCTAGGCATCCTAACCCTAATAAACCTGCTAAGTGATGATTCATCATTGATTCAACATTCTGAAACCATTCTAGTTTTGGTGCTGCCTTATGATAATGAAACCATCCTGCAAATATCATTAAAATAGACATAAATAGTCCACCAATAGCTGTTACATATAGTTCAAATTCATTTGTAATTCCTGATGATCTCCATAGTTGAAAGAAACCAGATGTTATTTGAACTCCTTGGAATCCTCCTCCTACATCTCCATTTAGAATTTCTTGTCCTACTATTGGCCAAACTACTTGTGCACTTGGCTTTATTAAAGTTGGATTACTTAGCCATGCTACGTAATTAGAAAATTTGGCTCCATGAAAATACATTCCACTTAGCCATAGAAAGATAATTGATAATTGCCCGAAGTGTGCACTAAATATTTTTCTCGATATGTCTTCGAGTGAGCTTGTATGACTATCAAAGTCGTGTGCATCTGCATGTAAGTTCCATATCCAAGTCGTTGTATTTGGTCCTTTTGCTAGTGTTCTTGAAAAGTGTCCAGGTTTTGCCCATTTTTCAAAAGATGTTGCAACTGGGTTTTTATCTACAGTTACTTTTACTTTTTTTGTTTCTTGCTCTTTTGAGCTAGTTGTCATTAAGATTCTCCTGTCTTGAATTTATTTAATAAATGAGACAATTAGTAAAACTTTCACTACTTATTTTCATTTTTTTTCAACTGATTAGTTGATGATCTACAGTATCTTGTAGATAGTGAATTTTTACTATTCTACTAATATATTATAATCTATACCTTGTAAAATTATTTATATCTGTTAACAATCGTTAAAATCTCTAAACTATTTTATTTTTATTTTCATTAGTGCTTGTCCACAATCTACTATATCTCCATCTTTGACCATGATTTCCACGACTTCTCCTTTAATTTCAGATTCTATCTCATTCATAAGCTTCATAGCTTCAATAATGCAAACTACTTGTTTAGACTTAATTACATCTCCAATTTCTGTAAAGGCATTTTCGTTTGGAGCTGGTGATCTGTAAAATGTACCGACCATAGGAGATATTATTGTAGAGTATAATCCAGATATTTGTAGCGCTTTATTATTGTGCTCGATTTTTTCTGCTTTGATCTTTTTTTCTTGTAAATTAAAATTTATCTTATTGATTTTTTTGACTTTATTGGTTTCTTTAAATTTTGTTTCTTGTTGTAATTTTTTATTTTCAATTATAATTTTATTGATTAATATTTTTGTGTTACCTTTGTCTACTTTTATTTTAGATATACTATTTTTTGCTAAAGAGTTGATAAATTGTTTTATATTTTTTGTTGTATTCATGGTCAAAAAAATATTATTTTTTATATTTCTGTGTTTAATGTCCACATTCTGTATTGATTAGTTAATTCCATTATAATTATTTTTTTCTCTTTAGAAATTTTTTTTGATCCTTTCTTGTTTAGTATTGTTTTTTGATTGATCATCATCATTTTTTTTATTTTATTTGGTAAAAGTTTGATTTTCATTTATTGTAAACATTTTTTTAGTATGATTGATTTTTTATTCTATAACAGTCTACTATATATTAATTAAAACTTTTTTTGTTATTTTTTTGATATAATTTACCTACAATAAAATTGTTTTTACACTTTATAATTGTTTAATAATGTTAATAGCAGATGATTTAGATAAGCTTTTAAGTATTTTACCTGATTTTATTAAAATACCTTTAAGATCACATCCTAATAAAAAATTTTTAATAGAAGTTGTAATGGATCTAGGTAGAAGACCTGAAGCTCGTTTTCCTGACGGTCCTCAGTATTTATCAATGAATAGAATTTCTTGGTGCGACTTAGACCTTTGTATAAAAAAAATACCACGATTTAGTGGAGATAATAGATCTGGCATTGAGTCTACATTACATAGAATTAGTTCTATCAGGAACCGTAAAGGAAATGTTGTCGGATTAACTTTTCGTGTTGGTCGTGCTATATTTGGTACTATTAGTGTTATTAGAGATTTACTTTATGCAAATAAATCTATACTTTTACTCGGTAAACCTGGTGTTGGTAAAACAACTGCTATACGTGAAATAACTCGGGTTTTAGCAGACGAAATGGAAAAAAGAGTTGTAATTATTGATACTTCTAATGAAATTGCCGGAGATGGTGATATACCACATCCTGCAATAGGTCGTGCTAGAAGAATGCAAGTATCTAAGCCAGAATTACAATATCAAGTAATGATAGAAGCTGTTGAAAACCATATGCCAGAGGTTATAATTATTGATGAAATTGGTACAGAGTTAGAAGCATTAGCAGCACGCACTATTGCTGAAAGAGGTGTTCAGCTTGTAGGTACGGCACATGGTAATTCTTTGGATAACTTAATTAAAAATCCTACTCTATCTGATCTAGTTGGTGGTATACAATATGTTACTTTAGGTGATGATGAAGCTAAAAGACGTGGTTCTCAAAAAAGTATTTTAGAGAGAAAAACACTTCCTGCATTTCAAGTTGCTATAGAGATTCATGAACGTTCTGATTGGATTATTCATGAAAAGGTTGATGAGACAGTTGATAAAATACTTCAAGGTTCTTTGACATTTCTGCAGCGTCGTAAATTAAATGGTGATGGATCTATTGCAATACAAATGGAATCTTTGAATTCTTTAGATTTGATGCTATATGATACTTTTTATGCTCAGGATGTAATAAAATCAAATTTTTATTCAGAAAATTTTTCTAGTGTTAAGGATAATAACTTTATTAATCTTTCATCAAATTTTGCAAGTAATTTAAAAAATTTTGATAATAAAAGTATTCAAAGAGGCACTTATAGTTATTCATTAAAACTATATACTTTATATATATATGGTTTAAATCTTCAGCAAGTGGAATCATCAATAAAGCATTTAAATTTATCTTTAATATTAACAAGAGATCTCTTTAAAGCTGATTACATACTCGGATTGAAGTCAAGTATTAAGTATAGTAGTAAAATTCGTCAAGTTGCTAAGCTGAAAAAAATTATAATTTATACTATTAATACTAGTAGTATTAGTAGTATTAATAGGGCGTTGAAAAAAATTTCTACTGTCAAATCAAATATTCTTGATAATTGGTTTCGTCTATCTGTGGATAAAGAAGGTATTGAACTTGATGCTATTATTGAAGTGAGATATGCTATAGAAAAAATTGTACTTAAATCTATGGAATCTGTGATTTTATTACCAAGGAATGATAGCATTAGAGATTTACAACTTAAGTTGATTAATTTATATAATTTAAAGTATTCCACTTTTAGTAAAAATACTTCTCAGCAACTTATTGTATATCCAAATAATTAGCAATTTCTAGATATCTTTTTTATATTATTGTCTTTGTAACTATAGATACAGTTTTTTATTCATGAGTTAATTATTGTTTATTTTAAGGAATATTTATGTCAGTAAAAGAAAAAGATTCAAAGATTTTTGAAACAGTACGAAATATTGTAGCTCAGCAATTAGGTGTTGACAAAAAACTTGTAACTTTAGAAGCTAATTTTGCTAATGATTTAGGTGCTGATTCACTTGATACAGTTGAGCTCGTAATGGCTATTGAAGAAGAGTTTGATATAGAAATACCAGATGAAGATGCAGAAAAGATTGCTACTTTAAATCAAGCTGTTAAATTCATTGAGCAGGCTGTAAGCTCAAATTAGTCGTATAAATTCTATATTACTTTTGTGAATTTTACTAGAAAAAACGGAGAGGGTGGGATTCGAACCCACGGAACCTTGCGGTTCATCTGATTTCAAATCAGACGCAATAAACCAACTCTACCACCCCTCCAATAAATTATTTTAACTTACCAGTATTGTATCAAAAAAAGATTGTAACTACAATCTTTTTCATTATTTTTATATTTTATTCATATGTTGCTTTACCAGTAAATTTTTTATTTACAGGGTTAATATTACTACCTATATTATGCTCTATATTTCCAACTCCTATACGACCTTCGTTAACTTTTTCAGGAAATACGCCATCTTTTGGATGTAAATACTGTACTTCTCCATTTGGAAATACTCTATATATTTTAAAATTATTGATTTTGAATTTACTTTTTAGTTGCGTAGAAAGAGCAAGACACTGTTCTTTCTTTGCTAAATACAATAAGTTATCTCCTTCAGCCATTATTGCAGAGCCGCCTGTTGGCATTTCAAATATATCTTTGTTCTTACTATTCCATGTGATAGCATATTTTTCTTCTATTTCTGCTGATCTTAACCATCCTCCAGTGCTACCTCCGAATTGTGGTGATGGAATTTTAAAATTTATCGTATTATTCATATTTTGTTTTTATTACCTAGTGCTAAATTTATATTATATTTAATTTTATTGTTTTTTTTCTCATACCAGTGTAAAAGAAATAAAGCTTTACATTTATTTTATTGTTTCAATTAGGTTTCGTGATTCTATTGGTTTAATTAGATATACTTTTATTATATTTAATGATATGTTCATATATATTGATGTTTTTTTCAATATTTTGATTATTTTATTACCTTTGCTTTTATCAATTTCAATTAATCTTTTATTTTCTGTAGCACACTTATCTAAGTATCTAAAAAATTCTGGTTTATCTACATTTAATGCTATTGGAAATACTCTTGATGCACTTTCGTTGGTTTTACGGATAACCTGCATATCATACTGTCTTGCATCTAATCCTATAGATTTGTAGAATTCTGATCTTTGGAAATCATTAAGATACATTGTTGCAAAGACGCTTACTAAAAAGAATCTACACCATAGCCTTGATTGTATATTATTTAAGAATTTCGGTTGAGATTTTAAAAGTGCTGCAAAAAAATCTCCATGTCTATTTTCGTCTTGGCACCAGTTTTCAAAGAATTTAAAGATTGGATATACTCTATGTTCTGGATATTTTTCAAGATGTCTGTATATAGTTATATATCTCCAGTAACCTATTTTTTCTGATAAATATGTAGCATAAAAAATAAATTTTGGTGAGAAAAAAGTGTATTTTCTGCTTTTTGTTAAAAAGCCTAAATCTAACGATATATTAAAATCTCCTATTGCCTTGTTTAAAAAACCAGCATGTCTTGCCTCGTCCCTTGACATTAATAAAAAACATTCTGCTAGTATAGGATTACTTTTATTTAGTCTTCTTGATAATTCTTTGTATAATAGAAAGCCAGAGAATTCTGCTGTACAAGATCTTTCTAAAAATTCTATGAATAAGATTTTTGTTTTATTATCTAGTGTATCCCATGATTTATCGAATTCTTCGTCACGAATGAAGTGTTGTTTATTATAATCCGCCCTAAATTCTTGTAATAGTGCTTCAAATTCTTCTGTATTTAATGATATATCTAATTTTGACATTTCTTGAAAATCAGTTGTATAGAATCGAGGAGTTAATAAAGTTTCCTCAGCTTTTGTATTTTGTTTTATTGTACTTTGCATATTATGTGATATTAATGTTAACGTTATTTGTATTTACAAACCATCTTCGTTTTATACTAACCCTAAGTAGTATTTTATTTATATATAATTTTAAAAAATTTACAATTATTTTTTATAAAATATTGTTTATAGTTTTAATATATTATATTTTTAAGTTTTTATTAAATTTTTTAAGCTAATATATTTACTGTATGCTATTTATTTATAAGGTTATTCATGATAGACATTATTAGTTTAGGTTGGGGATCTTTACTAGCTATTTTTACATTTTCTATTGCTTTAGTTGTTTGGGGCAGAAATGGTTTTTAGTATAAAGTTTATTTATACAAATTTACATAAAATATTGGGAGGTTACGTGTCATCAGAAATTATTACAGCAGCTACTATAAGTCCTCTAATGATTCTTATTGGTCTAATTTTAGGTTTTGTATTACTTAAAATACAAGGTGAGTAGTTCTTAGTACTTTGTTTTAATTTTTCTTGTTTATTAAAAAAATTTAACTGTAAGTGTAAATTTTTTTATTTTTGATTTGTAAATTTTTTATTTTTTTATATATGATTACTAAAACACTGTGGTATTTATCTAGTTTGTTAGTTATTGGTTTTATTTTAATAAGTAATCCTAGATCAAATACTTTAGGCTCATCAAGATTTCAAAGTAAAATTTTAAATTTCCGATCTAGTCAGTTGTCTACTCAAAAATTAATTACTTTCTTTGTATTTGTCTTTTTTCTATTTACTTGTTTATCTTTATTATCTACTTAAATATAATTTGTTAATAAATTTTATTCCCATATCTTTTAAGTAATTTATATATAATGTTTACTGCAAAAACGAATTGTCCTGTTCCATTTGAACAGCAGCCTCTCAATGAATATCTTTTGTTAAAAAGATCTTGGCTTTTTTCATGGTCAATATCTTCTAAAAAAAATTTTGTTTTTGGTCTTTTATTTTTATTTTTAGTATTTGGACCTATTCTAAGTTGCATTTGTAGAATTGTAATTCCAATGTATGATTTTTATAATAATTTATTATTGAATCTATTTATTATTGATCTTATTGTTTTTTTATTATTAGTTAGAATCTATTTAGGTTGGTCATATATTTTAAAAAGGTTATTAAGTGCTATAGTTTTCTATGAAGAGTCTGGTTGGTATGATGGTCAAATTTGGGTTAAAACTTCAGATTACCTTATGCAGGATAGATTAGTTGGATTATATCAAGTAATGCCTTTTATAATTCGTATTAAATATGCTTTCTTATTTACTGTAATTAATTTTATTTGTCTTTATGCTTTAAAGTTTTCATTGGATAACTATAGTTATATATTGTATAGTGTGTAGGTCGCGGGGTAGAGCAGTTTGGTAGCTCGTCGGGCTCATAACCCGAAGGTCAATGGTTCAAATCCATTCCCCGCTATTACTTGAATACCTATTTTTTATCTCATAAAAATAATTTTTGATTGATTATATAATATAATAAGATTATGCATTTTTAATTATAAATTTAATATCAGGCTCAATTAATTTAATAATAATATGTCTATTAAAAATTATTTACAGGTGGGAGATAAAGCTCCAAGCTTTTCTGCAACTGCTGTTCATGAACAAGAGTTCAAACAAGTATGTCTTTCTGATTATATAGGTAAATACCTCATTTTATTATTTTATCCTCTTGATTTTACCTTTGTTTGCCCAACTGAAATTATTGCTTTCAGTGATAAGTATGATGAATTTCGTGCTGTAAACGCTGAAATTTTAGGTGTTTCTGTTGATAGTGAGTATTGTCATTTAGCTTGGACTCAGTTGGATCGTGATTCTGGAGGTGTTGGCGATTTAAGATATCCCTTAGTATCCGATCTCAATAAGCAAATGAGTTTATCATATAATATCCTTAATCCAGAGGGTAAATCACTTCGTGGTCTTTTTATTGTTGATGATTTTGGTTTTATACAACATTCTTTAGTTAATAATTTAGATGTTGGTAGAAGTGTAGATGAGACGATTAGAGTACTAAAAGCTATACAACATGCTCAAAGTAATCCAGATGAAGTTTGTCCTGCTAATTGGCAGCCTGGCGATTCAGCTATTAAAACTAATATGAATTCCTCTAAAGAGTACTTTAAGTCAATTTAAAAATTATTTTTATCTTGATTGTAAATTAGTTAAATTTTAACTACTATAAATATTATTATGATAAAGAAAGAAGAACAATTTAAATTTATTGTTTATTTAATAATATTGATACTTTATTTAATATTGGGAGATGATAATGTCTACAAATTTAGCGCAACAGCTTCGTGAAGGAACAACTAAGTCTCATAGCATGGCTGAAAATGTAAGTTTTGTTAAATCTTTTTTAGGTGGTTTAGTTGATAAAAGTTCTTATAGACAATTAGTTGCTAATCTATATTTTGTTTATGAAGCAATGGAAGAACAAATAGACCAACACAAAAACGATATTGCTGTGAATGCTATCTATTTCCCAGAATTATTTCGTAAAACAAGTTTAATACAAGATTTAAATTATTATTATGGTAGTAATTGGCTAACACAAATAGAACCTTCCCCAGCTACTCAATCTTATATTAATAGAATTCGCCAAATTAGCTATACCTCTCCAGAACTTCTAATAGCTCATTCTTACACAAGATATATTGGTGATCTTTCTGGTGGTCAAATTCTAAAAAAAATAGCTAAAAATGCTATGCAACTTCCTGAAAATTGTGGTACAGCTTTTTATGATTTTGATTTAATTCAAGATGATATTGAGTTTAAAAATATGTATAGAGAATCTTTAAATAATATACCTTTAAGCACAAAACAGATTGAGCAAATTATTTCAGAAGCAAATACAGCTTTCAACTTAAATATGAAAATGTTTCAAGAGTTGAATTCTAATATAATTAAGATTATGATTATGTTGCTCTTATCTTCTATTAATAACTTTCGTAAAAAGTTTTTTTAATAGCCAGTATATAATTATTTTATATGTATAAACTAAAAACTAATAAGTCCGTTAATAAGCGCTTCAAATTAACTGCTAATGGCAAGTTACTAAAGCATAGCTCTGGGAAAAGTCATCTATTGCAAAAGAAAAGTAGTAATAAGAAGCGTAAGTTGAGAAAAGTAAGTCTGGTAAATCTTCGTGATAAGTATAATTTTATTAATAGTTTGCCTTATATAAACTAAGTTAAAAACATAAAAAAATTTATGACAAGAATTAAACGTGGTAATGTTGCACGTAAAAGAAGGAAAAAAGTTTTAAGGTTAGCAAAAGGTTTTAGAGGTTCTCACTCTAAATTATTTAGAACAGCGAAGCAACAAGTATTAAAAGCCTTAAAGTATTCTTATATTGGTAGAAAACAGAAAAAGCGTCAATATCGTCGTCTTTGGATTGTTCGAATTAATGCTGCTACCAGATCATTTAGTATGAGTTATAGTCAGTTTATTTATTTACTTAAAAAAAGAAATATTGCAGTGAATCGTAAAATCTTGTCTCAGCTAGCCTTAATTGACCACTTGGCTTTTAATTATATTATTGAATATATTAAATAAACTGTATTAAATTTTAACTGAATCTGTTTAGTATATAGTAACAGATCAGGAGTAAATCTTTCTTTTCTTCAGTACTTAAATTTTCTTTTTCTACTATATTTATGGCTAGTTGTATATGTTCTATGGCCATATCTTTGGCTTTTTGAATTGAATTAGTTTGTTTAACTGCATGAATTGCTTCATTAATATTATTATTAAATTGAAATTCTTGATCTATTAGTTGATAAAGTTTTTCTTTTGTATTTAATGCAAATATTAATGAAGCAGTTAAATTACCATTTTTTAAGTCAAGTCCTGCTGGTTTTCCTAATTCCTCTGATGTGCTAATTATATCTAAAATATCGTCTATAATTTGAAAAGCTAACCCGATATGTTTTCCATATAAATAAAAATTGTTTTTTTCTATTTTATTATTATCACTTAACATAATCGTAGCTTTACAGCTACATGCTACCAATGATGCTGTTTTATAAAATGATTTTTCTATATACTCCTCTATAGATACATTATTGTTAAATGATTTTGTTCCTTGTTTTATTTCCCCTTCTGCAAAGTCTATAATTATTTTAGATATAATTTTTACAACTTCTAAATTATTTAAATTAGCTAGATACCAAGATGATTGTGCAAATAAAAAATCTCCTGCTAATACTGCAATCTTGTTATTAAAAACATTGTGTACAGTATTAATGCCTCTTCTTGTATCACAGTTATCTATAATATCATCATGAACTAAGCTTGCTGTATGTATTATTTCTGTGATTTCTGCTAGTCTTTTTTGTTCTATTGATATAGAATTATTTGTAGAAGTAGATTTTGCTAAACTAAGTAGAATAATAGGTCTAATCCTTTTGCCCCCTGCTTTAAATAATTGTTTTGCAGCTGAATATAATATTGAGTTATCTACGGCAATCATACTATACAAGTTATGGTTAAGACCTTGAAATTCTTCTTTAATTGATTTAATAGGCAATCTAATGGTTCTATTCATGATTTTTGGTTTTTAAAGTATTCTTAAAATAAGATTCTATACTATAAATTATACTTCAGTCATAATATAGATATATTATTATATAAACTATGATACAATTGAATATCTATCATAATGAAGTTTTATCTATTAATGTTTTAGGAGATGTAGTTATAAAGATGTGTAAAGAGAAAAATAGAACAGTAGTGCCATTAACTTTTTTATCTAAAAATTATGATAATAAAAACTTAATCCCTGTAGATATTCTATTATCTTTGTATGAAGATATGTTACTAGGACGTACTTTCGAGGACATGTGTGCACAGATGTATTATCGTGGTAAGATGTTTGGTTTTGTACATTTATATAATGGCCAAGAAGCTGTTTCCACTGGTGTGATTAAATTGTTGCGAAGTCAAGATTACGTTTGTAGTACTTACCGTGATCATGTACATGCTATAAGTAAAGGTGTTGAACCTAAACATATTATGTCGGAGTTATTCGGTAAAGAGACTGGCTGCAGTAAAGGTCGTGGTGGATCTATGCATATTTTTTCATCTAAACACAATTTTTTAGGTGGTTTTGCTTTTATTGGAGAAGGTATACCAGTAGCTATTGGTTCCTCATTTCAAAGTGTTTACAGAAAACAAATTTTTAATGACATCCAAGATTTAAATGTTACTGTTTGCTTTTTTGGTGATGGTACTACCAATAATGGTCAATTCTTTGAATGTTTAAACATGGCCGTTTTATGGAAATTACCAATTATATTTGTTGTTGAGAATAATCAGTGGGCAATTGGTATGGCGCATCATCGTGCCACTTCTTCTCCGGAGATACATAAAAAAGCAGCAGTTTTCGGTTTACCTGGATTTGAAGTAGATGGTATGGATGTTTTAGCTGTACGCCAAGTATCAGAAAAAGCTATTACTAGGGCAAGATTAGGTCATGGACCTACTTTAATAGAAACTTTGACTTACCGTTTTCGAGGTCATTCTTTAGCAGATCCTGATGAATTAAGATCTAGGAAGGAAAAAGATGCTTGGCTTGTGCGTGATCCCATAAAAAATATAAAGCAATATATGCTTGATTCTTCTATTGTTGATATCTCTGTACTGAAAAATATTGAAAAGAAAGTTAAAAAGGATATAGATGATTCTGTTAGTTTTGCGTTATCTAGTCCTGAGCCAGATATTAAAGAATTAAAAAAATATCTGTTTGTAGAAGATTAAAGTTTCTTGTTTTCAGTTTAATAAATTAATAAAATAAATAAACAAAATTATGAATAAGGTTTTTTTGTTTGATGCTTTACGTGAAGCTACTGATGAGGAAATGGATAGAGATAAGTCTGTTTTTGTGTTAGGAGAAGATGTGGGACATTATGGTGGATCTTATAAAGTAACTAAAGATTTGCATGTTAAGTATGGTGATCTTCGTATTTTGGATACACCAATTGCTGAAAATAGTTTTATGGGTATGGCTGTTGGTACCGCTATGACAGGATTACGTCCTATTGTCGAAGGTATGAATATGAGCTTTCTTTTGCTGGCTTTTAATCAAATTTCTAATAATGCTGGAATGTTGCCCTACACATCTGGTGGTAATTTTCAAATTCCTTTAGTTATACGTGGTCCTGGTGGTGTTGGCAAACAATTAGGTGCTGAACATTCTCAAAGACTTGAAGCGTATTTTCAAGCTATACCTGGTTTAAAGATAGTTGCTTGTTCAACTCCTTATAATGCGAAAGGTTTACTTAAGTCAGCTATACGTGACAATAATCCTGTGATACTTTTTGAGCATGTTTTACTTTATAATCTAAAAGATTATATTCCTTCTGAAGAATATTTTATTCCCTTAGATAAAGCAGAGTTGGTTAGAGATGGAAATGATGTTACTATTGTCACCTATTCAAGAATGCGTCATCATGTAATGCAAGCTGTTGATATTCTTATAGAAGAAGGGTATAACCCTGAAGTTATTGACCTTATTTCACTAAAGCCTATAGATATTGATTCTATCTCGCAATCACTTAAAAAAACGCATAAATTAATGGTTGTAGAAGAATGTATGAAAACAGGCGGTATAGCTGCTGAAATTATCGCACAGGTTAATGATAACTATTTTGATCTTTTAGATTCTCCTGTTGTCCGTTTATCATCTCAAGATATTCCAACCCCTTATAATGGTTTGCTAGAAAAGGCGACAGTAATCCAGCCTCAACAAATTGTTGAAGCTGTTAAATCTATGCTTGCTTAAGATTGGTAATATAAAGCTAATATTTATTTTAGTTTTATATTAAAAATTCATATCCGCTGCTTGTACTTTTTCCCATTGTTTCTTTTTCAAAACAAAGAAAATTTGTGCTAAAGTTACCGTTGTAAAAAATACAATCATATTTTTAATCCTAGCTGGATTTTGTAATACAATTTCAGTTTCGTTCTGACCAAATCCTCCTGCATTAGGATCGTTAGTAAGATTTTGTCCAGCTACAATTTTACTTCCTTCAGTTACTATTAGTTTTAGACCTTTTGGTACTTCTTCTTTTATTGTTTCACCGTTTGTTTTTTCTATTCCTAAAATAAGTCCTCCTTTTGAATTTTCTTCTATTGTTTTTAAAATGCCGTTAGCGTTAGTGGTAAATATGTTATTGTTTGATTTATCACCAGTAGGGTAAATTTGCCCTCTTCCTCTATTACCTCCAACATATATAGGATATTTTAAGAAAAAAGTATTTTTGTCTTTACTAGGATCTGGTGATAGTATGGGAAAAGTAATTTCTTGATTATTTGATCCTCCAATTGGTCCAACAACTAAAATATTGTTTTTTGATGAGCTGTAATTTTGTATGTAAAGATTCTTGGTTTTACTTTTCATTTCTTCACTAATTAAATTTTTGGGCGCTAGTTTAAACCCTTCAGGTAGTATAAGTACAGCTCCTGTATTAAGATTCCCTTCTACTCCATTTCCTAGTAATTGTTTTGATTCAACGTTATAAGGAATAGATACTTTAGCTTCAAATATTGTGTTGGGCAAAACAGATTTTGGTACTTCTATGGATACAGGTTTTTGTGCAAGATGGCAATTAGCACATACAATTCTTCCTGTAGCTTCTCTTGGATTCTCATACCCTTGTTGAGCGTAAATAGGAAAGCTATGAGCTGTATTTACTGGAAGTATACTAATTGCTGTCATACTTAGCATTAATGCTATAATCCTTTTTATGTAAAATATCATCTTATAGTTTGTCATATATTTGTATAAGTTTACTTGTTTTTTTGTTTATAATAACATTCTATATTTATTATTGAAAATAAAACTATAAATATATATCTTATCTTATTATTTTTCTGATTTTTGTACTATTTTTAGAATTAAAATACCGCTTATATATAATGTTATGATTGTAGTTGTCATAAATAGTTGTGTTATAGGATCTGTTGAAGGTGTTATAATGGCACTAACAATAGTTGCTATAAATGCAATGTATTTCCAATTATCTAGCATTCTTTTCCAAGTTATAACATTAGTAAAACCCAGTATAAGTTGCACTACTGGTAGTTGAAAACAGAATCCAGTAGTAAATATAGTAAAAGATATAAAATTGAAGTATTCATCAAATGACCAAATAGGTTCTACAATATCAGATCCGTAATTAATAAAAAAATTTAATGTAATAGGTATTAGGGTTTTGTATGAAAATACCGTACCTATGAAAAAAAGGCAAAGTGAACATATTAATGTTGGTATTACGTATTGGTTTTCTTTTGGTGTCAATCCAGGTGAAATAAACTTTATTATTTGGTATAAGATAAAAGGGCTAGTCATAAAGATAGCCGTATATGTAGCTACTTTTATTGATACAAATAAATATTCTCCTGGTGCTAGTTGCAAAAACTTTATTCCTAAAGCCGGATTTTGTATTATACTAGATATTTCTTTTGTATAAAACAAGCATAAACTTAATAATGTAATAAATATTAAAAAAGTTAATACTAGTCTATTTTTTAACTCCTGAATATGTTCAAGTAACGGCATGTACTTCTCTTGATATTTAGTACTTTTCATTTTTTTACTATTAAAAAATTTGTTTTTAATTCAAGCTAGTTTTTATATTAAATTATATTATATTTATTAATCGTATTTTTACATTAATTTCTGTAATTGTAGAAAGCCTAATTATTGTCCACAATTTTTTATGTAAGGAATTTATCTTTTATATGATTGTTAAAGCTAGTGGTGGTGGTACTTTATTGCAACCAAAATTATACACAACAGCCTCTTTGTCAAGTATTTTGCAAGCAGAGCAACAAGATCGATTTTTGCAATTAAGTGAGTTAAATCAATTAGTATCTTTTTTTACTTCAGGTAGTCAGCGTATTCGAATAGCTCAATTAATATCCACTAATGCTGATTTCTTAGTTTCTCAAGCAGCTAATAAAATCTTTGTTGGTGGTTCACCTTTGTCGTATTTAGAAAGACCACAGGCTTCATTTTTGAATAATGATTTGCCGAGTAATAATTCTACATCTCAGCAGTTATCAGGTAATTCATCAACTAATTTTTTTGAAAATATTTCTTCTTCATTATTTGATGCAAGTGAATCTTTACCACCTGGTTTTAAGCCAATTAGTGTTGTGCGATATGGGTCTGATCGTATGAAAAAATCTTTACGTGATCTAGATTGGTTTTTAAGATATCTAACTTATGCTATTATTGCTGGAGATACCAATATACTTTCTGTAAATATAAGAGGTTTAAGAGAATTAATAGATAATGCTTGCTCTAGTGCTGCAGCAATAGTATCTTTACGTGAAATGCGTAAGTCTTGCTTAAGTTTATTTAATGAAAATCCTGAAGATCAAAATTTAGTAGCAGAATATTTTAACATTTTAATTAATGAGTTTGAGGCATCTAAATTAGGTGATAAAATCCGTAAGCGATTTTCTAAAGATTTACAGGGACTGCGGTTACCACAAGTTTATAGTAAAGCAGGTAATTCTAATCAGCGTTTTGTAATGAAAAATAGTTTATCTACTAGTGAAAAACAACTTGTAATAAAAGCGTGTTACAGACAAATTTTTCAAAGAGATATTGCTAAGGCTTATAGTCTAAATTTTCAAGATCTTGAATCTCAAGTGTCTACAGGACAATTGTCGATTAAAGAGTTTATTCGTTTATTAGGTAAATCAACAGTCTATATAAATCAATTTAATAAAAGCTTTGTTAATACTCGTGTTATAGAGTTAGCATTTAGGCACTTTTTAGGTAGAGGTATAAGCTCTATAGAAGAATTCCAGAAATACTTTGGTATTATCTCTCGAGTAGGTATTAGTGGTCTAGTTGACAGTTTACTTAATTCTCAAGAATATTCTGATTACTTTGGCGAAGAAACAGTACCTTACTTAAGAGATTTAGGTGAAGAACCACAAGAATCAAGGAATTGGGGACCTCAGTTAAGATTATTTAATTATAGTAGTCCATTTAAAAAGATTCCTGATTTTTTAACTCTTTTTGCCGACTACAAAGCTAAAGTATCTAATCAGCATGCTTATGGATTATCTAATGATCCTTTAACTATACAATTTGGTGCTATTTTTCCAAATAGTACTGTTGGTTTAAACTCAAAATCTTCTTTTGTAACACGTGATACAAGACGTATATTAGTTAAATATGGTCCAGGTATATATAATCAGATTAGTAGTCCTAATTTGAGGAATTTAAAAACACAGGTCATGACTCCTCGTATTTTTAGTGTTAAAGATAAGAATTTAAATATTCAGCAAATCATATCTGCCGTATATATACGAGTTTTTGGTCGATTTGTATATACTGAAGAGAAATTATCAATAATTAAATATGAAAAGCAATTTGAAAATCAAGTAATTTCTGTCCGAAATTTTATTAGATTACTTGTGAAGTCATCTTTATTTAGATCACTATATTGGAATAATTTATATATTTGTAAAGCAATAGAATATATACATATTAAATTAATAGGTCGTCCTACTTATAGTAGACAAGAAATAAATAAATACTTTAACATTGTTTATAAAAAAGGTTATTATCAAATGATTGATAGTATATTAGATAGTAGTGAATATAGAGAATCTTTTAGTGATTTCATAGTTCCTTATGAGCGTTATATTATTCCATCAGCTGTATTTTCTAGGGGAATTAGTGTGAATAATAAAAATGTTCAAAATTCTCGTTTAAAAAGTTTTCGCGATTCTTCTATTTTATCTAATTTAAGTTATACAGAACTTAATTTAGCTGGTGTTGTTAAAAAGATAGGACAAGGAGTTACTAAACAAAGAGATCAGGCTAAAAAATTTATACTTTGCAAAGATTCTAGTCATAATGAAAGAATACAAATTTTAAGAGCAGCATATAGACAGGTTTTCGAAAGGGATATTAGTACATTTAGTGTCGGTAATGAGTTTATAGATTTAGAGAATTCTTTCTTTAAAGATCAATTAGATATTAAGGCTGTAATCAAGAAACTAGGCTATTCTAGTTTATATTGTCATGAATTTTATAATTTATATCCTAATATTAAGGTTATAGAATTAGGTACAAAACATTTTTTAGGTAGAGCTCCAAATAATCAGGCTGAAATTAGATATTATAATCAAATTTTAGCTTCTAAAGGATTGAAAACATTTATATCTACTATTGTAGAAAGTGAAGAATATAATAAAATATTTGGTACGATGACGGTTCCATATCGTCGTTTTCCAACTTTGCCAGCAGCTAATTTTCCAAATACGGAAAAACTTTATGCTAATTTGACAAAGCAGAGTAAAAAGGTGATTGTGCCTAGTTTTAGCTCTAAAGTTATGTCGGGCAATAGTTAAAGATTTTATTTAAATAGCTTTCTTCTTTTAGTACTTTATCTTACAATATATTGAGTAAAGAACTTATTTTTTCTTATTGTATTAGTTTTTTATTATTATACATTTGTGTATATCAATTGTGTAAATGTTTGTGAAAAAATATCTAGATAATAATCACTTAGGTATTTTATTTTAGTATTAGTCATTTAATTCATTTTTGTATATAAGGATTTTAAACAGTGAGTATTGTTACTAAGTCTATTGTAAATGCAGATGCAGAAGCTAGATATCTGAGTCCTGGAGAGTTAGATAGAATAAAAAGCTTTGTTTTATCTGGCCAAAGACGTTTAAGAATAGCACAGATATTAACAGATAATCGTGAACTTGTTGTAAAGCAGGGTGGCCAACAGTTATTTCAAAAAAGAACAGATGTTGTTTCTCCTGGAGGTAATGCTTATGGAGAAGAAATGACAGCCACTTGTTTAAGGGATTTAGATTATTATTTAAGACTAGTGACTTATGGGATTGTTGCTGGAGATGTTACTCCTATTGAAGAAATTGGTTTGGTTGGAGTTAAAGAAATGTATAATTCATTAGGCACGCCAATATCCGGTGTTGCCGAAGGTGTTCGTTGTATGAAAAATATAGCTTGTTCGTTACTATCTGGTGAAGATGCAGCTGAAGCAGGTTTTTATTTTGATTATACTTTAGGTGCTATGCAATAATTTGCATAACTTATCAATTAACATTTTAAATAATATTTTATAATTAATAAGGCAATTTATTTTATGCAAGATGCAATTACTTCTGTAATTAATACAGCAGATGTTCAAGGTAAATATTTAGATGATACTTCTTTAGAAAAATTAAGAGGTTATTTTCAAACTGGTGAACTTAGGGTTAGGGCGGCTGCTACTATTGCTGCAAATGCAGCAACTATTATTAAAGAATCTGTAGCAAAAGCTTTATTGTATTCTGATATTACCAGACCAGGTGGTAACATGTATACTACTAGAAGATATGCTGCTTGTATTAGAGACTTAGATTATTATTTACGTTATTCAACTTATGGAATGTTAGCTGGTGATCCATCTATTTTAGATGAAAGAGTCTTAAATGGTTTAAAAGAAACTTATAATTCATTAGGAGTACCTATTGGTGCTACTATACAATCTATACAAGCAATGAAGGAAGTAACTTCTTCTCTAGTAGGATCTGATGCAGGTAAAGAAATGGGCTTGTATTTTGATTATATCTGTTCAGGGCTAAGTTAATTTTTGTTTATTTAAATTTTAAAAAAAGACTTGAAGATATATCTTCAAGTCTTTTTTAATTAACTATTACTAATTGTCGCAGCTTGTAGTCTAGCTTTAGCCTTTCTTAATTTTTGAGTTGCTTCTATTTTTTCTTTACTTGTTTCAGCTTCTTCTAATACTTGTGTTGCATTTTCTAATTTATTTTTTGCATCTTCTAAACTAATATCTTCTACTTCTTCTGCCCCATTTACTAGTATTGTAATATCGTTATCTTTAATTTCTGCAAATCCTCCTAAGAGTATTATGGGCTTCCACTCTTTATCAATTCTAACACGCATTACTCCTATATCTAAAGCTGTGAGTAATGGGATATGTCCTGTTAATATACCTAATTGTCCTGTGCTACTAGGTAAGATAATTTCTTCAGCTTCTGCATCCCAAACTATTTTATCTGGTGCAATTACACGTATGTTTAGTGTCATATTTTAAATAGTGTTATTTTAAACTTTCTGCTTTTGTAATAGCTTCTTCTATATTTCCAACTAAATAGAATGATTGTTCAGGTAAGTCATCTAATTCGCCTTTTAAAATCATTTGAAAACCTTTTATAGCTTCTTCTAATGATACATATTTTCCAGGAGATCCTGTAAATACTTCTGCTACGAAAAATGGCTGGGATAAAAACCTTTCTATTTTTCTTGCTCTAGCTACTGTTAATCGATCGTCTTCTGAAAGTTCATCTAATCCTAGTATTGCGATAATATCTTGTAACTCTTTATATCTTTGTAAAGTTGACTTAATTTGTTGTGCAGTTGAGTAATGTTCTAATCCTACTATGTTTGGTTGAAGCATGGTTGATGTAGAACCTAATGGATCTACAGCAGGATAAATACCTTTAGCTGCTAATCCTCTTGATAATACAGTTGTTGCATCTAGATGTGCAAATGTTGTTGCTGGTGCTGGATCAGTTAAGTCATCTGCTGGTACGTATACAGCTTGAATAGATGTAATTGATCCATCTTTTGTAGAAGTAATACGCTCTTGTAATGCACCCATTTCAGTTGCCAAAGTTGGCTGATAACCAACAGCTGAAGGCATACGTCCTAATAAAGCTGATACTTCAGATCCTGCTTGTACAAATCTAAATATATTATCGATAAAAAGAAGTACATCTTGTTTATTAATATCTCTAAAATATTCTGCCATAGTAAGAGCTGTTAATCCAACTCTCATTCTAGCTCCTGGTGGTTCATTCATTTGTCCGTAAACAAGAGCAACTTTAGATTCTGTTAGTTTTTCTGCATTAATTACTTTAGACTCTTTCATTTCTTCATAAAGATCATTGCCTTCGCGCGTTCTTTCGCCTACTCCTCCAAATACTGATACCCCTCCATGTGCTTTTGCAATGTTATTAATTAATTCCATGATTAGTACAGTTTTACCTACACCAGCTCCTCCAAAAAGTCCTATTTTTCCTCCTCTTCTATATGGTGCTAGAAGATCTACAACTTTAATACCTGTTTCAAAAATAGAGGGTTTAGTTTCAAGTTGTGTAAATGCTGGTGCTGATCTATGTATTGGCAGAGAATCATCTGATTTTACATCTCCTAATTCATCTACTGGTTCACCTAATACATTAAAAATTCTTCCTAGTGTTGGTATTCCTACTGGTACTGTTATAGGTTTTTCTGTATCTATTACACTTGATCCTCTTTTTAGTCCCTCTGTTGAACTCATTGCTACTGCTCTTACTTTATTATCTCCTAGTAATTGCTGTACCTCACATGTAATAGTGTTATTCGGTCCTTGCACTTTTAGTGCATTAAATATTTTAGGTAATTGTCCATTTGGAAATTCAATGTCTAGAACGGGCCCAATTATTTGAGTTATTGATCCCTGGGTTAATGATTGAACCATATAGTAATTATTGTAATTGACTCTATTAATATCTAATTAATAAACAATGTTTCTAAACTTTTACGATTTTTTTAATTTATTAAGATTATATACTATAATGGTTTGAATTATTAAATATCTTATAATTGTTCTTCTATATTATACTCACGTCCTGTAGTTTTTAACCAATTTTGTGCTTCAATGTAGTTATTAGGAGCTAATGTTATTGCTTGTTTCCAATATTGAGCAGCTTTTGTAAACATCTTTTTTGACATCTTATTTCTATTATTATCTATTGCTTTAGTTCCTTGATAATGGTAGATGACTGCTATATTATTAAGAGCTTGTGGTAAGTTATTGTTTAATTCTAGAGCTTGATGATAATACTCTAAAGCTTTAGCATGTTCTCCGTTACTGCTATAGATAAGACCTACATTATATAGAATATATGATCTATCATATGGATCTTCTTCTAATTGTAATGCTTCATAATAATTTTCTAAAGCTTCTGCATATTCACCTTCTGATTGTGCTGACATTCCATCTCTATAATAATAAAATGCTGTTTTTTCTTCTTTACTAGTTGGTAAAACTTTAAGAACAATATCTGCTAATATAGTAAAAGTTTTATCGATAAAATTGTCATTTTTTTGTAATCTAGGCATTTATTCGTTTATTTAATATTTTTAGTATGTATTTTAGTTAATAATATATTAGTATTTTACGATCCCTGAAATTTTATAATCTATTTAATCAATGAATATTTTAATTGTGTCTGTTAATAAGTATAAGTGTAAAAAGTTATCTTTTTTTTGTTTTCATAGAGATTACTATGATGATATTTTAATATTAAAAAGTCCTAGGCTTTTGAAAACAGTAATTTCTAATCCTCATTTATCAATTAGCGTTGATGATATTATAACTAGCAATGATGTTAAAGTACCAAGTTTAGTGAAGTTTGATAAAAAAAGTAAGTCTTCTATAAATACTGATCAGAAAGACTTAATTAAGTCTAAAAAAAGCAAATCTAAACTATCTAAAAATAAGAATAGAAATGATAGCCAAGATGTAAATCAAATAGTTAGCTCTGAAGAAGATTTATTCGGTAATGATCTGATGAGTCGCTCTGGATTAAAATCACGTAAATCTCTTGTTAAAAGCAAAAAAAATAAAATAAAAAATCAAAATTTAGACATTCCAGTTAATATTTATAATTTAAATTTGGATATATCTAAAGACGATAACTCTATAGATCAAATTTCAAAAGACATAGTTATTGATAAAATTTTATCTGTTAAAGATCTTGCTATATGCATAAATGTACCTGTAGCAGAAATTATAACTTATCTTTTTTTGGATAAGGGTATTGCAGCTACTATAAATCAAATTTTAGATTTTGAGATATGTGCCGATATAGTAAAATATTATGGTTTTAATTTATTAAAATCAAATAATAATAAAATAGATGTATTAGAACATCAATCAAGTAATAAGCTTTCTTCTGAATCTATAGAAAGGTCTCCTGTTATCTCTATTTTAGGGCATGTAGATCATGGTAAAACAACTTTATTAGATTCCATTTTAAAGACTAATTTAGTTGATAAAGAGCCTGGCGGTATAACTCAATCTATTGCTGCATATGAAGTTATTTATCTACATGAAAATAAAGAGTTTAATTTAACATTTTTAGATACACCAGGTCATGAATCCTTTAAATCAATACGCTTACGTGGAGCTAAGATTACTGATATTGTTTTACTTATAGTTGCAATGGATGATGGTTTAAAACAGCAAACAATAGAATCTATTAATTATATAAAAGAAATGTCTTTATCATGCATAATAGTCATAACCAAATCTGATAAAGTTTTAAATAATTTAGATAAAATTAAAGATGATTTGGCAAAGCATAATTTAATTTGTCAAGATTGGGGTGGTGATGTTCCTCTAGTTGAAGTAAGTGCTATTAAGGGTAATAATATTGATATTTTATTGTCAAAAATTTGTTTCTTAGCTAAATCTAAAAATTTGTACGCTAATTTGCAAGACTTAGCTTCTGGTACTGTTATAGATACTATACTTCACAAGAAGCAGGGACTTATCACTACTATGATTATACAAAATGGGACTTTAAGAGTTGGAGATATAGTAGTATCTGATAATTTATTAGGAAGAGTAAAAAGTATAATTAATTCTTCTGAGGTTAGGGTTCAATCAAGTTATCCTTCATCTGTAGTAAGGATATTATGCTTTTCATCTATACCAAAAGCAGGATCTTATTTTTACTGCTTTAATTCTGAAAAAGAAGCAAAAAAATACATTATAAAGTCATCTGATCTTTTAACTTCTGATTTATCATTTCAATCCTTAAATACTAGAATTAGTTTTTATGACCAAATACCTCGTAAGCAACTAAAACTAATTATTAAATCTGATACTCAAGGTTCATTAGAGGCAATCATTGAATTATTTTCTACTATTTCTCAATTAAAGGTTCAAATTAATGTTATTGATGCTAGTTTTGGTAATGTAACAAATAATGATATTGATCTTTCTATTGCGAGTCAAGCACCTATAATAGCTTTTAATGTTAATTTATTACCTCAAATCAGTAACTTAATAAAAAAACATCAAATTAACTTTAAAATGTTTAATATCATTTATGATTTGTTAGAGTATGTACAAAAATTGATGTTAGATATTTTAGAGCCAGAATATGCCAATATTCTTATTGGTAATGCTATTGTGCAAACGATATTTAAAAATAATAAAGGATCTGTTGCTGGTTGTATTGTAAGTAGTGGTAAAGTTATTATGAATTCGTATATTAATGTACATCGCAATAATATAATTGTCCATAAAGGTTACATTACATCTCTTAAGTATACTAAGAATGATGTTACTGAAGTAGTATCTCCAAGTGAATGTGGCTTAATGTCAGATTTTCAAGATTGGCAAAAATCTGACTTAATAGAAGTTTATGAAATGGTTCTTAAAGAAAAAGTTTTATAATTATTATTCAGTGCTTTTTTTATCTTTGCTAATCTTTTTTTAGAAATGGTAATAAAGATAATATTCTTGCTCTTTTGATAGATTTGGTAACTTTTTTTTGTTGTTTTGCGTTCAGTCCTGTAGAGCGGCGAGATATGATTTTACCTTGATCATTAATAAATTTTCTCAATAGATCAATATCTTTGTAATCTACTATGTCTTTTGTTATACTTTTTAAGTTATTTTTTTTATACATTTTTGTCTATTTAATTTCTCTAAATAATTTATGTTTATTACAGTAAGGACAAAATTTGTTGACTTCTAGTCTATTAGGAGTATTTTTTTTATTTTTAGATGTACTGTAGCGCATGATACCATTTTTTCTTGTGTTATCAATTTGTTTATTTCCGCATGCACATTCTAAAGTGATGACAGTCCTTGAGCCTTTACTTTTTCCCATTTAATTTATCCTATTTTCATTTATTATTTGATATCATATTATTACACGCAGATAGTATTTTATCAAGTTCTAAATATCAATTGTATATATTTTTTGTATCATGTATAATGCTCTAAGCTCTAATCGTTTTTTATTTAAATAAAAATAATAAGTCTAGTTTTTTCATATGCCTCAAACTAAATCTCAAATTAAGAACATTAAAATAATATTAAGAAATCGTAATAATAATAGAAAGTATAAATTAGCTGTTAAGCAAGCAATTAAGAAATATTTAGTAAGTACTAAAGATATTAGTCATAATAAAAATCAAAGTGATATTATTATATGTAAAAATAATTTATCTTCAGTATATAAAAAAATTGATAAAGCAGTAAATAAAAATGTTTTACATAAAAATACTGCTTCACGTAAAAAAGCAAGATTAGCGAAACTTTTAAGTCAGTTAGTTTTATAAAAATTGTGTATATGATATTTAGTATTTATTCAGCAATATTTCAAAATACATTATAAATTGAATTTTTTAGATTTAAGAATAAGCATGAATTGTAATTCTTTTATCTATTCTTATGTAATTATTCTTTGTTTTATTATATTTGTGGAGTTTTTATGTTAAGAAAAAAAATTTCTGTATCTATAATACCTGATTTAGCGGAAATACAAATTAAGAGTTTTCGGCTTTTTTTAGATAAAGGTTTAGTAGAAGTTCTACACTCTTTTCCTATTATTACTGATCCTACAGGTAAGTTAGAATTAAAATTCTTCGGTAATCATTATAAATTAAAGTTTCCTCGTTATAGTGTTCGTAAGGCTAAGAGTCGTGATAAAACTTATAGTGTACAAATTTATATTCCTTCTAAGTTAACTAGGAAAGACACAGAGCTTGTTAAAAAACAAAAAAATTTTAATCATCATTATTCTTCGGTTCAAATAGATAAGCATAAAAAATATAGAAAAAGGCAAGTTTTTGTTGGTGATATCCCTTTAATGACAAATAGAGGGACTTTTATTATCTCTGGCACTGAAAGAGTTATAATTAATCAAATAGTTAGAAGTCCTGGTATATACTATAAAAAAGAGTTAGATAAAAATAATAAATATATATATAGTGCTAGTCTAATCTCCAATCGTGGTTCTTGGTTAAAGTTTGAAATAGATTCTAAGGATCAGGTGTGGGTCAAAATTGATAAAACCCATAAAGTAAATGCTTATGTTTTCCTGAGAGCTATTGGTTTAACAAATAAAGAAATTGCTACTCGTTTAAATAAATATAATTTTATAATAAGTGGTTCTTTAACTTATGAGCAGAAAGAACTTTTCAAGGAAGTTGGTAAGACTTCTGTTCAAGATGTAACCGATGAAGAGTCTGTGTTAATAGTTTATAGTAAGTTAAGACCTAATGAACCTTCTACTTTGATAATTGCAAAGCAAATGCTTTATTCTCGTTTTTTTGATCCTCGTAGATATGATCTAGGAGATGTTGGTAGATATAAAATTAACCAAAAGTTGAATTTAAGAATACCTAAAAACTTTAGAGTTTTATCTCCGCAAGATATAATTGTTGCTATTGATTATTTAATTAATATTAAAGAACAAAATATTGGTACTTTTGATGATATTGATCATTTAGGAAATCGTCGAGTAAGGTCAGTTGGAGAGTTATTGCAAAATCAAATTCGTATAGGGATTACTCGTTTAGAAAGGATTATCCGTGAACGTATGATGATATGTGATTTAGATTCTCTCAGTTTATCAAATTTAGTGAATCCCAAGCCACTAGTTGCATCTATAAGAGAATTTTTTGGTTCTAGTCAATTATCTCAGTTTATGGATCAGACAAATCCATTATCTGAGTTAACACATAAGCGAAGAATTAGTGCACTTGGGCCTGGTGGTCTTAACAAAGATCGCGCAGGATTTGCTGTTAGAGATTTGCATCCTAGTCATTATGGGCGTATTTGCCCAATTGAAACACCTGAGGGGCCAAATGCAGGACTTATAGGATCACTTAGTATATATGCAAAAATAAATAAATATGGTTTTATTGAGACACCTTGTTATGCAGTTCATGATACTCGAGTTTTAAATTCACAACCTTTACATTACTTTACTGCTGATCAGGAAGATGAACTGAAAATAGCACCTGCAGATATATTCTTAGATAATAATACTTGTATAAAAAATAATAATATACCAGTAAGATATAGGCAAGAGTTTACTACTTCTGCAGCTAAGCATGTAGATTATATAACTGTTTCACCTATACAAGTTATCTCTGCAGCAACTTCACTTATACCTTTTCTAGAGCATGATGATGCTAATAGAGCTTTAATGGGATCAAATATGCAACGGCAAGCTGTTCCCTTACTTTATCCTGAAAAACCTATAGTAGGAACTGGTTTAGAGTCAAAAATTGCTAGAGATTCAGGTATCATTGTAGTGAGTAAAACAGATGGTATTGTAAATTATGTTTCTGGTACTAAAATTGGTATTCAAGATTTTTATGGTAAAATCATTCATTACCGTTTGAAGAAATTTTATCGTTCTAATCAAGATACTTGTATTAATCAAAGACCTATTATTTGGCCTGGTGAAAAAGTATTTAGAGGACAAGTTATTGCAGATGGTGCATCTACAGAGTCAGGAGAGATGGCTTTAGGCCAAAATATTTTAGTCGCGTATATGCCTTGGGAAGGTTACAATTATGAAGATGCTTTTCTGATTAGTGAGAGATTAGTTTATGATGATTTATATACTTCTATTCATATTGAAAGATATGAAATTGAGTGTAGGCAAACTAAATTAGGTGCTGAAGAAATTACACGTCATATCCCAAATGTAAGTGATGCTTCTATGTCCTTGTTAGATAAAAGTGGAATAATAGTAATTGGCTCTTGGGTTGACTCCGGAGATATTTTAGTGGGTAAAATTACACCTAAAGGAGAATCTGATCAATTACCTGAAGGTAAGCTTTTAAGAGCAATTTTTGGAGAAAAGGCTAGAGATGTTAAAGATACCTCTTTAAGGCTTCCAAATGCTGCTAAAGGAAGAGTAGTCAATGTAAAAATTTTCAAAAGGCAAAATGGTGATGATTTGCCTCCGGGTACTAATATGATTGTTAGAGTCTATGTTGCTCAAAAGCGTAAGATTCAAGTTGGTGATAAGATGGCTGGTAGACATGGAAATAAAGGTATTATTTCTCGAATTTTACCCAGACAGGATATGCCTTTTTTACCAGATGGTACTCCTGTAGATATTATATTAAATCCACTTGGTGTTCCTTCCCGTATGAATGTTGGTCAACTATTTGAATGTTTATTGGGTTTAGCAGGTGATTATTTAAATAAAAGATTTAAAATTGTACCTTTTGACGAAATGTATGGTCAAGAAGCTTCTAGGGCTTTAGTTAATAATAAATTAAAAGATGCAAGTTTAGTTGAATCAAAATCCTGGTTATTTAATACGCAGTATCCAGGTAAGGTTAGACTGTTTGATGGTCGTACTGGAGAAGCTTTTGATAATCCAGTAACTGTTGGTAAAGCTTATATGCTCAAATTAGTTCATTTAGTTGATGATAAAATTCATGCACGTTCTACAGGTCCTTATTCCTTAGTAACTCAGCAACCTTTAGGTGGACGTGCACAGCACGGTGGTCAAAGACTTGGAGAGATGGAAGTTTGGGCTTTAGAAGCTTTTGGTGCAGCTTATACTTTGCAAGAATTATTAACTGTAAAATCTGATGATATGCAAGGAAGAAATGAAGCCTTGAATGCAATAGTTAAAGGTAAACCAATTCCAAGACCCGGTACTCCTGAGTCATTCAAAGTATTAATAAGAGAATTGCAATCACTCGGATTAGATATTTCTATTCATAAGATAGATTTAAATAAAAATGACGAAAATAGTAGTGACGATAAAAACATGAATCAAAACTCCCTTTTAGTAAAAGATGTTTTCTTATATTAAGGAAATTAACTGATGGCTCAACTTGAAAATTATTTTGATTATATTAAAATTGGTCTTGCTTCACCTGAAAAGATAAGATCTTGGGGTGAAAGAACTTTACCTAATGGACAAGTGGTTGGTGAAGTTACAAAACCGGAGACAATTAATTACAGAACCTTGAAGCCTGAAATGGATGGATTGTTCTGTGAACGGATATTCGGTCCTGTAAAAGATTGGGAATGTCATTGTGGCAAATACAAAAGATTTCGTTATAAAGGAATAGTTTGTGAAAGATGTGGAGTAGAAATAACGGAATCTAAAGTAAGACGTAATCGCATGGCCTATATTGAATTAGCTGCACCTGTAACACATGTATGGTACTTAAAAGGAAGTACAAGTTACATTGCACTAGCACTTGATCTAACGGTAAAAGATGTAGAAAAGATTGTTTATTTTCATTCTTATGTTGTAATTAATCCTGGAAGTAGTAATAAGTTAGAGTATAAACAATTATTAGAAGGTTATGAGTGGAGATCTTTGGAAGATGATTTATATACTTCTTCTGATAATTCTTCTGATATTGAAGTTGGAATAGGCGCTGAAGCTATTTATAAATTATTAAAAGATATTGATTTATTAAGTACAGTAATGTTTTTAAGAGAAGAATCTTTAATGCCTCCAACAGTACAAAAAAAATCTTCTACAAAATTTAATAAAAAAATGAAAAGATTGCGTTTATTAGAAAATTTTATTTCTACAGGCGCTAGTTTAGCTTGGATGATTTTTTTTGTAATACCTGTAATACCACCAGATCTGAGACCTATGGTACAACTTGATGGAGGAAGATTTGCAACAGCTGATTTAAATGAATTTTATCGTAGAATTATAAATCGTAATAATCGTTTGTCTCGTTTAAAAGCTATTCTAGCCCCTGAAATTATTATTAGAAATGAAAAAAGAATGCTACAGGAAGCTGTAGATTCATTAATGGATAATGGTAGACGAGGTAGAACTGTAGTTGGCTCTAATAATAGACCATTAAAATCTTTATCTGATATCATAGAAGGTAAGCAAGGTAGGTTTCGTCAAAATTTATTAGGTAAAAGAGTTGATTATTCTGGTAGATCAGTAATAGTTGTTGGGCCTAAGTTGAAACTACATCAATGTGGACTTCCAAAAGAGATGGCCTTAGAGTTATTTCAACCCTTTGTTATACATCGGTTGATTTTACAGGGTTTAGTAAATAATATTAAGGCTGCTAAAAAATTAATACAGAAAAATGATTTAATGGTATGGGATGTATTGGAAGAAGTAATATATGGTCATCCAGTATTACTTAATAGAGCTCCAACATTACATCGTCTAGGCATACAGGCTTTTGAACCTATTTTAGTTGATGGTAGAGCCATAAAATTACATCCTTTAGTTTGTCCTGCTTTTAATGCAGATTTTGATGGAGATCAAATGGCTGTGCATATACCATTATCTTTGGAGGCACAAGCAGAAGCTAGATTATTAATGTTAGCACCTCATAACTTTTTGTCTCCAGCAACAGGGTCTCCGATTTTAATGCCAAGTCAAGATATGGTTTTAGGATGTTATTACTTGACTACAAGTAATCCTGCTGCTGATAAAGGTAAGAACCATTTTTTTTCAAGTTTAGATGATGCTATTATTGCTTATAATAATAATCAACTAGATATACATTCATTTATTTGGGTTCGTTTTGATAATTCAATATATTTTGATAAAGACACGAAAAAAATAGAAAAAACTAAACTAACGGATTCAAATAATAATACATTAGTATATTATGAAAATTTAGTGATAAAATTAGATGATCAAAAGCAACAATTAGTTCAATATATTAGAACTACAGTAGGGCGTATTTTATTTAATAATGTAATTGAAGATTCTTTAGTTATGTAGCTGCAAATTTTAATACTTAGATAGGAATGCATTAAAGATGAAAAAACATTTATCAAAAATTTATTTTTTTAATAAAGTAATTGATAAATCTGAACTTAAGTACTTAATTACTTGGGCTTTCAGAAACTATGGAATAGCTAGAGCATCTAATATGGCTGATAGTTTAAAAGATTTAGGATTTTACTATGCTACTAAAGCAGGTATCTCCTTAAGTTTAGAGGATTTACGTATTCCACCTAGCAAACAGCAATTATTAGAGTCTACTTTTAAATCTATTCAGGATACTGATAAGCGTTATAAAAGAGGTGAAATTACAGCTGTTGAAAGATTTCAAAAAGTTATTGATACTTGGCATGATGCTAGCGATACATTAAAACAAGAAGTTATTGAGTATTTTAAGAAAACTGATCCTTTAAATTCAATTTACATGATGGCTTTTTCTGGTGCTAGAGCTAATATTTCACAGGTAAAGCAATTAGTCGGCATGAGAGGTCTGATGGCTGATCCTCAAGGACAAATTATCGATTTGCCCATCTTTAATAATTTTAGAGAAGGTCTTACTATTACTGATTATTTTATTTCTTCTTACGGTGCTAGAAAAGGTTTAGTTGATACTGCTCTTAGAACAGCAGATTCTGGTTATTTAACGCGTCGTCTTGTTGATGTTGCTCAAGATGTTATTGTTCGTGAATATGATTGTAATACCTGTAGAGGTATTCTTGTAGAAGAAATGATAGATAATCAAAAAATATTAATTTCTTTAAGTCAATCTTTACTAGGAAGAGTTTTAGCTGAAGACTTAATTGATCTTAATTCTAATAAAGTAATTGCTAAATCAAAAGAATATATAGATAATGAAATTCTAGATAAAATTGAAAATTTAGGTCTTAGTAATATTTTAGTTAGATCTCCATTAACTTGTTCATCTGTTCGTTCTATTTGTCAGTTATGTTATGGATGGAATTTAGCTCATGGTAAGATAGTCGATTTAGGTGAGGCAGTTGGTATTATTGCTGCCCAATCTATAGGAGAACCTGGTACTCAGTTAACTATGCGTACTTTTCATACAGGAGGTGTATTTACAGGAGAATTATCACGTAATATTGTATCTGATAAAGAAGGTATTGTTTGCTATCCTAATAATATTAATTTGATACCATCCCGTAATAGATATGGTGATAGCGTTCAAAAGTTACAAAGTGATTCTTTTATAAATCTTATGTTAAAAGATGGTAACAGTAAAACATTTTTTTTATTAAAAAATTCATTGCTTTTGGTAAAAGATTCTCAAATAATTAAGAAAGGTCAAGTTATAGGTCAATATCCAATAGATAACAATTTGTCAACTGAAAAAGCGCAAAAATCAGTAGTTGCTGACTTTTCTGGTAGTGTTTATATCGATAATTTAAACAGTGATATTAAACTACTTGATACTACTGTTTCTAGCAGTACAGTAGTTTGGATATTATCAGGAGAAGTTTATAGCTTACCACAATTATCCAAACTTTTAGTTTCTAAAGACCAATTAATTAATAAAAATGATTTATTAGCTCGTACAGATTTACGTAATGATATAGACGGTAAAATTCATGTTATTAATGATAAATTTACTGTACCTAAAATACTTTTAATTACTTCTTCAAAAACTTATACAAACATAAAAGTGATTTTTGAGGTAGTTAATGACTACAAGAGATATTTTCTACAGACTAAAAATAATGATAAGTTTCTTTTAAAGCTATACCCTAACAAAAAAATTGTTAATTATCAAATTATTGGTGACTTAATTTCTAATGCTTATAAAACTAAAACAGGTGGTATTATAAAATATCTTGATTTAGCAGTTACTAAATCTTCTGATCAAGATTTTTATGATATTCATAGATCTGGTTATATTTTATGGATTCCAGAGGAAACTCATGTTGTTAATAAAGATTTATCTTTATTATTAGTTAAAAACTTAAGTTTTATTGAAGTTGGTACTGAGATTATACAAAATGTGTTTGCTAACAATACCGGTTTTCTGGAAATAAGTGAAAAAGATGGTATTATTCGAGAAATGGTGATTAAGCCAGGAAAATTAGTTAAACTTAATTCAAATAATATTAAACTAGAAAAACACAGGGGCTTTTTAAGGCCTGGTGAAATACTTTTTAATTATATTACAACTGATAAGTTAGTTTACTGGGAATACATTAAAATTTCTGATAATCCTTTTATTTTACTAAGACCAGTTGTAATTTATGCACTTCCAAGTAAGCATTTATCTTTGCAGTTTTCAGATTCCTCTTTTTCTACTGATTTTATTAACTTAAAAATGGTCCGTAGAACATTTTTTAGGGATGGTGAAAGAATCAAGTCAGTTTCCGGTGTAAATTTAGTATTCACTCACCTAATTATTGAATTCAAAGAAACTTTAAAAAATATTAAATGCTACATGCAATTCCAATCTATTAATAATAATAGGCATGGTTCAGAATTTTTTATTAAGTTTATTACAGCTGATTTTTTAGCTATTAAAGATTCTTTTTTTAGTGAAAATTATGGTCTATATTCTAAAACTTCTATTTTAATTAAAGATGGCGAATATGTAAAGGCAAATTCTATTATTTGTCAAACGGATATATTTTCTGCAATAACTGGCAAAATTGGATATATCGAAAAAACGAATAATATTAATTGTAGAATAATGATTATTAGTAAATCGAATACTGTGAGTATACTATTAACCAATAGTACTGTTCTAAAAGTTAAATCTAATAATTATATTTATGCTGGAGATAAAATATCTAATAATATTATTTCTCCTGTTTCAGGCTTTATTGTTTCTTTAGATAAAAACCAAGTTGTTATTAGAATTGGTCAGCCATATCTTATCTCTAGTGGTTCCTTAATACATGTAACTGACGCAAATTTAATACAAAAAGGAGAAAATATAGCTACTTTAATATTTGATCATTTTAAAACAGGCGACATTGTACAAGGATTGCCGCGTATTGAAGAAATTTTAGAAGCTAGAAAAAAAGTAGATATATCTTTTAATCCACATGCTATATTAGAATATAAATTTAGATCTTATTTATCTCAAGGTTTAAGTGTTTACAATGCCTCGAGGCTTAGTATTTTAGAAATACAACTACTTTTAGTTAAAGAAGTTCAATCAGTTTATCAGTCACAAGGAGTGTATATTGCTGATAAGCATATTGAAGTTATAGTTAAACAAATGACTTCAAAAGTTAAAATTGAGAGTGGTGGTGACACAGATTATTTACCAGGAGAATTAATTGAGTTACAAAAAGTAGAGTTAGTTAATCAATCTCTTAAGCTTAGTGATAAAAAGCAAGCTCTATATTATCCTGTTTTATTAGGAATTACTAAAGCTTCTTTAAATACCGAAAGTTTTATTTCTGCTGCTAGTTTTCAAGAAACAACAAAAGTTTTAACTGAAGCAGCAATTAATGGTAAAATTGATCAATTGCGCGGTTTAAAAGAAAATGTGATTATTGGTCGTTTAATTCCAGCAGGTACTGGTTTTAGTACTTATGATTTTAAAAAAATAAATCATAATATATCTACAAGATTACAGGATTCTAATAAAGTTAAAAAAGAGCATGTATTGTACAGCGCTATAGATAAAACTAAGCACTTTGATGATATAATTATAGATGACAGAACAGCACGCACTAAAAATCGTTAAATTTCTATCTATTCTTTAGTATCTAAAAGAATTAATTCAAATTAGGTTCCTGATTTTATATCGAAAATTGTATTTTATGTTATCATTGGTTTAAAGATAATAACCTAATTTATTATAAATTTGTTAATTAATTTACTCAAACTATATTTTATATTTCTTATGTCTGTAGTATCCCTAGAAGAATTATTAGAAGCTGGTGTGCATTTTGGTCACCAATCTAGAAGATGGAATCCTAAAATGTTTCCTTATATTTATACTGAGCGTAATGGTATTCACATCATTGATCTTGTTCAAACAGCTCATTTGCTTAATGATGCTTGCGATTTTGTTAAAAAATGTTCACAAGAGGGAAAAACTTTTTTATTTTTAGGAACGAAACGTCAAGCTGCAGGTATTGTAGCTAGAGAAGCTTTAAGATCAAATTCATTTTATGTGAATCAGAGATGGTTAGGTGGTATGTTAACAAATTGGGTTACTATTAAGTCTAGAGTAGAAAGACTGAATCATCTTGAGCAGTATGATCAAGATGGACTAATTGATACTCTTCCTAAAAAAGAAGCATCAGTGATACGTAAAGAATTAGATAGGCTACGTAAGCACTTAAGTGGAATTAAGAATATGAAAAATTTACCTGATTTGGTTATAGTTGTAGATCAAAAAAAAGAAACAACAGCTATACAAGAATGTGTTAAATTAGGTGTTCCTACAATATGTATGTTAGATACGAATTGTAACCCTGAAATAGTTGATGTTCCTATTCCATCTAACGATGATGCGATAAGGTCCATTAAATTAGTATTATCTAAAATTTCTGATGCTATTTTAGAAGGTAGAACTTCTTAAATAGTGAATTTGATTTTTAGTCTTAGTTGAATTAATACTCAAAATTTATATATTTATATTTTTTTATATTATAATATCTATGCAGAAAAAAATTTCCTCTGAGAATATTAGAGATTTGCGTAATAAAACTGGTGCTGGTATGACAGATTGTAAAAAAGCTTTAGAGGCTGCAAATGGTGATATTAATACTGCTATTGAGTCTTTACGAAAAAAAGGGTTAGCTACAGCTGATAAAAAATCTACTAGATTAGCTTCAGAGGGATTAATTGAAAGTTATATTCATGCAGGTTCACGTATTGGTGTACTACTAGAAATTAATTGTGAAACTGACTTTGTGGCTAGGCAGCCTCAATTTCAGCAACTAGCTAAAGATATAACTATGCAAATTGCTGCTTGTCAATCAGTATTCTATGTCTCTAAAAATGATATACCTCAAAATGTAATTGATTATGAAGAAAAACTAGAGTTACAAAAAGATGACTTAAACAATAAGCCTGATGAGATTAAAAATAAAATAGCTAAAGGTAGAGTCGACAAAAGATTGAAAGAATTATCCTTGATGGATCAGAATTTTATAAAAGAACAAAATGTTACAGTTGAAGAATTAATTAAACAACATATTTCTTTATTAGGTGAAAATATTAAAATTAGGCGTTTTGAGCGTTTTTTATTAGGAGAAGGCATAGAGAATAAAAATAATAATTTTGTTCATGAAGTTTCTAGTATGATTCAATCAAAGTAATTATTAATCAAGAATTATATAAAAATATAATTAATTATAATGATATTATTAAAGTAAAGGATTTTAAATATTGAAATCAATTGTGTAAGTTAAAATCATTAAAAATATTTTTATTATAAATTAATTACAGAAAACGATATGTTTCAAGATAATAACTTTAGTCTACTATATTTTTTTAGTTTATCATCTGTAGAAGTTGGTAAGCATTTGTACTGGACCATAGGTAATTATGATATACATGGCCAGGTATTTATAGTTTCTTGGCTTGTAATTGCTGTATTATTGTCTTTGTCTTTTGTTGGTACACAGAAATTGCAAAGAATTCCAGGAAAATTTCAAAATTTCATGGAATTTATTTTAGAATTTTTACAAGATATCGCAAAGAATCAAATTGGTGAACATGAATATAGAATTTGGCTACCATATATCTCAACTATATTTTTGTTTATTTTAGGTAGTAACTGGGCTGGTGCATTAATACCCTGGAAGTTAATTACTTTACCAGAAGGAGAGTTAGCTGCACCTACAAATGATATTAATACTACTGTTGCTTTATCGTTATTAACTTCTGTAGCGTATTTTTATGCAGGTTTGAATAAAAATGGATTATCATATTTTTTACGCTATGTTGAGCCTACACCTGTCCTATTACCCATTAATATACTTGAAGACTTCACAAAACCTCTTTCTTTAAGCTTTAGACTTTTTGGAAATATACTTGCTGATGAGTTAGTGGTTTCTGTATTTACTTTATTAGTACCTATATTAATTCCTTTACCGGTTATGATATTAGGATTATTTGCTAGTTCTATACAGGCACTAATCTTTTCTACGTTATCAGCTGCCTATATAGGTGAAGCACTAGAAGGTCATGGCGATCATTAAGAGATAGTTATTATTTTATAAATAATATTTAATTATAACTTCATTATATATAAATTCAAATGAAATATGTTAATTTTCTAAATTTTTATCACGAAAAGAAATAATTATGGATTCTATTGTTTCAGCAGCTTCTGTTATAGCTGCAGGTTTAGCTGTTGGTTTAGCTGCTATTGGGCCTGGTATTGGACAAGGAAGTGCAGCAGCAAATGCTGTAGAAGGTATTGCTAGACAGCCAGAAGTTGAAGGTAAAATTAGAGGTACATTATTATTAAGTCTAGCTTTTATGGAATCTTTAACAATCTATGGGTTAGTAGTTGCTTTGTCGCTATTATTTGCTAATCCTTATACTGGTTAGTTTTATTAAAACACTTAGTTTATTATTTTATTTAATTTATGAACTAGGTGTTTTTAAGGTATTAATAACAATATATAAATTACTTTATCTGATTGAAATATATAAATAATGTACACAATAATTTTATTATTAAGTAAAACAGTTGAAAGTGGTCCAAAGGGAGGTTTATTTGATTTTAATGCAACACTTCCGTTGATGGCTTTACAATTTCTTGCATTAACTCTTTTGTTGAATTTTTTATACTATAAGCCTGTCATGAATATACTAGATGATAGAGAAGAGTATATTCGCAACAGTTTAACTACTGCTTCTGCTTCATTATTAAAAGCTGATGAATTAACTAAAAAATATGAATTAGAATTAGCAGAATCGCGTAAAAGTGCTCAAAAAATTATAAAAAATGCTCAAGAAGATGCGCAATTAATTGTACTAGAAAAGATTAAAGAAGCTCAGAAAAATGCAGAAAAATTATTAATTGATGCTTATAATCAATTAAGTGAACAAAAAAAGCAGGCACTAAAAAGTTTAGAATTTCAAGTAGACATTCTAAGTGAGCAAATACAAAATAAATTACTTAATGATTATTAGTAAATCTCATTACAAGTTTTTAAATAATTATATTGATTGTATATTAAAAATATGAAAATTTTTGACCTTATTGCACAAAGCTTATTGTATTCTAGTGTTAGTTTCAATTCTAATTTTCTGGAAGCAAATGTATTAAATATCCTTTTATTACTAATAGGTTTGATTTATGTTCTAAAAAATTTCTTAGGGTCAGTGTTAAATGAAAGGCAAAATAAAGTTTTATTTGCTATTAAAGAATCAGAAGAAAGATTAGAACAAGCAACTTTAAGACTTAATGAAGCAAAGAAACAATTAGCTCAAACACAAGTAATTATTAATCAAATTATTAATGAAGCAGAGGATACTGCTAAAAAAGTAAGAGAATCTATTCTTGAACAAGGTAAAGTAGATATAGAAAAATTAACTCAGTCAAGTAAAGCTAGTATTAAATTTGCTGAAAATCAAGTTAGATTACAAATACAGCACCAAATTACAGCTTTAGCAATACAAAAAGTGACATCTGAGATGAAAAGCCAAATGAATCCTGTGATGCACAATAAGATAATAGATCAAAGTATTATGCAACTAGAGGGTAAAATTAACTTATGAGTAATCAAAATTTTGAAGAAAAAGTTGCTATGCCATATGCTGAAGCTTTAGTTGCTAATGCTAAAAGCCTTAATCTTTTGAGTGAGTATAAAGAGGATTTATCTTCTGTACTATCAATTTTATCTCAGTCAAAAGACCTGCAATCTTTCTTATTAAATCCATTAAATAATAGTTTTGTTAAAAAAGAGGTCTTGAAAAAGTTGTTTGAGAATCAAGTGCAAAGCTTTATAATGAAATTTTTGTTAGTTTTAGTGGAAAGGCGTAGAATATCTTTCCTAAAGACAATAATCGAAAAGTATTTAGAAATTGCTTATTCACTTGAATCTATAACTATTGCTGAATTATCCTCAGTAGTAGATTTGGATGAAAATCAGCAGCTTAGTTTAACTAACAAAATTAAAGTACTAACTGGTAGTAGTCAAATTAAGTTACTTACAAAAAATGATCCTAGTTTAATAGCTGGTTTTATTATTAAAATAGGATCTAAAGTTATAGATGCTAGTTTAAATGGTAAGCTAAAAAAGATGTCTTTATATTTAGAGTCAAGCTAGCTATATTTTTTTTACAGTTTCAAAAATAAAAATTTATAAATTATAGGAATATATGTTAAATATTAGACCAGATGAGATAAGTAATATAATAAGACAACAAATTGATAAGTATGACCAACAAATACAAGTTACTAATGTTGGTACTGTATTACAGGTTAGTGACGGCATTGCACGTGTTTATGGATTAGATGAAGTAATGGCTGGAGAGTTACTTCAATTTGAAGATGAAGATCAAACTGTTGGTATTGCTTTGAATCTAGAAAGTGATAATGTAGGTGTTGTATTGATGGGTGATGGATGTAATATTCTTGAAGGTAGTTCAGTAAAATCTACAGGTCAAATTGCACAGATACCTGTAGGAGATGAATTTTTAGGAAGAGTCGTAGATCCTTTAGCTAAGCCTATAGATGGTAAAGGTAATCCTTCAACACAAGATACTAGACTTATAGAATCTTATGCACCAGGTATAATTGGACGTCAGTCTGTTTGTGAACCCTTGCAAACAGGTATTACAGCTATAGATGCAATGATACCTATTGGTAGAGGTCAACGTGAATTAATAATTGGCGACAGGCAAACAGGAAAAACTTCAGTTGCGTTAGATACTATTATTAATCAGAAAGGTCAAGATGTTATTTGCGTATATGTAGCTATAGGGCAAAAAGCATCTTCTGTTGCACAGGTTGTATCTACATTAGAGGAGAAAGGTGCATTAGAATATACAATCATAGTAGCTGCTAATGCTGATGATCCAGCTACACTTCAGTATATTGCTCCTTATACAGGTGCTACGTTAGCAGAGTACTTCATGTATAAAGGAAAAGCGACTTTAGTAATTTATGATGATTTAACTAAACAAGCTCAAGCGTATCGCCAAATGTCACTTCTTTTACGTCGTCCACCAGGTAGAGAAGCATATCCTGGAGATGTTTTTTATTTACATTCTAGACTTTTAGAAAGAGCAGCTAAGTTAAGTAATGAGTTGGGCTCTGGTAGTATGACTGCATTGCCTATTATTGAAACTCAAGCAGGGGATGTATCAGCTTATATACCAACAAATGTAATTTCTATTACAGATGGTCAAATCTTTTTATCCGGTGATTTATTTAATTCAGGTATTAGGCCAGCTATTAATGTAGGTATTTCAGTATCTAGAGTTGGTTCTGCTGCTCAAATTAAAGCAATGAAACAAGTAGCAGGAAAGCTAAAGTTAGAATTAGCACAGTTTGCTGAATTAGAAGCTTTTTCCCAATTTGCTTCTGATTTAGATAAAACAACTCAAAATCAACTTGCTCGCGGCCAAAGATTAAGAGAGATTCTAAAGCAAGCTCAAAACTCTCCTTTAGTTGTAGAGGATCAAATAGCTATTATATATGCTGGTGTTAATGGTTATTTAGATAATATTGATTTGTCTAAGGTAAGTGAATTTGTTTTAGCATTAAGACAAGATTTACAAACATCTAAGCCTGAATTTGGTGAAAGTATTCGTAGTACTAAAAAATTAACACCAGAATCAGAAGATTTGTTAAAACAGTCTATACAAGATGTTAAGCAGACTTTTAATATCTAATTCATAAATATTCATTTTTAATAGCTTTATAAACTTAGGATACTAATAGATTATCCTAAGGTTGATTATTAAATATTAAATAGTTGTAAAAAATTTTAGACAAAATTGTCGTAGCCATATTTATCTATTTGTAATGCTAAATTTTTATCTCCACTTATTTTAATGTTGCCTTTATGCATTATATGTACATAATCAGGCTGAATATAGTCTATGAGTTTTTGGTAATGTGTAATTAATACTATAGAATTTTGTGAATTATGAAATGTATTTATACTTTTTGAGATATCTTTTAGTGCATCTACATCTAAACCAGAATCTATTTCGTCTAATATACATAATTCACTTTGTAATACCGACATTTGCAAAATTTCATTTTTTTTCTTTTCTCCTCCAGAAAATCCCTCGTTCAAGGATCTATTTAAGAATGTAGAATTTATATTTACTTTTTGAATTTCTTTACTAACTAATTCAAAAAATGCCAATGGATCTAATGTTTCTTCACCTATTTGATGTTTTTTTGAATTATAAGCTGAACGTAAAAAATCTATATTACTTACACCTGGTACTTCAACAGGGTATTGAAAACCTAAGAATATACCTGCGTGAGCTCTAAAGTCAGGTTCCTCGTAAGTTATATCTTTATTATTGAAGAAGATTTTGCCTTTATCAACTTGATATAAAGGGTGGCCAGATATGACTTTTGCTAATGTACTTTTACCTGATCCATTTTTACCCATAATAGCATGAATTTCTCCTCTCTTTATACTTAAGTTTAAATCTTTAATAATTATTTTGTTATTTACACTAACATTTAAATTACTAATTTCTAAAATTTGTTCATCTTTTTGCATTTATCCAATAGTTCCTTCTAATTTTAAGTTTAATAGACGATCTGCTTCCATAGCAAATTCCATAGGTAAATCATTTAATATGTCTCTACAAAAACCATTTATCATAAGACTAATAGCATCTTCTAAGTTAATACCTCTTTGCATGAAATAAAAAATTTGTTCTTCTCCTATTCTAGAAGTAGAAGCTTCATGTTCTACTTTACAATAAGGATTTTTAACTTGTATATATGGAAACGTGTTTGCTTCTGATTTACTGCTTAAAATTAAAGAATCGCATTGAGAGTAGTTTCTAGAGTAATTTGATTTAGGACCCATTTTTACTAATCCTCGGTAGTTATTAATTGATGTACCAGATGATATACCTTTAGATAGAATTTTACTTTTTGTTCTTTTTCCTATATGTATCATTTTACTTCCAGTATCAGCTTGTTGGTAGTGATTTGTTAGTGCAATTGATGAAAATTCACCTATAGATTTTTCTCCCAATAATATACAGCTTGGATATTTCCAAGTTATTGATGATCCAGTTTCAACTTGTGTCCATAGTATTTTTGAATTTTTTCCTGTACATATACCTCGTTTTGTTACAAAATTATAAATTCCCCCTTCACCTTTGGTATTTCCTGAATACCAATTTTGTACAGTAGAGTACTTAATGGTTGCATCATCAAGCGCTATGAGCTCAACAACCGCTGCATGTAATTGATTATTGTCAAATTGTGGAGCCGTACATCCTTCTAAGTAACTAACATGGCTGTTTTTATCAGCAATTATCAAAGTTCTTTCAAATTGTCCTGATTCTTTATTATTAATTCTAAAATACGTCGATAGTTCTAAAGGGCATTTTGTATTAGGTGGTATATAACAGAAAGAACCATCACTGAAAGTAGCAGAGTTTAATGATGCATAAAAATTATCACCATCCGGTACTACAGATCCTAAGTATTTTTTTATGAGATTAGGATATAAATTAACTGCTTCCGTTATAGAACAAAAAATTACACCATAACTGGCAAGTTCTTTTTTAAAAGTAGTAGCTACTGAAACACTGTCAAAAACAGCATCTATAGCTACATTACTAAGCCTTTTTTGTTCGTCAAGTGATATACCTAGTTTTTCAAAAGTTTTTATTATTTGTGGATCCACTTCATCTAAACTTTGAAGCTTTTTTTTAGTTTTAGGAATTGAATAATATAAAATTTTGTTATAGTTTATAGAGTTATAGAATAAATTACTCCATTTGGGTTCATTCATCTTTATCCATTTCTTATATGCTTTAAGTCTAAAATTAGTAAGATATAGTGGTTCTTTTTTTATTTTAGAAATGAGCTTAATAATTTTAGCACTTAAACCTTTTGGAAAATAAGCTGACTCAATATTAGTGTAAAAGCCGTATTCATAAGGTTTGTTTATTAAAGTATTTAAATATTTGTTTTGTTGAACTTCTTCATTTTTATCACACATTTTAACTATTTTTTCTATAAATTTTTAATAGATACAATGATACATTTAAAATTATAAAATGTATACATCTTCTTTTTTTATTTTTTAAAATCTATTCCAAATTGTTAGCATTAACATATAGTTTTCTTCAATTATTTGCTCAGCAAGATTTTGTGTAAAACAGTTAATATTATTCATGATATTTTTTAATGAAATATGATTTTTAGATCTTAAGCCTATATATAAAGAATAAAATTTAATTAAGATTTTTTCTACTATTTCATAACTAGTTAAAAAAGTCATTAATAATAATTTGTAACTCTTGTGTTGTATTTTAGAATTATTGTTCATCCATATATGTAAATAATTTAGCAATATTTCATTTTTTGTGACAAGGAATAAATTGCTTGTTGTTATTATATTTAGAGTATTAATTAAATTGGCTTTTATAGTATAATTAGGTATGATAAACTTTATATAGTAAATATCTAAACTAAGAATAAAATTTTTCTTTAATGTAAATTTTAGAAAATAGGGAAATAGAACCAATTGTTCTAAAATATTACTAAGAGATAAGTAATTGTAATTTGTATATAGAAGACTTAATAATGTACATAAGATAAAAAAAACATTGTTTTTTATGTTTTTTAATATTTTATAAAAATAAATTTTTCTTTTTTTGCTTAATATTAAAATTATTAGTATGGTAAATAGAGCTTGTATATATTTGTATGGTAAAAATATTAAATAGATGAAAGGTAATGCTGACTTTAATCTTAAGTAGTATAGCATATTTATATTTTAATTATATTTAGGATTTATATATTATTATATAATACTTAACATTTACATGAAATGTATGATATGATCTTTATCATTATGGGCAGGTGGCGAAATTTGGTAAACGCATCATACTCAAAATATGACAACATTGTTTTGAGGGTTCGAATCCCTCCTTGCCTATTGTTTTTTTAACAAATCCTTGCCTATTTTCTTATTAATAGTTTTTAATATGTTAAAATAATGCGTAGTATAATTATGATATAAAGGATCAACAGATATGGCTTTACTGGTTATTGGTAGTACTGGTACTTTAGGACGACAAGTAGTTAGAAAAGCTTTGAATGAAGGTTTTCAGGTTAAGTGTTTTGTTAGAAACTTTCGTAAAGCAGCTTTTCTAAAAGAGTGGGGAGCTGAATTAGTATATGGGGATTTAATATTACCAGAAACAATACCTGTGGCTTTAATCAATGTTACTGCTTTAATAGATTGTTCAACTGGTAGAGCAGATGATGCATCTAGTCTTGAAGCAATAGATCTTAAATCTAAATATATTTTAATTGAATCTGCTATTAAAGCTAAAATTAAGCGTTTTATTTTCTTTTCTATTTTAGATAGTTTGTTATATATGGATATAAAATTAGTAATGTTGAAAATCATGATTGAAAGTCGAATTAGAAAATCTGGTTTAGATTTTACTATTTTTTGTATACCTGGTTTTTTCCAAGGATTAATTCCACAGTATGCATTACCTATTCTAGATCAAAAATCTATTTGGATAACTAGTGAATCATCTTTTATTTCTTATATAAGTACACAAGACGTTGCAAATATTGTAATTAAAAGTTTATCTATTAGTCAATTTAAAAATAAATATCTACCAATAACAGGAAATAAACCATGGAAATCTTTAGATATTATTAATTTGTGTCAACAGATATCAGGACGTCGTGCAAAAAAAAGTCAGGTACCTGTAATTATATTAAGTTTATTACAGAGTTTTGTTCAGTGTTTTCAGTGGAGTATAAATATTGCAGACAGATTAGCTTTTAGTGAGATTTTATCAAGAGACTATAATTCAGATGCTGATATGAAAGAAATTTTGTATATATTGAAATTGAATAAAAATCAGATAGAGCCTTTAGAATTTTATTTACAAGAGTATTTTGAGCGCGTAATGAAAAAGATAAGAGAAGTAAATTATCAAGTACTTAGTAATAACAAGAATATAAACGAAATAGATTTTTAACAATTATTTACCATTGCTGTATTTGTTATTTATTAAATATAAAAGCAATTAAATTTAACCTACAAATTAAAAAATTTCATATATTATATTGTTATATACTTATCAATAGTAATTTGTTTATTTCAAGAGGTGTTTTTAATGTTAACTCTAAAAATTTTTGTTTACACAACTGTTATATTCTTTATCTCTTTATTTTTCTTCGGTTTTTTATCTAATGATCCTTCTCGTAATCCAAATAGAAAAGATTTAGAGTAAGAAAGCAATATCAGCTTATAGTAACATTCATAATGTTACTATCATCAAAGCTAATATGAATTGATAAATTATCCCTTACTAAAAATTTAATATTTTTTCTTTATATATGATGAAATCTTTATCCCTAAGTATTTACCTTTTAAGTTTTTAGTTAATATAATAGTAATCATTATGTTTTGATTAATCAAATAAACATACTCATTTTGTATAACCTTTTTGTTTGAATAAAATTTTTTACTTCTTAGTAAACCTTTACGTGTAGATTCTAAGTCAAAGAAATAATTTCTGTTAAAATTTTTTAACAAGATATGACTTAAATATTTTCTTTTATCATTTTTTATTTTTTCCAGGACCATTATTGAGTTTTCTTTATTATTGACAATAATCAACTGTTTTCTATCAAATAATGATTTATTCATTGTATTAAAATCAACAAAAGATTCATTTTTTTTCTGGTTTCTATTTCTAAATAAAAATAAGTTTTCTTGTAAAAACCATTTACCTTTTATATATCTTAAAAAAAAATTATTATTACTATTCATTTTGCTTTGGTATTTTTGTAATTCAATATTTTTATGCGTCTTGTTTTTTACTATAATTGTTTTAATGGTTAAACACATAAAAATTATAAAATAATGAAATACTGGAATTTAAAGAAAATTAATCAATATGCCTTTGAAAAAACAGGAATAGTACCTCGCTCTATGAGTAAACTATTTAATCGTTTTAAACAAGAACTCAATCCCAACGCAGAAGTAGAAGCTTTAGAAGATTTTAAAGCTGCTAAATATCAGACATCGACATCAGTAAAATATATTATTTTTTTGTTTTTAAGTCCAATTTTAATTAATCAAGTTTCTAAAATATTTATCTTAGATCCTTTAATCAATCATCTATGGAATAAAAATAGCTCAGGTATTTTTTTAAACCTCTCTCAAGAAGAAAGAGCTTTTGCTGATTTACAAAGATTTGAAGAAAAATTGCACTTTGAAATACTTATTGGCAAGTTAGACCCCTTGTCTACAGATAGCGTGCAAAAAAAGATGTCTAATAAAGCATTAGAGATAGCTTTAGAGTATTCAAAAGAAAGTGCTGATGCTATTAAAAACATTGTAGCTGATTTTATTTCAATTATTATCTTTATCTCTATTTTAATTATCAATAAGAGACAGTTCTCTATTCTTAAATCATTTATTAATGAATCTATTTACGGTTTAAGTGATACTGCAAAAGCATTTTTGATTATTTTATTTACTGATATTTTTGTGGGCTTCCATTCTCCTCATGGATGGGAAATTATTATTGAAGCTATTTTAAGACATTTCGGTTTACCTGAAAGTAGAGATTTTATTTTTATATTCATTTCAACATTTCCAGTAGTTCTAGATACAATATTTAAGTATTGGATTTTTAGATATCTTAATAGAATATCTCCTTCAGCTGTTGCAACTTATCATAATATGAATGAATAAAATCTATTTACTTTTTATGAAAAATTGAGTATATTCCATTTATGAGAATTAAAGCATCTGTGGCCGAGAGGCCGAAGGCAGCGGACTCATGTGTGACCCGTTTTTAGGTGTTAAAGGTTCAAAATCTTTCTTTAGCTAACTGAAAACTAGATAAGGATTTATCTAGTTAACTATATTTTTTATATTAGTTTATACTAATTATCCTAAATCATGGATAATATAATATGATCAATTATTTAATATTTTAGCCTGAAATACTAAATGATAAAGCAGATCATTTATATAGTTGATATAACTAGTTATACGAACCTTCGTTATAAATATTAATTTAAAAGTTTGATCAATCATTTATATTAACAATAATTAAAATATAAAGATCAAGTAACCCTTACGCTTAATTATTATGAGCTAATATAAGCATGATTTTTTAAAGAGGTTATTAATATGTAGAAAGGAGTTTAAGTCAACTGCTTAAAAAATATGGAACGGAGTAAACAAATAGTTACACTATATTTAATAATATAGGTAATAGGCACTAACTTAACTATTTGTCAAGAAGCAATAAAAAGCTATATACTAAATATTTTTTTACAAATTAATTTAGATGCAAACGTATTGTACTATTTATAGTTTACAAAAGAAATGTAAATACGTATTCCAGTATGTTTATAAAAATTAAAGATGAAACTAGCAGATAATAAAAGATATTGGAAAAGTTTACCTTGGAATAAAATTTTTTTGCGTATACAAATGTTAGTTAATCAAATATTTATAGAAACAAAAAAACATAATCTAAAACGAGTACAAAGTTTACAAAATTATATAGTTAATTGTAATGAACTAAAAATTTTAGTTTTAAATAAAACAATACCCAAACTATATATCTTATATTATATGCATAATAAAAGATATGATTTTTTAGATAATAGCTTTAACTCGATTTTAATAAAAAATCTATTTTTTAATAAGAAACATAGTAGTAAAAATTTTGCTACTTTAAAAACACTTATTAAACAAAGTCTAATTTATATTTGTACTAGACCACTATTTGAAGCAAGATTATCTAGATATACAAATAATAATACAAAACTATATATTGCAAGTTATTTAGTTAGTAAAAAAAAATATTATTACTATCTTAGTAATAAATACATTCAAAAAAAAATAGTACTACCTAAGTATATAAGAAATAGTTTGATTGATACATTAAATAGAATCAATTATTTGGATATATTTAAATTATATAAATCAAGACACAATAAAAACTTAGATAGCCATAATTATTTAAAGTATTTATTTAATTTAGAGAATCTTAATTTTTTAATTCAAATATTAACTCAATTTATTTTACCTGATTCAAATTGGTATAATTTTAGCACTATCAAAAAAGAAAGGTATGGAAAAAAAAGTTACAAAAGAACTAAACAAATAAAAAAAGACATGACTTACTTATTAAAATCTTTTAAATTTTATTTAAAACTTAGATTTCTAATAAATAAACTAAAAATTTCTAATTATATCTTTACCAATTTCAAGCTTTACTCTTTAGATAAAAAAATAAATTACTTATATTACATTTGGTATGACTCAATAAATAATTTTATAAATTTATATAGTGTTACTCAATGTCATTTATTAATGAATCAAGTATTAAATTTGGTACTAAAAAAAACTATATCAAATTCAATAAGTTATAAAAACAAGATTTATAAAGTCAATACATCATTAAATAAGTTAACTTATCTATTTAATTTAAATAGTTATTATTCATCATACTGATTTATAAAATTTCACAATATAAACTAAAATTAGTGGTAGCCGTATGAAATGAAAATTTCAAGTACGGTTTTGTAAGAGAGATTTTATAATTTAAAAATCTACTCTAATAATCCGCCATCCCTAAGGGACATCGCTGGTTCGACTCCAGCCAGATGCATAAACAAAAACTATATAAATATTAAATTATTGATTTTATTTAATAGAAACATCAACAAATAATTTAATATTTACATCTTAATATTAATAAAAATTATAATTATTATTGAATTTTTACTATTTAATTTTCAGTAATTTTTGTACTTTTCTGTACTCGATTTCTATCTTTTATAAAACCGATAATGCACTTAAGTTAATATACTAAGAATTTAAAAAATCAATTGTTTTGAATAACAATTAAATAAAATACATCTCTTAATACATGAAAAGTAGTCAGTTTTAATCAATTATTATAATATTTCATATTAACTATATAAAGAAAAATAAATAAGACTTAAGACTAAAATACAATTAATACTTATAGTAATATGTATTATCCTTATTAATGTTCTTCCCCTGTAATTAATTAAATGGTGCGATTTTTTTGTTATTGTATGTAAAAATTAGTATGATTTATAAAAAAATCTTTCAGAACAAATTAAAAATACTGTAAATTGTTGAGTCATTCAAAGAATTATTAAAATAAGATGAATTAATAAATTTTATTGAAGAAGTATTAATAATTAATTTTTAATAAAATAAATATATTAAAATAGTCAAAAAATTACTAAATACTTATAGTTACGTTTGTAACTAATTAGATTTTATTATGAATAAAGTATTGTAATATTAAAATACAAGCGGGTAGCGGGAATCGAACCCGCATCATTAGCTTGGAAGGCTAAGGTTTTACCACTAAACTATACCCGCGCCTATTGATACTATACAAGCTAAATATAACATATATACATTGATTATACAAATTCATTAATTTCCTTCAACATTAATACTTAAAAAAGTAGCAAGATCTTGAGCTTGTTTTTCTATCTCGCCAATTGATATTGGTTCTCCAACTTTTGTTAATGGAATTTGTCTTTTGTCTTTCATTTTCAAATATATTTCTCTCTTAGGAGATAATCCTTCTTGAATACTAATTTTAATTGAAGAGATGTCTTCTAGCTTATATTTTAATTTTAAAATACGATTTTTTCCTGGAAAACCAAATCTAAATATTGTTATATTACCTGTAGTTTTATCAAATTCATTATACCCACTTCCTACATTAAAAAATATAGTGTACCAAAGAAATAAACTAATGAGTACTGCAGTCATGCCATAAAATGTCATTACAGCACCTTGAGGTATAAAATATATATTCTGTAAATTAATATCAATAATTAAAAATAAACTTAAATAGCTAACTATACCTACTAAAAAAAAACCTAATCCACCTATTAATATAATTGAAGCCCACCAATAATTACTAAACCTACGTGATCCCCTGATTTCATATTTTTTTATTTGCATTATACTAAATTTACAATTAAACTATATTGTGTTTTAAAATTATTTTAAAGAATACTAAAAGATTTAATTAATATTCTTTATACTTTAATTCTAATATAGGATTAAATTAATTTAACAAATTGTAGGCCAAAATATAATCCTAAAGCTAAACCCATAAAAAGTGTTACAAACAATATGTAGCTTAAAAAAATTGACATAAACTATTCTCCTTGAAGAAAAACTATATTAATATACATCATATATGACATTTTGTCATTTTTATTATAAATTTGTTAATATTTAAACTCTAAAATACTTTTTTTTGTTAATATTCGTTTATATCTAAAATATCTAATATAGCAATTGTATTTATCTTAATTTTAATTATAATGACAAATTTTATTCAACCCTATAATAATGATCCATTTGTTGGAAATTTATCAACACCAGTTAGTACTTCAAGCTTTACAAAAAATTTCTTAGGTAATTTGCCTGCTTATAGAAGAGGATTATCACCACTATTAAGAGGATTAGAAATTGGAATGGCTCATGGATACTTCCTAATTGGTCCCTTTGATAAACTTGGACCTTTACGAAATACAGATATAGCTTTGCTATCAGGTTTTCTTTCTGCAGTTGGATTAATTGTTATTTTGACTACTTGTTTATCAATGTATGGAGCTGTATCTTTTGATAATGTTAAGGATGAAACTAAAGACTTGTTACAAACATCAAATGGATGGAGTCAATTTACAGCAGGATTTTTAGTTGGAGCAGTAGGAGGTTCTGGATTTGCTTATTTATTATTAGCAAACTTTCCAAGTGTACAGAATTTAGGACTTTCTTAACTTTTAAATTTGCTTACGTCTTCGACCTATTAATAAGATTATTCTTATGGATGTAAAGCTAGTAAAGGGACTTGAACCCATAACCTGCTGATTACAAATCAGCTGCTCTACCAATTGAGCTATACTAGCATTTAAATGAGTTGTAATAACTTTAGTTGATTCACAAATATTTTGTAAATATTAAATCTAAATTTTATTTTAATATGAAATCTTTCATTAAGATTACTTGAATTTATTTGCTTAGTTTTATAAATTCAAGTTTATTAATATTTTGATAAAAAATTCAGCTATTGTTTTTTGCGAAGATTTTCTGTGTAATAATTTATTGTTTCATCTAAACAGACAAAAGACCATCCTGTAGACATATCTATACTTTCATCAACATTGTGTTCATTATTAGAAAAGTAATAATCGTTTAAGTCGCTATTCTTTTCATAATAAATATTTTTTATATCTGTAGACATTTATTTTCATCCTTACAATTTAATATTAATCCAATACTATTAGAATCTAGTAAACACATGATTTTAGTAAAAAGTGTAACTATCATGAACATACTTTAACACATTTTTTTGTTATTGTCACTAATATGTATTTTACAAAATATTTTTATATATAGATTTTAATGCTTTAGTTGATAATTTAATCTTTATCCAACGCTTATTTTTTATAGACCAAACTCTTTTTGTCTGCAAATTAACATGTTGTAATTTTTTTGTTCTTATATGTGAATGAGATACTTGATATGCATTATTTGATCTTTTACCAGAAATTTGACAAATTTTAGTCATCTTATATTTTTTATTATTAAATAAATTTTATAATTACAAATGTTTACTAAGTGTATGAAGCAAGGTTGATCTTGGAACAGCACCAATAACAGTATCAATTCTTATTCCATTTTTGAACAACATTAAAGTTGGAATACTTCTAATTCCATATTCTGTTGCTACACTTGGATTTAAGTCTGTATTAATCTTTACAACTTTTATTGTATTTTCGTATTCATGAGCTATCTCACTAACAACAGGAGCTATCATTCGACAAGGCCCACACCATGGTGCGCTAAAATCTACTAAAACAATTTTACTACATTTTATAACTTCTGATTCAAAATTTGAATCTATTACTTGCATTATAGACAAAATATATTTCTCCCATATGAGTTACTTACTAAACTAATCCTAGCACAAAAAAGTATAAATTAACTATTTTATAGTAAAATTGTATAACTAAACATCAATTACATTAAAATTTCTTATCAAATAAATAAATAAAACTTGAAATTTTCAATGATGATATAGTGATAGATTAGTATCTAAAGATAACTAAAACTTAAAACTAAAGCTAGCAAAAAATTCTATGCTTTAACAACTGATTAGTTAACTTTATATATTATGATACTGCCTTAAATTCAAGGAGGAGCAAATGTCTAACTCTGTAGAACAACGGACAAGAATTAAAAACGAACGTTATGAATCTGGTGTAATTCCTTACGCAAAAATGGGATATTGGGATCCTAACTATGTAACTAAAGACACAGACGTACTAGCACTATTTAGAGTTACACCTCAACCAGGTGTAGATCCAGTGGAAGCATCTGCTGCTGTTGCTGGTGAATCATCTACTGCTACATGGACTGTTGTTTGGACAGATTTATTAACAGCTTGTGATCTTTATAGAGCTAAAGCTTATAAAGTTGACGCTGTTCCTAACACTTCTGATCAATACTTTGCTTACATTGCATATGATATTGATTTATTCGAAGAAGGATCTATTGCAAACTTAACAGCTTCAATTATTGGTAACGTATTTGGATTTAAAGCAGTTAAAGCTTTAAGACTAGAAGATATGCGCTTACCTGTAGCTTACCTGAAGACGTTCCAGGGTCCTGCAACTGGAATTGTTGTAGAACGTGAACGTATGGATAAATTTGGTCGACCATTCTTAGGTGCAACTGTTAAGCCAAAACTAGGACTTTCTGGTAAAAACTACGGAAGAGTAGTTTATGAAGGTTTAAAAGGTGGTTTAGATTTCCTAAAAGATGATGAGAATATTAACTCACAGCCTTTCATGCGCTGGAAAGAAAGATTCTTATATTCTATGGAAGCAGTTAACCGTTCTATAGCTGCAAGTGGTGAAGTAAAAGGTCATTACATGAATGTTACAGCTGCTACAATGGAAGAAATGTATGAAAGAGCTGAATTTGGTAAACAGATAGGTACAGTTATTATAATGATTGACTTAGTAATCGGTTATACTGCAATCCAAACAATGGCTATTTGGGCTCGCAAAAATGACATGATTTTACATTTACATCGTGCTGGTAACTCAACTTATTCTCGTCAAAAAATTCATGGTATGAACTTTAGAGTTATTTGCAAATGGATGAGAATGGCAGGAGTAGATCATATTCATGCTGGTACTGTAGTAGGTAAACTTGAAGGTGATCCTTTAATGATTAAAGGTTTCTATGATACTTTACTTGAACCATATCTAGAGATAAACCTACCACAAGGTATATTCTTCCAACAAGATTGGGCATCTTTACGTAAAGTAACACCAGTAGCTTCAGGCGGTATTCACTGTGGTCAAATGCATCAACTTCTAGATTACTTAGGAAATGATGTAGTACTTCAATTCGGAGGAGGAACTATTGGGCATCCTGATGGCATACAAGCAGGAGCAACAGCTAATCGTGTAGCTTTAGAATCAATGGTAATTGCACGTAACGAAGGTCGTGATTATGTAGCGGAAGGACCTCAAATTTTACTTGATGCAGCTAAAACATGTGGTCCACTACAAACAGCTTTAGATTTATGGAAGGATATTACATTTAACTATACTTCTACAGATACAGCTGACTTCGTAGAAACTCCAACAGCTAATGTTTAAATTAGTAAATAGCTGAAATTTAAAACATAAATTAAACGCGTTTATTACAAAAAGTTGATAAAATCAACTAATAAAGATTAATAATTATAAGGAGTACTAAACAGTGAGATTAACACAAGGAACTTTTTCGTTTCTACCTGACCTAACTGACGAACAAATTACAAGTCAACTTAATTATGCGATTTCTCAAAAATGGGCAATCAATATTGAGTATACAGATGATCCACATCCAAGAAATAACTACTGGGAACTTTGGGGATTACCTTTATTTGATGTAAAAGATGCTGCAACTATAATGTATGAAATTAATAGTTGCCGTCAACAGTGCACTAATTATTATGTAAAAGTAAATGCTTTCGATAATACAAGAGGCGTTGAAAGTTGTTCTCTATCTTTCATTATTCAAAGACCAGCTGTAGAGAATGGTTTTGAGCTAGTTAGAACTGAAGATATTAGTAGAAACCAAAAATATTGTTTCCGTAGTTATGCTACTAGCAAACCAGAAGGTTCTCGCTATTAACAATTAACTAATACATAACAAATATTAAAATAATTACCATTTTTATTTAAAGAATATAATTACATTATATTCTTTAACCTTAAACAAAAAACTAGAATATTAAATGACTTCAAAACAAACAATAGACACTCTGTTAAATCTAAAAGAAGAATACGAAAAAACCAAAATACAAGATATTATTGATGAACTAGAACAAGAGTTAATAGGTCTAAAGCCAGTGAAAACAAGGATTAAAGAGATAGCTGCATTATTACTAATAGACCGTTTAAGAAACCAACTAGAACTTGTTTCTGGTAGCCCAGGATTGCACATGTCTTTCACTGGAAGCCCTGGCACAGGTAAAACAACTGTTGCAATGAAAATGGCTGATATACTTCATCGACTAAATTACATTAGAAAAGGACATTTATTAACTGTAACAAGAGATGATTTAGTTGGACAATATATTGGTCACACAGCACCAAAAACTAAAGAAGTTTTGAAACAGGCGATGGGAGGTGTATTATTTATTGATGAAGCTTACTATTTATATAAGCCAGACAATGAACGAGACTATGGAGCCGAAGCAATTGAAATATTATTACAAGTTATGGAAAATCAAAGAGATGATTTAGTTGTTATTTTTGCTGGATACAAAGAAAAAATGGATAAATTTTACGAATCAAATCCAGGTCTTTCTTCAAGGGTAACAAATCATGTAGACTTCCCAGACTATACTGCAGAAGAACTATTAGAAATTGCAAAATTAATGTTAGAAGAACAGCAATATAAATTTGCTAATGATGCAGATCAAGTTTTATTAGATTATGCTAATAGAAGAATGCAACAACCCCATTTTGCAAATGCCAGAAGTATTAGAAATGCAATAGATAGAGCTAGAATGAGACAAGCAAACCGTATTTTCTTGAGTGGAGATAAAATATTAACTAAAGGAGATTTAACAACTATTCAAGCAGAAGATATACTAAAAAGCAGATTGTTCAACTCATAAAATACAAAAATCATTATTGACAACTGATAGTAAAATTATATACATTATATTTATTGATACTTGTAATAAGTTTAGTATCCTGGCGGTATGGCCAAGTGGTAAGGCAGAGGATTGCAAATCCTTTATCCCCAGTTCGAATCTGGGTACCGCCTGAATAAATAATCAATTATTTTTAAGTATTAAAAAAAAAGGGGATGTGGTGGAATGGTAGACACAACAGACTTAAAATCTGTTGATCTTTAATTGATCGTGAGGGTTCAAGTCCCTCCATCCCCATGAATTTAAAAATTCTACAAAACTTTACATAAATTAGATAAAAATTCAATTACGATATGTGAAGATAATATTAAGAGAACTTAAAGTAATAAGTAATATGTGTATCTGTATAAATTGTAGGCATCTCAAAAAATGTAAAATATACAAATTCATCCAAGATCAACATCAATTAGTTAATAAAGAAAAATCTCATGTACTTTTTCATCCATTAGATACTATTATTTCTGTAAATATAAATAGAGATAGAAAAAACATATTATTAGACTGGGACCTAAAAGAATGTTCTTCATTTACTGAAAAACCTAACAGCTGGGCAATGTAAAAATACTGTTTTTTAATTTTTAAAAGACATATCTTGATAACTTAATGTTCTTTTTAGAGATTCAGTATTAACATTCGAATCTCTAACTAATGCTATTTTCCCTGTTCTAGCAATTTGAAGAATTTTATATTGTGATAAAAGTTGTTGAATTGCAAAAATTTTGCCTGGATCTCCGGTAACCTCTAAAGTTAAAGACTCAAAAGCCAGATCTACTACTTTGGCTCTAAAAATGCTAGCAACTTCTAATAAATAAGACCTAGAATTATTTGATGTGAAAACTTTAAATAAGATTAGTTCACGCTCAATACAGGGTAAATTAGTGACATTTTGAACATCAAGGATATTTATCAGTTTATGCAATTGTTTTATGAGCTGTTCAATAGTCCTATTATCACCTCTTACAATCATTGTTATTCTAGAAATACCTTGTATTTCTGCAGGACCAACAGCTAAACTATCAATATTAAAACCCCTTCTAGCAAATAAGCCTGATATTCTAGATAAAACTCCTGATTCATCTTGAACAAGAACAGATAGTGTATGCTTCATATAAGGTTGTGATTAATGTGGATTCATATATATTTAATGTTATAACAATTTACATGCTTTTACCAATAGTTTAAAATATAAATATACTAATACATATTAAATTAAAAAGTAGTTGAAAAAAAAATACGAAAACGAATTCTTAGTAAATGAGTCAATTAAGTATCCTAAAGTACGCTTAATTAATTCTTTAGGAGAGCAATTAGGAATATACTCATCTAATCAAGCAATGATTTTAGCTTTAGAAGAGGGATTAGACTTAGTCTTAATTAGTGATAAATCAGAACCTCCAGTATGTAAGATTATTGACTACGGTAAATATAAATTCAGTCAAGAGAAAAAAGCAAAGGAAGCAAAAAAAAAGCAACATAATACTATACTTAAAGAAGTTAAAATGCGCTATAAGATTGAAGAACACGATTATAAAGTCAGAATTAATCAAGCCTTAAAATTCTTGCAATCAGGAGATAAGGTAAAAGTAACAATAATCTTAAAAGGAAGAGAAATACAACATACTAATTTAGCTATTGAATTACTTAAAAAAACTGCAAATGACTTAAAAGAGATATCTAATGTACAACAATTACCAACTAAAGACGGCAGAAGTATCATTATGATTTTAAATCCAAATAAAAAACTATAAAATTTTAAAGATTACTTAGATTCTTTAAAAAATATAGTACACTAGTCATAAAATTATATATATTATACAAAGGAAAATAAAAATGTCTCGCTATAGAGGACCAAGATTAAGAATATCAAGAAGATTAGGAGAATTACCAGGTTTAACCAGAAAACAAAGTAAGAAAACATATCCTGCCGGAGAGCATGGACAGCAAATTCGTAAACCATCAGAATATGCTTTACGTCTCGAAGAGAAACAAAAAATACGCTACAACTATGGCATCAGTGAGAGGCAGCTTTTAAAAAATATTAAGATAGCAAAAAAAGTGCAAGGATCTACAGGAATAATTTTGTTACAAATATTAGAAATGAGATTAGATAATACCTTGTTCCGACTAGGAATAGCACCAACTATACCAGCAGCAAGACAATTAGTAAACCATAAACATATTTTAGTTAATAATAACATTGTATCAATATGCAGTTATCAGTGTAAACCAGGAGATACAGTAACAATAAAAAATAAAGCATCATCTTATTCAATGATTAAAAAATATATGGAAAATCCAGGTTTAGCAAATTTACCAAATCATCTAGAAATAGATACAAAATTTATGATAGCAAAAGTAAATGGAATTATTGAAAGAGATTGGGTAGGTGTACAGCTCAATGAGCTACTAGTTGTTGAGTATTATTCTAGAAAATAATACTCATATATTAATAATAAAAAATTTCTACCAGCTATTAGGTTGCCTACTTGTAAGAGACCAGAAGATTCTGTAACAAAGAGTTTTTATATACATACGTTGATTGGATAACCAATATTGTAATTTATGTTGACTTATTGAACTAGGGTACACGTATGTTTTTATAGAAATATAGTTTTCCAATGAAGGCAAAAATGTTAAATTTTTCAAAAATTTTGTATCTTTTTGATCTTTAATAAAAGATTCTAAATTTGAAACTAAAATTTGCGGTTTAGTAGGTAGTTTAAGATCTGAATTTTCTTTTACCAATTGCTGCCAGGCTTTTAAAGCAGTGTGGTAATTAAAAAAATAAGTATTTAAGTTACTATATTTTTTAGTTTTTTTAAAAAAATAAAGATCTTGAAAATCAAGTAACTCTTGATTATTATTTTTTAAATTGCAACATTGAATTTGATATAGGGGTTGTCCCTGAAAAAAGCTATAACCATATTTTTGTTTATCATGAAATGATACATTTCTATACTTGGCATATTTACTTACTAAAACACTGATTTCTTCTAAATCAGGTATTAGTCTAAAATCTATTTTCTCTTTATAAGATTGTTTAAGTTTACTATATAAGTTCATGTTAGACGGTACAATTTTAATTTCAACTGAACGAGTAGAATTCTTATTCTTATGAATTATATGATTTTTATATTCTAAAGCATCATTATAGTTAACAAATAATAAGCAAGTATGGTGATTATTACTATATGTACTAAATAACTTACGAGTTAGTATTCGATAAAAATCAAAACTATTAGAAAATTTTAATAATTCATCTACAGACTCAGACATAATAATCTCATTACTATTATTTACTAAAATAAAGAGAGGTAAAGAATTATTTGATACTATGGCTAAATTTTGTTTAAATACATTAAATAAATTACTCTTAAATTTGATAAAATTAAAATGATTAATGTTGAAAAGTTTTTGCCAAGTATACTGTATATATAAATTATTTTTATTCTCAAATCCGCGAACTAACAAATCATCATGATTTTTATAATTAATATTAATCTTACCATTAATTAAATCTCTACTAAACCTATTTAAAAAAATCCTATATTGTACAGAATCATATACAGACAAACCCATGCTCTTTAGTTGACTAATAGAGTTATTAGTCAACTTATTGGAAGAAGATAAAAAAATTGTTTCTTGAAAATAATTATTAATTAGTTTTTGCCATAGATTTCGAGGCATTAATTTATCATAAGACTCATTAGAATTAGATAATTCTACAGGTTTTTGGGAATACTGACTACTTATAGCAATGAGAATTTGATTACTATTCCAGCTGCGATTTTTCAACATTAAATTATGTGTCACATAATTTCTTTGTCGTAACAAAAAACTTGTACATTGATTTTTTTGATACACCAAAAGTAAAATAAAATTAGATAGGATCATTAAAATAAAATATAAATAATAATTAAACATACTACATATAAAGTATATAATAATGTTAAATATTACAAGAGTCATTGATAATTATAAAAATATTCAAGTGGAACTGGTGGGACTTGAACCCACGTCCATGTTTATTAATTAATTAGGTATATATTAATGTTTTTACAAAAAGGTACTTCAATAGCAATCACTTGACTAAATCAATAAATCAAAATTTATTGTAATAAAACTTAGAGCAGCTAGAAAAAATAAAACTATAGTTAGCACCATATTTTAATACAAGATAAACTATATATGTACTAGATTTCTTGAAAAAGCTACGATATTATGTTTTGCAATTAAGAATATAAGTTATAAAATTATGTAATTAACATAATTATATTTTAAATAATACCTAGGTCAAAAAACATGTAGAAATCCTGTCAGCCCCTCTACAAAACATATTATAATTTTTTACATTTAAAAGTACAATCAAAAAGTAGTATAGGCAAGGAAGGATTTGAACCCTCGACCACCAAAGTCGGAATTTGGTACTCTATCCACTGAGTTACATGCCCTTGAAAAAATGTTTCATAACATAAATATAAGACATTTTAAGGAAAAAATACTTATAAAATAAAAAAATTAATCTTGTACATAATACTGCTGTAACTGAATAGAAATTTGTGCTTTGAAAATTTCTTTACCTAAATAGAACTTGTGTATACTAGAACAATTAATAATATTATTACAGAGTGACAATAAATTTACCATTTGGCTAAAATCATATAATTGACAAACAAAACATATAGGATAATGTTTATTATTTTGTAAAGAATTTTTATAACTATAAAAGTAAACTTCAATTATTTTTTGCTCACAAACACGTATAATGAAAAAACTATTATCCATAAAAATATGAAAAAAATGAATTTTGATACTATAATCTAATTATATTACAAATAAATAAAATGTACTCAAAGTCTCGGAGAAATAAAAAATGCAAGATGTTATAAGCGACATTTTAAATAAATACGATACTACAGGGAAGTACTTGGATACAACAGGTATAAAAGAAATACAAAACTATTTTGATACAGCAATAGAGCGATTAAAAATTACAGAACTTATAACGAGTAACTCATCGAAAATAGTTAAAGAAACTGCAACTAGACTATACTTTGAACAACCAGAACTACTAAGGCCAGGAGGAAATTCTTATACGACTCGACGATATGCGACTTGTTTAAGAGATATTGACTATTACTTGCGTTATGCAAGTTATTCATTAATAGCTGGTAATATTGACATTCTTAATGAAAGACTACTTGATGGTCTTAAAGAAACATATTCGTCCTTAAGTGTACCTGTTGGACCTGTAGTACGATCAATAGAAATACTAAGAGAAGTTATTTTAAGTGAAATAAAAAGCCAAGAAATTCAGCTAACAAATAATGATATCTTCCATTTGCCTTTTGACTATATTATTTTAAGTCTAAGTGAACAAAATATTTAAAAGTTTAATATATTAACTGCATACATTTATTTATTAATTTTTAAAAAGTACTTGAATATATTACAACAAATAGGATATTTTTTTAGAAAAAAACTGAAGTACAACTTCATGTTTTTAAATATAAGTGTATTAAGTTTCATGCTAGGTTTTTTTTTTGCTAATATATTATCAACCATACCAGCTCAAACAGGTGAATGGAATATAATGAGTGGTTCAATTATTGTGACATTAAATGAAATCACTAGTAAGAAAATATACAGCCATAGAGTGGTAAATCAGTACTTAGTTTTTGAATTATTAAATAATATTAAAATAGGTATTGTATATGGATTATTTGTAGATGCTTTTAAATTAGGCAGCTAAATAATGATAAAAAATAATCTAACTACTACTATTACATTAGAATAGAATAGCTAGATTAAAATTTATCTGATTAAACCAATAGACCGAAGTAATAAGTTAAATCATAGAAATATCATTTAACATTGATAAAAACAAAGCTGGATCTCCAGCTTTTGGCTTTTGTTCCTGCGGTCTAAAACGACGCACAGGACCTGACCAAGATAGAGTAGGCATAAATTGTTTAGAAAGAAAACTATAACTCAAACGAGGAGTCTTTAAATTAAATGGTACTTCACCTTTATTTCTTTGAAAAATTACCCGTCGTCTTTGATAAGGAACTGTATTATCGCCAAAATTTTCTAAATATTCATCACTATTAAGTAAAATATCAATAAATGCTTCTAATCCTTTAGAACCTATAATAACTGAAAATGCTAATTTTTCCCTTTCATTGTATACATCTCTACCTAAAATACGTTGAACACATAGTTCAACAAACCGATAATTATTGTTAACATCGTAATTTAAGTAACGAAATTGAGATGACATAACTAAACCTTTCACAAAATCTTTAACAGTAATTTGATTAAATCTCAATTGAGATTCCAAAAAAGTTTGACGAGTAATAGATAAAGTTTGATGTTCACTAAAAATTTGGCGATAAGATGCCCAAATTATTTCATCTACTTCTAAAGCAGAAGGTAAGTTATCCGTTGTGTATAATTTTGGCTGCTCTTCTCCTGCTAAATTTTCAAAACTAATCACTCGGTGATTATGTGTAGATAAAGAATACTGTAAAAGAGGAATAGACATAAACCAATCTCCATCTTAATTCTGAACTAATAAAAGTAACATTTGATTTAAAAATACAGTAGTAAATTTATACATAAAATAATGTATATATTACAGTATAAAATCTTAATTAATTATAATAATTCATAAAACAAATTTTATAATAATATTATACTTAAATTTAAGCTAACATCATAAATTTATCTAAAAAAGATTAAATTTATATAAAATATTCACGATAAATAATGAAATCATGAATAAACTAAATCTAGAACAAGAATTTAAAATAACGTTATATTTAAAAAAAATTCAAGATTTTAACAAAAATCAAACAAAAAAGTACTTATTACAAATTTTAAAAAGTATGATGATAAAAGATAATATAATTAAATATTTTGTCAGAAAATCCATGAACTAAATATTAATTAATATTAATTTGTTATAAATTTAACAGATAGATCTTTTATATTGTAATTCGATGCCAAAAGACCAGCTAAAAAAGCAAAGTAGCTGAAACATCAATATTCTGTTCATAGAATATAAAAAGACAATAATAAATTAAGGAGAGCTAAATGCTTGATGCATTTTCTAGAGTTGTAGTAAATTCAGATTCAAAAGCAGCTTATGTAAGCGGTAGTGACTTACAGGCACTAAAAACTTTTATTAACGATGGAAATAAAAGACTAGATGCAGTAAATTATATTGTTTCTAATTCTAGTTGCATCGTTTCTGATGCTATTTCTGGAATGATTTGTGAAAATCCAGGACTTATCACTCCAGGTGGAAATTGTTACACAAACCGTCGTATGGCTGCTTGCTTAAGAGATGGTGAAATTATTTTACGTTACGTATCTTATGCACTACTAGCTGGTGACGCATCAGTACTAGAAGATCGTTGCTTAAATGGTTTAAAAGAAACATATATTGCACTAGGTGTACCTACTAACTCTACTGTTAGAGCCGTATCTATTATGAAAGCAGCAGCTGTTTCCTTCGTAAATAATACTGCTCCTCAAAGAAAAATAGAAGTTTCTGAAGGAGATTGCTCAGCTTTAGCTTCTGAAGTTGCAAGCTATTGTGATAGAGTTGTTGCTTCAATTAGCTAATAAAAAGAATTATACATATCATATTCAAGACTAAACTGAGGAGATAAAAATGAAGTCAGTTATTACTACTACAATTAGTGCTGCAGACGCAGCAGGCAGATACCCATCAACTTCTGATTTACAATCAGTGCAAGGAAATATTCAACGTGCTGCAGCAAGATTAGAAGCGGCAGAAAAGTTAGGATCTAATCATGAAGCTGTTGTAAAAGAAGCTGGTGATGCTTGCTTTAGCAAATACGGCTACTTGAAAAATCCAGGAGAAGCTGGAGAAAATCAAGAAAAAATCAACAAGTGCTATAGAGACATTGATCACTATATGCGTCTTATAAATTATACACTAGTAGTTGGAGGCACAGGCCCTCTTGATGAATGGGGAATTGCAGGTGCTCGTGAAGTTTATAGAGCTCTAAATCTTCCTAGTGCAGCATATATTGCATCATTCGTATTTACAAGAGATAGATTATGTATTCCTAGAGATATGAGTGCACAAGCAGGAGTTGAATTCTGTACTGCACTAGACTATCTAATTAACTCTTTAAGTTAAGTATAAATCTCCACAAACATTAAAAGAATAGAATTTCATGATTATTTTATAAATGAAGTTCTATTCTTTTTTATTATATAAAATGAATTAATATTTATTACTTATAAGGTAATATATAAATATAAATAATAAAAGCTATATTAATATGAAATGAATATATCTTTAATAGAAAATAATTTGATTAACATATCATTTATACTATTACTTTTAGGATTAGTAGTTTATTGGCTAAATTTAGCTCTTAATACAAATCAGTACCTTAATCATTTATGTCTTTTTCTTACAATTTTAATTAATACAACAATAGGTCTATCTTTATTAACAAGATGGATAAAAAATGAATATTTTCCTTTAAGCAACCTATATGAATCACTAATTTTTTTAGGATGGTCTATAACTTTTTTACAAATTATCATAGAAACTAAAACAAAAAATAGATTTATTGGATCAATTACAATACCAATTACACTATTTATCGTTGGTTTTGCTAGTAGATATTTACCAAATAATCTCCAACAAGCATCTCCATTAGTACCCGCACTAAAATCTAATTGGTTAATGATGCATGTTACCGTTATGATATTAAGCTATGGAACGCTAATGACAGGTTCTTTATTATCATTTCTATTATTAATTATATCGAATAAGGAAAATATAAAAATTGAAGGAAACTCCAATAATAATACTAAAAAAGTTTTATTTCGATATAAAATCAATGACACAGATAAAATAATAGAAAATAATAAAAACAATACTAGAATAAATCGACTAAAATTGACAGAAGTTATAGATAATATAAGCTACAGAATCATCGGATTTGGATTCCCACTATTGACAATAGGTATTATATCCGGAGCAGTATGGGCTAATGATGCATGGGGAACATACTGGAGTTGGGATCCAAAAGAAACATGGGCTTTAATTACATGGATTATATTCGCTATATACTTACACTCTAGAATTAACAATAAGCTAGAAGGCAAAAAACCAGCTATTATTGCATCAGTAGGATTTATAGTAATTTGGATATGCTATTTAGGAGTAAACTTTTTAGGCAAAGGTTTACATAGCTATGGGTGGCTACTTACTTAATATATCTTATATAATTAAAAAAACATACTTTATTCAATATATAATTACATTACAGATAATTAAGAAAACTTAAATCAAAAATTTAAGATAATTTGAAATTTAGGAAATTACTAATGGAAAGTATGTGGTCAATAAAAATTGCAATTATTATGATATTCTGTAATCTCTTAACTATTGGCATTGGCAGATATGCGATAAAAGTAAGAGGCTTAGGAGCATCTATATCTTTACTAGGAATGGAAGGACTAGGGTTACCTGAATTACTTGCTACAACAAGCCTAGGACATATTATTGGTGCTGGCACAATACTAGGCTTAAGAAGTATTCAGTATTTATAATATAATTATAGTTAATGTAAATATCATGTAACAAATTATAAAATTAACTAATTAATAGGCAATGCATCCTCATAAAACTTGCCTATTTGACGAAATTTATCATATCTCATCTTCTTTCTACTATCATTAGATATACCAAGTAATTTAGTTAATTCTATGCATAATTGATCTTTTAGGAACTTAAAAGCTTGCAAAGGATCTGCTTGAGCACTTCCAATAGGTTCTTTCACAATATAATCAATAATTCCAAGAAGTTTTAAATCAGAAGAAGTTATTTTTAATGATTCTGCTGCAATAGGAGACTTTTTGCTATCTTTCCACAAAATCGCTGCACATGCTTCAGGTGTAGCTACAGTATAAACAGAATATTCAAGCATAAGTATAGAATCACCAACACCTATACCTAAAGCTCCACCAGATCCACCTTCTCCAATAACAGTGCAAATAATAGGTACATCGAAAGAGAACATTTCTCTTAAGTTTACAGCAATAGCTTCCCCTTGACCCAACTCTTCAGCTTTGATACCTGCCCAAGCTCCAGGTGTATCAATAAAAGTTAATATAGGAAAATTAAATTTATTAGCATGCTTCATAATTCTAAGAGCCTTTCGATAACCACCTGGAGAGGCCATACCAAAATTTCTTAGTACATTTTCTTTTGTATCTCTTCCTCTTTGATGCCCGACAAAAACAACTGATTTACCACCTAAAGAAGCAATACCACTAACAATTGCACAATCATCTGTACCACCTCTATCACCATGCAACTCAATCCAGTTATCCATAATATTATTGATATAATCTAAAGTAGTAGGTCTATCTGATTGCCTTACTAGATGTAACCTTTGTAAAGGTGTTAAAGAATTGAATAAGTATTTTTTAATTATATTTAATTCTGAATAAAGATTACTTACCTCATTTTTTATGGCAACTAAATTATTGATATATTTAGTAGACATAATAATTTTTTGCAGTTGATCTAATTGGAATTCAAATTCTAAAACGGGCTTTAAAAAATGAAGAGTTAATGCTTTTCTAGAAACCATATGTAATAAAAATAAGTTATTTTTTATAATTAATTATAAATGAAACCATACATGAGATAATAAAAATTATTTAAAATAATTTCACAACAAATATTGGGACAAAGTCAAGAAAATAAAATGCATAAATACCTGCAAAAAAATAGATGAATTATACATTAACATTAATATTTCATCAGATATATAAAAACTATTCTTCAATAATAAATAAAATAAGCTAAAAAACCTGGGATCATCAAATCTTTGAGAAATTCTTGTCGTAGATCTTATTAAATCATCATAACTTACACCTTTATAGCCTTGGATGTATGAATTATGAGGTATAAACTTAGAAAAGTTATAATAGATTCCATACACACCAGAACTCTGAATAATTTTAGAATGACAATCATAATATGGAGTTATACTTATAATTATATCATTAAATAAACCAATTTGATTAGCTTCAAAAATTGTATTACAAGGTAATAAAATATTTGAAGATTTTATATTTAATAAAGCAACAACCTTATTTACACTTAAACTAATACGACTAACAGAACCTATATTAACACCTTTATACATAACAGGTGTTCCTTCTTTTAAACCGTGAGCATCATCAAATTCTATGAATAGAGAGTATGATTTTTGATTAGGACTAAAAAGACTAAAAATACATAAAATAGCAAAAAAAATAAATACTAATATACTAAAAGCAGTCTTTAAAGGTTTATAATGTCTATTGTTCACTTTACCAAGATCTAAAATATAAAACTTAAATTACCATAAAAAACGGATGTGAAGTAAAAATTCAAGATTTCACTTTATTTAATTTAGAATAACTATTAGAAACATTATAAACCACTTCTAGGTTTGTTAATGAATTTATTAATTTATGGGCTTGATTAATATATTTAATAATACTATTAACATCATTTTGTTGCTGGAGAGAAGAACCAAAGCCAATACCAGATGCACCATAGCTATAAGCTATAGGAGCTAGAATATTTTTAAATCCAGACGATGCTATTGTAGGTATATTTACAAATTGAGAAAGTGAATAAGTTGAAAGTAATGAAGGTATAGAAGTATCAATAAGACTTGATATGTCTATAATAGAACTAACAAGTTCTGCTTTGTAGAATCTAGAGATACCTTCTGTTTGAATAATACTCACGCCTATAGCCTCTAACTTTTGTGCTAAATATACTTGTTCAATCCAAGTAATATGATAAGGAATAGTGACACAAATGTCAATGCTTTCTACCATAGACTTAACTTCTAAAACTAAGTTGACAATCTGTTCTGCTGTTAAGTAAATTCCTTGATTATAGAAAAAATCATAATTACCTATCTCAACCAGATCTGCACCTGCCAACACACAATTATATAAATCTATAGGATTAATTGAAGATGTACAAATAGGTAAACTACAAGATGATTTTAAAATTTTTACTAATTTAACATTAGCTGCTACATCTAGATAAGTAGCCCTGGATAGCTCTGCTGCTTTAGCTATTTTGAGAACATTACCAATATTTGTATTATTTATTCCAGTAATAATCTTTAGTACTGATTTAGACTGAAATGCCTTGTTTAGTTGAGTATTATATAAATTCATTAAAATAAAAAAGTTAATCAAAAATTATGAAAAAGTAATTAAAATAGTTATTATGGTATTAATAAATTAATACCATAATAACTATTTTAATTATAAATAATATGAGAAAAAATTAATAAGTTAAACCCATACTACGAGTAGTTTCAGCTCCTAAATAAACCCTTACACTTAAAAAATCAGTAGGACATGCTGTTTCACATCTTTTACAACCAATACAATCTTCTGTTCTGGGAGCTGAAGCAATTTGGCCTGCTTTACAACCATCCCATGGCACCATTTCTAAAACATCGCAAGGACAAGCACGTACACACTGAGTACATCCAATACACGTATCGTACACTTTTACACTATGAGCCATATGGTATTAACTATTTCCTTAAATTTTATAAATACTACTTGAATCAGCAGATAAGAGAAATATAACATAAAAATATGTTAGATTTTAACAATTATTATAATATGTTACAAATAATAATTAAGATTTAATACTTGCATAATCAGAAAGTTCAATACTAGTATAAGGAGTACTTTCTTCAGATGGAGGTACTATTTGCCAAAAGCGACTTATATAATAACCCCAATTATCTAAAATCTTACGAGCTTTTAAGCTTTTAGTTTTAATTTCATAAAGCTCTATAAGATGCAATAACTGATCTTCAGCTTCTTTAGTAACAATTTTTTTGACTTTAACAATTTCTAAATTTACTTTAGAAATAAAGTCATCTTCTTCATCTAGGAAGTAACCTAATCCTCCAGTCATACCAGCAGCAATATTGCGACCAGCAGAACCCAATACAACAATTAATCCTCCAGTCATATATTCACAAGCATGATCTCCAACACCTTCAATTACTGCTTCAGCAGCCGAATTACGAACAGCAAACCTTTCTCCAGCTTGACCATTAACAAATAAATAACCACCAGTTGCACCATAAAGACAAGTATTTCCAATTATAGCGAAGTTGGATGATTGATTTTTATATTCAGGATAAGGAGAAATAACAATTTCTCCTCCATTCATACCTTTACCTACATAATCATTAGCTTCTCCAACTAAACTTAGATACATTCCATTACAAATAAAAGAGCCAAAACTTTGACCAGCTGTACCAAAGAAATTGATCTGCAAGCTACCTTTGAAATTTTTTTCGCCATATTTTTTAGCTATTAAACCAGCAATTCTTCCTCCTACTGATCTATCAGTATTAACAATATTAACATTTTTAGTAAAAGTCAATTCAGAGTTAATAGCACTGAAAAAACCAGATTCTTTTAATAGAATATCATCTAACACAAGACCATTACTATGTATAGAATCATGAAAACTCAATAACTTATTAGAATCTTTATAATTTAAGATAACACCAAGATCAAGGTTATTAGTTTTTACTAAAGATTTAGAATTGAAACTCAATAAACTCGTTAAACCAACTATCTCTTTTAAACTACTAAAACCTAAATTTGCTAACAAGTATCTAACTTCTTCTGCCATATATGTAAAAAAGTTAACTAAATCGGCAGGTATGCCTGGATACCTATTTCTTAAATCTTGTCTTTGTGTAGCAACACCAACAGGACAATTATTTGTATGACATATTCTAGCCATTACACAACCAGTAGCGATCATTGCAATAGTACCAAATCCAAATTCTTCTGCGCCCATAATAGCTGCAAGAATAATATCTTTTCCGGTTCTTAATCCACCATCTACTCTTAGGATAACCCTATTTCTCAAATCATTTTCAACTAGTGTTTGATGTACTTCTGTTAAGCCTAATTCCCAAGGTACACCAGCATGCTTAATAGAACTTAGTGGAGAAGCACCGGTACCACCATCATGACCTGAAACCTGTATAATATCGGCATTACCTTTAGCAACTCCAGCAGCAATTGTTCCTATTCCTACTGAAGCAACTAATTTAACAGAGATTTGAGCATGGGGGTTAATTTGATGCAAATCAAATATTAACTGAGCTAAATCCTCTATCGAATAGATATCATGATGAGGTGGTGGAGAAATTAACGTAACACCAGGCTTACAATTTCTTAATGTAGCTATATAAGGACTTACTTTTTTACCAGGAAGTTGTCCACCTTCACCGGGTTTAGCACCTTGAGCTATTTTAATTTCTAATTGTTTGGCATTAACTAAATACTCAGGTGTTACTCCAAAACGACCAGAGGCTATTTGTTTTATAGCTGAACTTGCAATATCATTACTTTCCAGACCTTTTAAATGAGAAAATTTTTTTGAAATACCAGTACTATTAATGTCACTAATAGCTTTAAATCTTATAGGATCTTCACCCCCTTCACCAGAATTAGATTTACCACCTATCCTATTCATTGCTATAGCTAAAGTCTCATGAGTTTCTCTAGATAATGCACCTAGAGACATACCACCAGTACAAAAAGTAGTTAATATTTCTTCTACAGACTGAACTTTATCAATTTTCAAAGGTTCTTTGTTACTTGATATAGATAAAAGATCTCTTAAATTAGCAGGATCTCTATTTTGTAATAAAGTTCTATATTTTTCATATAATGATGCATCTGAATTACGAACGGCTTTATGTAAAGTTTTTGACATTTCTGGGTTATTAACATGATACTCTGCTCCAGGCCTATACTGAACATAACCTAAGTTAGGTAACTTTTTAGGTAATTCGGATATAAATGCTGACTTATAAATTAATAAAGTTTGTTGAAACAAGTCCTTAGCATTAATACCAGCAAGCCTAGAAGTAGTATTTAAAAACGACAAGTCAACAACATCATTACCTAAACCCAGTATTTCAAAAATTTGAGCACCGTGATAACTAGAAATTAAACAAATACCTATTTTAGAAAGTATCTTCAGGATACCTTTTTCAATAGCATTACGATAATTATGCTGTGCATCTTGAATATTAACTTTAGGTAATTTACCATTTGCCATTAATTTCTGTGTTTTTGTATTTTCCCACCACTGACGTACAGTCAAGAAAGCAAGATATGGACAAATAGCAGTAGCACCATAACCGATTAAACAAGCAAAATGATGAGTATTCCAACATTGACCAGTATCAACAATTAAAGAAACTTGATGCCTTAAACCTCGTGCAATTAAATAATGGTGTAATGCACCTACAATTAATAAAGGAGGAATGAAAATAGCTTTATGACTTAAATTATCTGAACGATCTGTCAAAACAATAATATTAACTCCATTATTTATTTCAGGAACACATTTTTGGCAAATATCATCTATTTTATTATTAAAACTTAAAGTATCACTATCTAAGTCAATAAAAGTATTAATATAGTAAACTTTAAATATGCTATTAGTTATTAACGAAAGCTCATTTTCATTAATAATAGGTGAATTTATTGTAATGGACTTAGCCATATTTTCATTTGGCTCTAAATAGTTACCTTTAGGACCAATATGAGTAATAAGTGACATTACTAAACTTTCACGTAGTGGGTCAATAGCCGGATTAGTTACTTGAGCAAACCTTTGCTTAAAATAATCATACACTAAATGAGGTTTACTAGATAGAACTGGTAAAGGTATATCATCACCCATACAAAAAGTTGGTTCTTTAGCAGAACTAGCCATATGTTCTATAACTAATTCGACATCCTCATTAGAATAACCATAAGCAGTGTGGAGACGAGAAATCTGATTGAGATAACTTGATTGGCTCTCTTTTTCATAATGCTGGTAATCAATATGTATTTTTTGTTCAGATAACCATAAGCCATAAGGCAACTTATTAGCAACAGATTTTTTAATTACCAAATTTTCTAGAACAAGATTATTAACTAAATCAACAGAAAGCATTTGTCCAGGACCTAAACGTCCTTTATGCAATACTTCATTAGAGTCAATATCTAAAATACCAGCCTCAGATGACAGTACAACTAATCCTTCAGAAGTAATAGAATATCTAGCTGGTCTTAAACCATTCCTGTCTAAAGTTGCACCAACTTTATTACCATCACTAAAAACAACTAAAGCTGGACCATCCCATGGTTCTTGTAAATTACTATAAAAATCATAAAAATCGTTAACTTCTTGATGCTTAGATAAAATAGGCTGATTCTTATAAGCTTCCGGAACTAAAATCATTAATGCTTCCTCAGGATCTTTACCTGACTGAATTAATAATTCAACAACAGCATCTAAGTTAGCAGAATCACTATTAAAAAGATTTGTAATAGGTATTAATTCATCAGAATAATTTTGCCAAAAACCCTCTTTAAATAAAGGTTCACGAGATTTTGTCCAATTTAAATTACCTAGAAGTGTATTAATTTCCCCATTATGAGCAACACATCTCATTGGCTGAGCTAGAGACCACTTAGGCATAGTATTGGTACTAAATCTTCTATGATATAGTGCAAAATTACTAATATATGATTCATCTTGTAAATCTAAATAATACTGTGATAAAGTTTCTGCACGAACCATACCTTTATAAGTGATAATTTTACTAGAAAAAGAGCAAATATAGAAATCTTTATAAACTTCTGGATTTGTATTACTTAGAACTTTTTCTATTTTTTTTCTAATTACGTATAAAATACTATCTACATTAGAGATTTTAGCAATTTTATTAGAAACTAAACACTGCAAGACATAAGGTTGTGTCTGTGAAGCATTAAAGCCTAAAGTAGTAGAATCTACTGGTACTTTACGCCACTTAAGTATCGTAAAATCATATTGACTTAAAACCCATTCAAAAATCGACTTTAATTGATCAATATAATTTGGTGCAATAAATATCATAGCAACTGCTACAGACTGATTAGAATAAGACAAATCATCAAGTGAAGATGACAGTAAAATATTCCAAGGTATTTGTGTAGTGATCCCAGAACCATCACCTGATTTACCATCAGAACTACAACCTCCTCTATGCTCCATGCATTCCAATGCTTTCAATGCACTACAAACAATTTTACGAGACGGACTATGATTAATTTGTGCCACAAAACCAACACCACAAGCATCTCTTTCATTAATTGCAGAAGGAAAACCCAAAAAGTGACTCAATTTATAAGTAGACTGTTTTGATATTTGCATATATAACTTTAATATAGTAATAAAAAATTATAGACAATAAGAAGAATATATATAATTAACTAACACAAAAAAACTATTAAGATTAGAATAAAGTGCAGTATACAATTAATACAATTCAAACTTAAAATATTATTTTTATAGTATTGCATAGATTTCAATAAAATATACAAAAAGTAAAATGCAACAAAACTATCACAAAAAAAAAATCGATTTAAAGAGCATTACATATAGAACTGAAGAACTACTAGACATGATAGACAATAGGTATAAGATCACCATACAAGTTGCAAATAGAGCGAAAAGAAGAAAATATGAAGATATTGATATTATAGATGACCCGTTAAATAAACCCGTAATTAAAGCAATAATAGAAATGGTAGATGAAATAACAGAACCAGAAATTTTAGAAGATTAATTAAAAACACAGAAGAAATAACTTAATATTTTTTAATAATAATTTTATATAAGTATTATAATATTAAGTTAACAGATATATTCAAAAGATCTTGAAGAAAAAACAGATAAAATAATACAAAAGGAGAATCAAATGTTAGACGCGTTTGCCAAAGTAGTAGCTCAAGCTGATGCAAGAGGTGAATTTTTAAGTAATAAACAAATTGAAGCTTTAGAGAGTATAATAACAGATGGAAACAAAAGATTAGATACAGTTAACAAAATCAATTCAAATGCTTCTGCTATCGTAACTAATTCTGCAAGAGCTTTATTTGCTGAACAACCACAACTTATTCAACCAGGTGGTAATGCTTATACAAGTAGACGTATGGCTGCTTGCTTAAGAGATATGGAAATAGTTTTAAGATATGTTAGTTATGCAATGATTGCAGGAGACTCTAGTGTTCTTGATGACAGATGCTTAAATGGTCTTAGAGAAACTTATCAAGCCTTGGGAACACCGGGATCATCTGTTGCTGTAGCTATACAAAAGATGAAAGAAGCATCTATCAGTTTAGTAAATGAAACAAATGGAGTTACTAATGGAGACTGTAGTTCACTAATATCAGAACTTAGTATATATTTCGATCGTGCTGCTACTGCTGTAGTATAAGAAAGAATTAAAGAAATATAAAAAATTAAATATATATAAACAGGAAAAACTTTATCATGAAAACACCTATAACAGAAGCTATAGCATCAGCAGATAGTCAGGGTAGATTTTTAAGTAATGCAGAACTACAATCAATTAATGGACGTTATCAAAGAGCATCAAAAAGCTTAGAAGCAGCAAAATCTTTGACTTCTAATGCACAAAGGCTTATCACAGGAGCAGCACAAGCAGTATATACAAAATTCCCTTATGTAACTCAAATGCCAGGACCAACTTATGCTTCTAGCGCTATCGGAAAAGCAAAATGTGCTAGAGATATTGGTTACTATTTAAGAATGACAACTTATTGTCTTGTAGTTGGTGCAACTGGACCAATGGACGAATACTTAGTTGCTGGATTAGAAGAAATTAACCGAAGCTTCGAACTATCTCCTAGTTGGTATATAGAAGCAATTGAGTATATCAAAAATACACACGGATTATCAGGGCAAGCATCAAATGAAGCTAACACTTATCTAGATTATGCTATTAATGTATTAAGCTAAATTATAAATTTTTTGTAATTAAAAGAAAAAATAATAGAAATAATTTAAATAATTATTTCTAATTCAACAGATTATCTTCAAGAGATCAGAACTTATCTATTTTAATAAAGTTTTAGTTAAACAATTTTAAAATAAATTAATTAACATGGAAAATGAAAATAATTATCCCTTAATATTAACAATTCTAGATGGATGGGGATATACAAAAAAGATTGAAGGAAATGCTATCAAACTAGCTAAGACTCCAAACATAAATAAAATACTAGAAGGAAATAATATTTCCTTATTAAATGCATCAGGAGAAGATGTTGGTCTTCCAGTGAATCAAATGGGTAATTCAGAAGTAGGTCACACAACGATAGGATCTGGAAGAATAATTAATCAAGACTTAATGAGAATCAAAGAAGAAATAGATAAAGGAACTTTTTTTAATAATTTAGTAATAAAAGACTTATTTGATACAGTAAGTAAGAGAAAATCTAACCTACATATTGTAGGATTATGTTCTGATGGAGGAGTACATTCACATATAAATCACTTACTTGCCATAATAAAAATAATAAAAAACCAAGATAAAAAAATCAAGACATGTCTACATTTAATAACAGATGGTAGAGATACAGAGCCAGAAATAGCAATAAAATTTTTAGATATTATTCAAAAGTCAATTGATAAGAGCACCCATATACAAATTTCCACTATAAGCGGAAGATACTACAGTATGGACCGAGACTGTAGATGGTCTAGGACAGAGAAAACTTACAAAATATTAACTGAAAAGTCTAATAGTAATGTAATAAAAAATTACAAACAAATTATAGAGAAATTTTACGCAGAAAATATATCTGATGAATTCATACCACCAACAAAACTAGATAATAATATTATCAATAATAATGATGGAATCTTATTTTTTAATTTTAGACCAGATAGGATAAGACAACTTATACAATCACTTGCTAAACCAAGCTTTAAAGGATTTAATAGGAAAAAAATAAAAAACTTATTATTTACAACATTTACAACATATGACAATTCACTCAAAATACCAGTAGTTTTTCCAGCACCCAACTATAAAAACTTTTTAGGAGAAATAATTGCAAACAACAATTACAAACAACTAAGACTAACTGAAACAGAAAAATATGCACATGTAACTTATTTTTTTAATGGTGGAATAGAAGAACCTTTTCCAGGTGAAGATAGAGAATTAATACCAAGCCCTCAAGTAGAAACATATGATTTAAAACCTGAAATGTCAGCCTATAAAATAACCAATAGATTATTTGATGCAATAGATAAAAATTTATATAAAATGATCATTGTTAATTATGCTAATGCTGATATGATTGGTCACACAGGTAATTTAGAAGCAACTATAAAAGCAATAGAAGTAATTGATGATTGTATAGGCAAAATCATTAATAAGATAAAGAAGACAAAAATTACACTTATTATAACTGCAGATCACGGTAATGCAGAATATATGATAGATAACACAGGAAAAAAATGTAAATCTCATAGCATTAATCCAGTACCTTTTACTATCGTAGAGAATAATAATTCATATATTTATTCTTTAAAATCTGAAGGTAGTTTAGCCGACATAGGACCAACCATTTTAGATATACTAAATCTTAATATACCTTTAGAAATGAGTGGTAAATCATTAATCATTCAAAAGAAAGAAAAGAGTGCAGTTAATCTAAATAGTGACAAATGACATCTAACATTAATTCAATGCAGATTATTTGTATTTTTCAAAAAAACAAAATACATTTATCAAGACAAATTTCAACAAAAATTGTTGCTTTAAATGAAGGATCACATACAAAATTTATAGGTTATAAATATAACTGCATTACCAAGCTAAAAATTTTACAAAAATCACAAAAAAAGATACGTTACGTATGGTTAAGAGACTCATTATATACTAATATAACTTTTGCTAGATCAATTTGGTATGTAATAGATAATGAAAAATTTAACATTAATATATGTCACAATAAACCCATAGGCTTGTCATTTACAAAAAATCGAATAGATATACATAGAAATATATATGAAATATATTATTGCTATTCGCATGAATTTCAAAAAATATTTGGATTCAACAAATGTATATGGGGACGAAAATACATAATATATAATTTTAAAAATTATAGTACTGTTATACAAGAATTTTTTTCGCCAGACATCATATTTTAAAAAATACAAGCATTACACAAAAAAAACAATGATCAATTTATTTACGTACAACTCTACCAACAAATATAAAGATACTATAAAAAAAATTAATACAACCCAAGATAAACTAAAAAATGAGTCAGATCAATTCTTACAAAAACAAACAATAAAACTTCAAAATGAAATAAAAAATTCGGATATAAATAAACAAAATATTAAAATTCAAGCTTTTGCTGCAGTTAAAGAAGCAATTTTTAGGGCAACTAGTCTAACTCTTTTTGATGTTCAAATACTAGGAGGTCTAACACTAAATGACGGTAATATAGCAGAAATGAAAACAGGAGAAGGAAAAACATTGGTTGCACTATTACCAGCATATTTGCATAGCTTAACAAATAAAGGTATACACATAATAACCGTCAATGATTATTTGGCTGAGAGAGATGCCAAATTAGCTCAAAAGGTATTTTCTTATTTAGGTACAGATATTGGATTAATAACACAAAATACAACAAGCGAAGCTAGAAAAAAAGAATATCAAAAACATATTACTTATATAACAAATAGTGAGCTAGGATTTGATTATCTAAAAGATAATATGGCTATTCACAAACATGATATATTACAAAGAGACTTTTATTATGCAATTATAGATGAAGTTGATTCTATTTTAATTGACGAAGCTAGAACACCATTAATTATTTCAGGTAATGCAAAAGTTCAAACCAACTTCTATCACAATGCAAAAGAAATATCTAATATATTACAAAAATTAATCGACTATAAGATCGATGAAAAATCTAAAAATATTATTTTGACGGTAACTGGTATATCTAAATGTGAAAAAATTCTCAAAATAGATAATTTATACAACATCAATAGTCCTTGGATAAAATATATTATTAATGCATTAAAAGCAAAAGAATTTTTTCTAAAAAATCGAGACTATATTATAAAAAATAATGAAATTACAATAGTAGATGAATTTACGGGAAGAATTATGACTGGCAGAAGATGGAGCGAAGGATTACATCAAGCTATAGAGGCAAAAGAAAACGTCAAAATTGAAGCAGAAAATAAAGTATTAGCATCAATTACATATCAAAATTTATTTTTATTATATAAAAAATTATCAGGAATGACTGGTACAGCAAAAACAGAAGAAGAAGAGTTTATGAATATCTATAAAATGAATGTAATTAGTATACCAACAAACAAAAAATGCTTAAGAAAAGATTTAACAGATTTAGTATATAAAAATGAGTACATTAAGTGGCAAGCAGTTGCTAATGAATGCCTAGATATGTATCAAATAGGAAGACCTACTCTAATTGGTACCACAAGCATTAAACAATCAGAAATGCTATCAAAAATGTTACAAGAACTTGATATACCTCATAATTTACTTAATGCAAAACCAGAAAATGTAGCAAAAGAATCAAACACTATACTAGAAGCAGGAAGAAAAAAAACAATTACAATTGCTACAAATATGGCTGGAAGAGGTACAGACATAATTCTAGGAGGAAACCCAGAAAAAATAGCAGAACAAGAAATAGAAGCATACATCACACATGAATACAATAAAAAGAAAAAAGAAAAAAATTTAGATAACAATGAACTAAAATCGATAACTCAAAATATAAAATTTTATAGCAATAATGATATAAATAATAATAATATCAAGAACATCAAAGAGTTAGTGCTACTGTATCAACAAATAAAAAATAAATATCAAAAAGCATGCGAAAAAGAAAAAGAATATATACTAAAAATAGGTGGATTATATGTTATCGGAACAGAACGACATGAATCAAGAAGAATAGATAATCAATTAAGAGGAAGATCAGGAAGACAAGGTGATAAGGGAGCATCAAGATTTTTTTTAAGTCTACAGGATAATTTATTTAGAATATTCGGTGGTCAAAACATAGAAACAATAATTAATAAATTGAATATAGATAATGATACACCTATAGAATCAATGCTTCTAACTAAAAGCTTAAACTCTGCACAAAAAAAAGTTGAAGCATACTTTTATGATATAAGAAAACAGCTATTTGAATACGATGAAGTTATTCATAGTCAAAGAAAAGCAATATACAATGAAAGAAAAAAGATACTTAATTATTCATTTAATAGGGATTGTATTATAGAATATGGAGAACAAACTATAAAAGAAATGTTAAACGTGTATTATCAAGATCGTAAAAAAGAATTTATTCTAGAAAAAATAATAAAACTACTAAATCTCAAAATTAAAGTTCATGATTTAACTAAAATGAGCTTTAATGACAATAAAAAATACATTAGTGAACAATTTAGAATTAGCTATGACCTGAAAGAAATGTACTTAGAACAATTAAGACCGGGCTTAATTAGGCAACTAGAAAAATACTACTTGTTACAACAAATAGATAAAGCATGGCAAGAACACATTGACAAAATGAATTTACTTAAAGAATACATCGGATGGAGAAGTTATGGACAACAAGATCCTTTAATAGAATATAAAAATGAAGCTTTCAATCTATTTATAAATATGATTACTTATATAAGACAGACAGTTATATACTCAATAATGAGGTCTAGATTAATAATAGAAATATAACTTTAAAAATTAATTGACATTTAGATCAAAATAGCTTATATTAATGCTCGTGTGCTAAGCCCCCATCGTCTAGAGGCCTAGGACATCTCCCTTTCACGGAGGTAACGGGGATTCGAATTCCCCTGGGGGTAATAAAAAATATCAAGTAAATTATATTAAAGAAAAATAAACTTCAAATTAGAGTGGCAGATTTCATAGCACGGCAAAATGAACGAATTTCTTGTAATATATTTCTATTCTGATTATCTAAAGATAAAATTTTAGTAAATGCACTACCTACAACAATTCCATGTATACTAGTATTTGATTTTATAATTTTTTGCACTTGATATGGTTCTGAAATACCAAAACCTAACATAACCATCTTATCAGTATGAATCAAAATTTCATCTGAAATTTTATTTACATTACTATCTATTGAATCTCTTATACCAGTGACACCTGTACTACTAACTAAGTAAAGACAACCAGGAGATTTCTTAATAATATTTGCAATTCTATCATCAGAACTAGTAGGTGAAATAAAAAGTATTAACTCTATTTGACTAAGTTTACATAGATTAATTATATAATCTGCCTCTTCTAGAGGTAAATCTGGAATAATCAGACCCCTAACATTAAAATCAGCAATTTCAGAAATAAAAGACTTAATACCTCTGGCTAAAATAGGATTATAATAACTAAAGATAATTATAGGTGCATTAATTTGACCGTAAATATTTTTTAAAATATAAAAAATAGTATCAAGAGTAACACCATTTTTTATAGCAACTTTGGAAGCTTCTTGAATTAAGATACCATCAGCTAAAGAATCAGAATAAGGTACACCTAACTCGATAGCATCAACACCTTGTTGATCAAGCTCTTTTAAAACTTGTAAGGTAATGTCAATACTAGGATAACCAGCTGTAATAAAAGGAATAAGTGAGCAAACTGAATTGCTATGGTTTTCGTAAAGAACATTAGAAATATAGTTCATAATAAATTATCAATATAAAAATAAAAATTTTAGTATTTAAAGAAATGGGTTGCCCGGGACTCGAACCCGGAACTAATCGGTTAAAAGCCGAGTACTCTACCATTGAGTTAGCAACCCATCTTAATAAATAAATAACATAATATCTCAATTATCACAACCAAGTAAAACAAAATGTCATATCAAATAGTACATTCATTAACAAAGCTTGTTAAAAATTTTATCAAAAAACAAAGTATCAATTCAATACTCGTAGCAATCTCTGGAGGACAAGATTCTATATTATTAATAAGTCTTTTAAATGAGTTAATATTACAGTCTAACGATCAACTTAAAATATCTTATATTTACATTGATCACCAATGGAAATATAATAGTAAGTTACAAGTAGAACACTTAACTAACTATCTAAAATCGAGAAACAAAAATATTACGGTCTATCAAATTTATCAAACTACAAAATCAGAAAATGATTGCAGAAAACAAAGATATCATATTATTCAACAACATGCAGTAAAATATAGATATAATCTTGTTATAACTGGCCACAATAGCTCTGATAAAGTAGAAACTTTTTTTCAAAATATAAACAGAAAATCTGGAATAGAAGGTATTAGTAGTCCTGTGGTTAATAATAATATTGGCTACAATCTCTTTCTATTAAGACCTTTGCTCAGTATTAACAAAAATAGTATTTATAAATTATGTAAAAAGCTTAATTTACCAATATGGTCAGATAACACAAATTATATTTATAAAATAAATAGAAATAGAATAAGACATGAATTATTGCCATACATAAAAAATTTTTTAAATACAAAAATAGAAAGTAATTTAATATACTCAATAAAAAATTATTATTACGAAAATGAGTACATTAAACAAAATGCTAATAAAATCTACTTGACATATAAACATAGATATAAAGTTGCAATTAATTATAAAAAGCTTTCAAAACAACATATTATTTTACAAATAAAATCACTCCAAATGTTCTACTCATATAACTTAAACCTAAATTTACATCATGCAATAATAGAAAAAATTATTCACGTAACTAATAAAAAATTCAATAAAAAAACATTACTTTTTAATGACAAAAATTATTTATATCTTTTAAATCAGAAATGGCTATATGTAGAAGCTAAAAGCAGATAAATTATATTAAAATTTATACTAAAACAAGAAAAAATTACACAATAATACTATAATTAATATATATAAAATAATTTCAATAAAATAAAAAAATAACAAGAGGAAATTAAATTATGATTAACTGGCAAGTTATTGGACAATTAGTTTCACTTGGTATAATTGTTCTTGTTGGGCCTGCTGTAATAGTACTACTCTCAATCAATAAAAGTAACCTATAAATGCAAAAATCAAAGTTTGCATTATAAAATAATTATAAAAATAATAGGTTAAATAGAATATTATACTAAACTCAATTAATTGATTCAAGCATTACATTTATATCAAGTAACTGATTACTACCAGCAAAATCACTATTTTGAGGCAGGAAAAGCATACAGTGACATTCGCGTCTTTCTCTCATAGGTACACAAGGACAATTCCAATAGGCATTGGAAACTTCTAAAGCTTTGTCGTCATAATGACGACAAGGACACAAAGGAGCTCCATATGTATCTTTATGTTGTGCTAAACCTTCAATAACAACTGCTGTTACACCAGGATCTATACAGAAAAAAGTTCCTGTTCTTTTTGCATATGCCTCAGAAAATTTTAACATCGCATCAAAACTAGGAGGAATATTATTAGAATTAAGCATACATCATTAAAATTTACATTAAAAATAAAATATATAAAATTATAGTTTAGTTAATAGTATAAAACTTAAAAGCAAAAAACTTTTAAGACTTTCAACAAAATGTTAAGATAGCCATCAGACTATCTCAAAATTACATATAATGGTTCTATACTAATAACATTAAAATAGAATAAATTACTGAAAAACATGACATCATCATATTTACCTTCTATACTAACACCCCTTATAGGAATACTTTTTCCAGGGATAAGTATGGCATTATTATTTATATATATCGAACAAGATACTATTGCATAAAAAACAAAATAAACCATTTCATATACTAAAAGTATATATATGGTTTATAAACCTGCATAAATTAATAAAAATAATTGTTGATAAATTCTAAAGAGAAGATCCTATGCCTGAATAAGAACCATATATAAAAATTCCTAAAACAGCAATAGCAGCTATCCCACCAACAGTAGCAACTAACCACAAAGGTACTCTACCTGTATTTGACATGTTACCTAATTCTCCAATAATAAAACTATATAAAATTATAAATATAACTTATAAAAAATATCGATAAACAATAGAACACTTTCTAATTAAAAAAGTAACTAGAAAACAGTACAGCTAAAACAAAAATTAAAAGTAAACCCCAAAACAAAGATGTACGATTTAATTCTACAGGCTCTTTATTAGGATTAGGACCACTCATAATAATATACCTCCTATCTTTGAATAAATTGCATAGACGTAATAGCACCTAGAAAAAATACAGTAGGTATGGCTATACCATGTATAGCTAACCACCTGAAAGTAAAAATTGGGTACGAGATCGGTTGATTAGAACTTTTTTTAGTCACAAATATCTCCTAATTAAATACCTTTTGTTAAATCTTCAAGCTCTTGTTTAGCGCTAAAACGATCATTTACTAAAGGAACTTGTTGACGATCTTGAGTAAAATACTCATTAGGTCTTGGAGTACCAAAAACATCATAAGCTAAACCTGTACTAACAAATAACCATCCTGCAACAAATAAAGCTGGGATAGTGATACTATGTATAACCCAATAACGAATACTTGTAATAATATCAGAGAAAGGACGTTCTCCAGTTGATCCTCCTGACATAGTTAATACCTCCAAACTAAAAATATATCAATAAGACAAATATTAAATATATGATCAAGTCATATACATAATAATATTGTAATATATATAAGATTTATTTTATTACATAGTAAATATTCTTCTCAAATAAAATATCTTTTATACAGATGAAAATGCACTTAATAAACTATCAAACAGAAAATAAGATAAGAAAAAATTTAGCATAAAAACAGAAATTAAAGATGTAACAACAGAAGAAGTAGTAGATAAACCAACACCTCTAGATCCACCTGATGTTGTTATACCCCATGCACAGCTAATAATAGATATAAATAATCCAAAAATTAAGACTTTTAATAAAGACTTCATTAAATCAAATAAAATATCACTGTACCATAAATTTAAAAAAAAAAAATTAGGACTAATATTATATAGAAAGAAACAAATAAAAGAACTACTAATAAAACTAGTAAATAGAGAAAATAAGTTAAGTAAAGGAAACATTAAAATTAATGATAAGACACGTGGATAAATTAAGTAGCAGATAGGATTAATGCCTAAAATAAATAGAGAATCAATCTGCTCTGTGACAACCATTGTACCTATCTCAGAAGTAAACAAAGAACCAACTTTACAAATTATAATAATAGCAGTTAAAACAGGTGATAATTCTCTTATAAATGATATTGCTAAAACAGAACTAACTAAATGACCAGCATTCAAATAAAGAAACTCCTTAACAATTTGTAAACTCAAAACTAAACTTATAAAAAAAGAAGTTGTAATGTTGATAAAAAATACATCTAAACCAACAGACTGTAAATGCTTAAGAAAATTTTTGTAATCTAAAGATTTAAACATTGTGAGATTCAATAAATAACCTAAGATTCTAAAACACAATTTCATTCTTTTAAGAAATTTAGTCATAAATTATTAAAAAATAAAAAGTATTGATTTTTTCACATAAATAAACTATATTTACTTCGAGGTCAATCTTAATAGGGCGGTTAGCTCAGTGGTAGAGCGCCTGCCTTACAAGCAGGTGGTCACTGGTTCAAGTCCAGTACCGCCCAATTAAAATAAAACAATCTCTCAAAAAAGTAAGGGCTTATCGTCTAAGGGATTAGGACAGGGACCTTCTAAGTCTCTAATGTAGGTTCGAATCCTACTAAGCCTATAAAATTAGTAAACATTAAGATAAAATTTCATTTACAACCTGATCGACCTTTGTACCAGAATCGATAGTATCTAATGGGTCTTTTCTTAACCTATGACGTAGACATAAAGTTATAACCTGCTTGACATCGTTTATATCAACTTCTTTTTTATTTTGATATGCAGCAAAAGCTCTAGCTGCTCTATTAGTAACAATATCACCACGCAGACCATCTACATTAAGTACACCGCATATATGAGAAATTTTTACTTTAAGATCATAATCTATAACAATATCTTTCAGTAAATCTTGAGCATTAATAATTAATTCTTTTAAATTTTCTTGTTCTTTACTGAATTCTTGTATACAACCATAAGGGTCTTGATCAAACTTAGATCTCTGCTCTACAATCTGAACTCTTAAAGAAGCATCTCTAACTGTTCTAATTTCTGCATGCATTCCAAAACGATCAAGCAACTGAGGTCTTAACTCTCCTTCCTCTGGATTACCAGATCCAACCAAAACAAATCTAGAAGGATGTCGTATTGATATACCTTCTCGCTCAACAGTATTCCACCCAGATGCAGCAGCATCTAACAAAATATCCACTAAATGATCATCCAATAAATTAACTTCATCTACATAAAGAATTCCTCTATTAGCTTTTGCTAATAAACCTGGATCAAAACTTTTAATACCTTCATTTAAAGCTTTTTCAATATCAATAGTTCCACATAGCCGATCTTCAGTTGCACCAAGTGGCAAATCTACCATTGGTACTTTTATAGATTGAGTAGATAGATCTATATTATTTTCCAATTGAGTTTTTACGGAATCAGACATTAAATCATAATCAGAAATATGAGAATTAAAAAAATCATCACTTACTACTTCGATTTCAGGTAAAAGATCAGCTATAGCTCTAATTGTAGTAGATTTTCCAGTTCCACGATCACCCATGATCATAACACCACCAATTTTAGGATCAATAACATTCAATATTAAGGCAAGCTTCATTTCTTCTTGACCAACAATAGCAGTAAAAGGAAAAACAGGACGTGTTTGATTCTTTATTTTATCCACAATATTTTGTAATATGAATTATATTTAAATAACAGTAATATTATATTAAATCAAGACAAGATTAAAATACAATAAAAATAATTATTTTCAAAGATGCAAAACTTAAAACTGAATACTATAAGCAGCATCTATAAAACAAGATATAAAATAAAATAATTTTAAGAATATAGATCTGTACCTAATCTTATAGCTAAAATTGCAGAAACTAATGCAAATAATAAAGCAACAAAAATCTGGCTATCAGTAATCATAATAAAACTCCTAAAATATTAAAAAGAAATAAACAATAAAACTATCTAAATATTATACATGATATAAATCGAATTATAGAAAAAAATATGTGATATTAAACTAATTTAATATATATTAATTACTTCTACCTCATTATGTTTTGTTGTTAAATATCTAATAATATTTTCATTAAAACGCATAGACTTTTCTAAAAATGAGACTAAAAAACCGTTTGCTCGGTAATTCATTTGTATATATATACCATCATAATATTGTGCAATATTATAACTTAGATGACGTCTACCTCTATGCTGTACAACAATATCAACAGCACCCTGTTCTTTCAACAAAGCTTTATAATAATTAACTAAAGACAAATTTGAATTTTCAGTAACATCTGGTTTTAACACATAAATAGTTTCATAACTATTTAAAATATTCATAGAATAATCCTTATCATTAAAATAAAATATATTTATGGGGTATCAATCTGTATCTTAACAGCTTGGGAAATAACTGGTATATTAGCATATTTTCCCTGTAAAGACTTAAAAGAAGAATACATAATTGTAGATAATACAAACCAAAATAATGTATTACATAAAATCAAACCATAAAGACTCACTCTAAATTCTATAGGTAGTGCTCTAAAAGCAGAACCTAATAAAGAGTTAATCAAAAAAAGTAAAATTGCCTGTAAAACATTGAAACGAATAAAAGGACGATTAGGTATAGGACTCTTAGATCTGACAAATAAGTAATATAAAACAAAAAAAGTTATAAAAGCTAAAGCTGGATGAGTAACATAAAAGATTACTAAAGGCATAAAAGTTTTTTTATATACAGTCATTAAACTGAAAGGGTAATCAGGTAAAACTTGTTGGCCAAAATTTTGTAGCCCTTCCATAAGTGGCAGACCATAAGGAAAAATAGATGCAAATCTATCTATAAAAGTAACTCCATAAACATCACTCTCATAATTTCTTAAAAAGATTGAATATATTTGATAGCAACATAATATCAACAAGACAATAAATACTAGACTAATAATAAAATATAAAAAATAAGTAAACATTTTACTGAAATCGTTGAATAACTAAATAAAAAATTATAAAATTTGCACTTGATAACTAAAACTACAATAGTCTAACATCAAATTAGAAAAAAATTAAATAATAAATAAAATTTTACAAAAAGAATTTATGGCTAAATACAATAATACTAAGATTATAAATCCAGATAAATTAGAACAAAATTTTGAAATTGCAGACAAAACATTTAAGTCAAGGCTTATGCTAGGTACAGGAAGATACAGAAATCCAAAAGAAGCAATACGTAGTATAGAAATAAGTGAAGCATCAATAATTACAGTTGCAGTAAGGAGAATAAGAAACTTAAAAGAAATAGGTAAAAGTAGTTTAATTGATTTACTTAATTGGAAAAATTTATGGTTACTACCAAATACAGCTGGGTGTGAAACAGCAGATGAAGCAATAAGAATAGCTTCACTAGGAATAGAAATTAATAAACAGATAGGTCAACCAGATAATAAATTTATAAAACTAGAAGTTATATCTGATTCTAATTACTTATTACCAGATCCAATTGGAACACTTAAAGCGGCTGAATACTTAGTAAGTAAGAATTTTATTGTACTACCATATATTTATCCAGATCCAATGTTAGCTAAACAATTAGAAGATATTGGTTGCCATGCTATCATGCCTTTAGGATCACCAATTGGATCTGGGCAAGGTATGAGAAACTTAAATAATATTAAGATAATTCTTGAAAATGCTAAGGTCCCAGTAATAGTAGATGCAGGCATAGGAACAGCTAGCGAAGCAAATCAGGCAATGGAAATAGGAGCTACAGCTGTTTTACTAAATACAGCTGTAGCTAAATCAAACAATCCAACTATGATGGCTGAAGCTATGAAACTAGGAGTAATTTCTGGTCGACAATGCTATTTAGCAGGCATAATGGAAAAAAAAGAAAGTGGACAATCTAGCTCTCCAAACAAAGGAATACTAAAACTTATATAAAAAATAATAAATAATGATTATAATTATAGACAATTACGACAGCTTTACTCAAAATTTGGTTCAATACACAGGAGAATTAGGATATAAAATAATAGTGATTAGAAACGATGAACTAATCAAAAATCATATAGATCAAATACAGCCAACACATATAATCATTTCACCTGGACCCGGTAAACCAGAAAATTCTGGAATTTGCTTAGATATTATAAAAAGATACTCAAATAAAATACCTATACTGGGAATTTGCTTAGGACATCAAGCAATAGGAATAGTATATGGAGGCACAATAAAGAAACTACAAAAGCCCGTACACGGAAAAACTGATAATATCTTTAATAATCAAGAAGATATATTTAAAAATTTAGATTACTCATTCAAAGCAACTAGATATCATAGCTTAATAGTAGAAATGGAAACATGCCCTAGTGTTTTAAAAATAACAGCATGGACAAAGGAAGGTATTATTATGGGTTTTCAGCATAAATATCACAAACAATTAAGAGGAATACAATTTCATCCTGAAAGCTTATGGACAAAAGAAGGTAAAACAATCATAAGAAATTTTTTATTATCTTAAGACTAAAATTTGCTTGAATAACGTATTTAATTTTAAATCAGTATAAGAAAGATAAATTTGATCTATTATAAGGATATCTTGTTCAAAAAATAAAGTTGCTCTATTAGTAGATCCAACAAACTCCAACAAAGATGAAGAATCATATATCCAAATTTGAGAGTAAGATGAATAACTTAAAAAAGTTGTAATAATCATAACAAAGAATCCAAAATAGACTATTGATATACTTGGATCATATTTAATCTGTAAACCTGTACTAGAAATAATATTTTCTATACAACAAGAAGTAGAATTAATATAAAAGTTTTGACCTATTAAAACTTCTTGTAAAATTATGCCATTATCACTACATATCAATACTTTACTATCTAGACGATTTAAAACAAAGAGAAGTTTTTTATTTTCAGACAATTTTAAACTAGAAACCCAAAAAACTTGACCACCATCTGTTTTCTTAATAAGATTTTGTTGAAAAAAGTAATCTTTATTTACAGATAATCTTAAAGAATTAAGCTCCCAATCTGTTTGATAAAAAGTAATACCATGGAAATTCAAAGGTTTATTAACATAAATTAAAGTAGAAACTGATGAATTTTGATTATTTAAATACAATGACAATTTAGAAAAAAATTGTTGAACAGAACCACTATTATAATACCTAATATAAAAATCATCTACATGACCAAATAGCTTAGATTCTAAATTACTATAAAACCCAGAATAAACCAAATTTTTTAAATGAAAAATTTCACCTACAGGTGTAATTTCTTGTAAAACAAAGCTATAAAAAAAACCATAAATAGAACCAATTAAAATTGCAACAATACTAAAGTGTACAAAAATTGGTGCAACCCTACCATATAAACCTTTATATGAATAAATTGAACTATTTCTACAAAAAACAAAAAAATCTGAATGCACCAAAGAATAGATAAAATTAATTAATGAATAATTAGAACTACTATACCTATTTATATCAAATGTACTAGAATCTGATATTTTTTTGGAATAAACAAATTTCCAACGCCTAGCATTTTTTAAACTAGGCATTTGAGTAGTAAAAGTACATGACATTAATGTCATTCCTAAAGTAAATAGAAGCAATGTAAACCACCAAGTACGGAAAACATGATCAAAACCTAGAAATAAAATTAAAGAACTATAATTTAAATAATTTATTGCATAATATAAATTATCTTGCTCCTGCTCTAAAATAGAACCTAGGATACAAGCAATAATAATTAAAAACAATATTAGTAAAGATAAATTCAAATTAGCCAGTCGCTTGAAAAACCTCCAAAACAAATTTTTGAGATTTAAATTATTCATAAAAATATTAAAAAAATAAATTAATATAAGAGACTATAGAAATAACATATGTAAATTCATAGTAATAATCAAGACGTAGTTGATTTTAAAAAAGATAATAAAGATATTATAAACAAAAACGAACCAGCAAAACGATTAAAGAGATACCAGAAACTTGAAAAAACTTGAAAATTTAGGGAATATAATCTAAAACTAAAAATAAGAAGTAAAGGCAAAATTAAACCTATCGAATAAGCTAAGAAATAGAAGAATAAATAGAAACTAATATTAATATTTTTAACTAAAAAATTAATGATAAATAAAATAGAACTATTACAAGGGAGAGAACTAAAACCAATAATTAGACCAGTAAAGTAACACTGTAAAACAATGTTTTTGTTATAAAACACATCAAAAAATGAATTAGCAATAAAATATATTTTTGATAAATCAATTATATCCATAAGATCTAATGATAATAAAATAATAAAAAAATTAGATATAATAGGTAGACTACCAAAAAAACTATATGAATTAAGAGTATTGAATGATATAACAAGTGATAAAAAACTTGTTAACAAACCACAAATAAATGATGTAATATCAAGTAAAGAATTACGTCGGACAGAAATATAGGATAAACTTAGAGGTAATATAGATAAAAAACATGGGGTGAAAACAGTAAAAAAACCAAGACAAATAAAAACTATAAATAATACAAACACATTAGAACTACTAGAAAGTAACATAAATTTAGCAAAATAATATTGCGAGTAGTATAAAAGTGTTTCATACTTACCAGAAAAGTTATTAATAGAAATGAACATATGAAACCAATTGTGATACTAATTAAAATACATAATGAATGAGAATTATAATTATAACTCCCCAGGAAGGACTTGAACCTACGACCAATCGGTTAACAGCCGATCGCTCTACCACTGAGCTACTGAGGAATTTGCATAAAAGAATAGTATCACTGAAACAAAAAAAAAACAATATAAATATTGTGAAGTTAAAGATTGTTTTTTAAAATAAAACATGATATAGTTCACTAGTAACTAAACAATGGTCTTAAGAAAAACGAAAATTGCGGACGTGGTGGAATTGGCAGACACGCTAGATTTAGGTTCTAGTGAGATTATCTCGTGAGAGTTCAAGTCTCTCCGTCCGCATAAATAAAAATTAGAATTTCTGTAAAGTCAAGCTAATAGAACCATTAGCAGTCAACCTCTCATTTACACAATTAAAACCTTGAATATTCCCCTGCTGTACAACTATATTATAAGCATACTGCTGAAGTAAACGCTCAGTAAAATAGTTGAAATCGATATCTAAATTCCATAATCCCAAGTCTACTATTAATACATACTGATCATGGCTCCACTGAAAACTACAAGATGGTAATTCAATATGGCATGGATCTAAATCATAAACAAACAAAGTTTCATTAGTGTCGCTAGTAGTAGTATTTATAGAGACTTTATAAAAAAAACCTAAATCCTGTATTGTTTTCTTCAATAATTCTAAGTTAGTAATACTTGTCTTGATTTTGCTGAAATGTGACATAGTTTATTTATGGTAATTAATAATTTTAAAACATACCATTATTATATTAAAAAAAAATTAAAAAAGTTATTAGTAAACTATTTCTTAATAAAAGACAACTTAGTGAACTATGCTTTTTTTTCAAAAAAGCTTTACATATTAAAGTCAATATTGTAATAATATATTTAACAGGTGACAAAAAGCCTGGGAAGTATCTAAAGAAAATAAATAATAAGAAGAATAAATATGACTGCTACTTTAGAAAGACGCGAAAGCGCAAGCCTGTGGGAACGTTTTTGTACTTGGATTACTAGCACTGAAAACCGCCTATACATTGGTTGGTTCGGTGTTGTAATGATTCCAACACTATTAACTGCTACATCTGTATTCATCATTGCATTCGTTGCTGCACCTCCTGTAGATATTGATGGTATCCGTGAACCAGTAGCTGGTTCTTTATTATACGGAAACAATATTATATCTGGCGCTGTAATTCCAAGCTCTGCTGCAATTGGTATCCATTTCTATCCTATCTGGGAAGCTGCTTCTCTAGATGAGTGGCTATACAATGGTGGACCTTACCAACTAATTGTACTTCATTTCTTACTAGGTGTATTATGCTACATCGGTCGTGAATGGGAATTAAGCTACCGCTTAGGTATGCGTCCTTGGATTTCTGTTGCTTTTACAGCACCTGTAGCTGCAGCAGCAGCTGTTTTCCTTGTTTACCCAATTGGTCAAGGAAGCTTCTCTGATGGTATGCCCCTTGGTATCTCTGGTACATTTAACTTTATGCTTGTATTCCAAGCTGAGCACAATATTCTAATGCACCCTTTCCACCAATTAGGTGTTGCTGGTGTTTTTGGAGGATCTTTATTCAGTGCTATGCACGGATCTCTTGTAACTTCAAGTTTAATTCGTGAAACAACTGAAAATGAATCAGCAAACAATGGATATAAGTTTGGTCAAGAAGAAGAAACTTACAACATCGTTGCAGCTCATGGCTACTTCGGTCGTTTAATATTCCAATATGCAAGTTTTAATAACTCACGTGCATTACACTTCTTCTTAGGTCTATGGCCAGTATTAGGTATCTGGTTTACAGCTATGTCTGTAAGTACTATGGCTTTCAACCTAAACGGATTCAATTTCAACCAATCAGTTGTTGATAGCCAAGGACGTGTAATTAACACTTGGGCAGATATCTTAAATAGAGCAAACTTAGGTATGGAAGTAATGCATGAACGTAATGCTCATAACTTCCCACTAGATTTAGCTTCTCAAGAATCTTTACCCCTTGCTTTAGTTGCACCTTCTATTAACGGATAATTATTATCTACGATAAATAAAAAAACAACATAAACTATAGCTACTTTTATAGAGCTATAGTTTTTTTATATTGATACAACAAATTTCTCACAAAAATCACTTACTAATTCTAAATATATCTATTTTTTGATACTTTGCATATCGAGTATATAAAACTAAAGGAACAATATGATTTGCTTTAGGATAGAAAAAGCGTAAAACATATAGTGAATTAGAAAAATAAAAGTATTTACTAACAAAAGAATAGGAAAAAACAGGAAACTTATTTTTCAATGGCCTACCTTTATTAAAATACTTATTAAAAAACAAATACTTAATACTTTTATTAACAGAGGATTGGGTATTAAAATAATAACTTGATATACCAATAAGAAACCTAGAATAAAAATTACTTATAGAAGATTGCTTAAAATACTTAAAGTTTTTTAAAGAAGACAGCTGAAATACTTCCCTTAGACTTTGACTCTTACGCCTACGTGTTAATTCTAATAAACCCAACTCAGACAATTGCACTATTTTAGGTACACAATCATCACTAGATAGTAACCTACTAAAATGCTCCATTAACTTTAATTTATCTCTTTGTGAAAACATATCAATAAAATCTATAATGATAACTCCATTAATATTACGTACACGTAACTGGTAAGAGATTTCTATTGCTGCATATAAATTAATTCTTAAAATAGTATCCTTTGAACTGTTAAGCTTATTAAAAGAACCAGAATTCACATCAATTACTGTCAAAGCTTCATAACTTTGTATAAATAGATATCCACCATGCCAAAGACTAACCTTTGATTTTAAAGCATTTTTAATTGAACTCCTAATATGAAACTTATCTAAAATACAAAAATTCTTATCATACAAATAAATTTTAGTTTTAGTACTAGGAGAAATATAAGACCACTTCTTGAAATAATAATATACTAAATTCAAACAATACCTGGAATCAACAACAATTTTACTTATACTTTTATCATAGATATCTCTTATTACTTTTTTTACTAAATCTTCATCCTTATATAAAATAGAAGGCGCATTTATTGAAATAAATTTTTTTTGTAAAAAACACCATTGTTTTAATAATAAAACTAAATCATATAATATTAAAGACTCAGATACTCCAGATGCAGATGACTTAATTAATAAACCGATCAATTTAGGTTTAATAAGAATTGCTAAAGAATACAAATATAAACGCTCATTAGAATCATAAATAAGATTTGAAATAAAAACCACATTACAAAAAGGCATTAAAACTACATACTTACCATGTAAATGAATATTAGCTGTTAGTCGAGGTCCTTTATTGGAATTAGGTTCTTTTATGATCTGTACTAATAAGAGCTGATTTATAGAGAGGATATCACTTATCCGAAAAGACTGAGTATCTCTTCTTAAGTTCTTAATATCACTCATGTGTATAAAACCACTTCGACGATTTTGACCTAAATTAACAAAAGCAGCATTAATACTAGAGAAAATTTTATGTACTTTACCAATATATATATCATTTAACTGATAAATTTTATTGATTAAAATAATCTGTTGCACTTTTGTGCCTTGTACAATAACTGCAATATTATTAAAATAAGAAATTATAATTTTTTTTACCATCCATATTAATAATAAAAATAGATTTTAAAAAATCTATTTATAAACTAAAGTATTGTAAATAATATTAAATTTATTAAAATTCGGATACCCAAATTTAATAAAGAAACACTTAAAATGGTATAACATTAACAAAATATTTCTTACGAGAACCAAGCTGAAAATGTACTTTACCATCAATAAGAGAATAAAATGTATAATCTTTACCCTGACCAACATTAATACCTAGCTTAAACTTATTTCCTCTTTGACGAAGAATTATATTACCAGGTTTAACAATTTGACCACCATATTTTTTAACACCTAATCTTTTAGAATTAGAATCACGACCATTTTTAGTACTACCACTACCTTTTTTATGTGCCATTAGTAATTATTATTATATTTTGTTTTTTAATATCATAATAGTAAAACAATGATTTTATGATACAATATCTTCAATAAAAACTCTTGTTAATTTTTGCCTATGTCCTTTTTTAGAACGATTATTTTTTTTAGGCTTAAATTTAAATACTGTAATTTTTTCACCATTCAAATGCTTAAGTATAGTTCCTTTAATAGAAACTTTATCTAAACATGGTGTACCAACATTATAATTACTATCTTTGTTGAGAAATAAAACTCTATTAAAATGAATAATATCTCCTGGATTAGCAGCAATATAATTTAAATCATAAAATTTGCCTGGTTCAATAATAATTTGATTACTGCCGACATCAACTATTGCATAATTCATATGTAAAATTTTAGTTGTTTATATTTTTTAAGAATATATAGTAAATAATTAAGACTCGAAATATTATAGAAAAATTAAAAAAATAATGTAGCATTATTTTTGTTTAAAACATTAAATAACCTTTTTCTATAAAAAGACGAAAAAACACAAGATATCTGAAAACCTAAGTAATTAGAAGAAGTAAAATCACAACCATTGAGAACATATCCATCAGGTGTCATAAAAGTACAACCTTTTTTAAGTCTACCATATATAGGTCCAGGTAATAAATTATTAGCTTTGGCTTTTTCTAAAGAGAAAGTACCATATTGTTCAGACTGGACAACTAAAAACTCATAATAACCAGAAAGCTTTAAAGCATAAATACGATAGCCATATTGATTAACAATAAGACCAGTTCTTAAAACATGTATATATAAAACATAACTAAAGTTAGTACGAGAATATTTTTTACCAAGGTCCAAATAATACTTAATTTCAATTGGAGCATATATATGCAAAGATTTAATTCTTCCTACTAAGTTTAAAGTAGAAAGTAAACCCAATAAACCTGATAAACTATTAATATGTAAGTCAGGAATAATAATTTTAGATAAATTATTAATCTTTAAATCTTGATTCAAAAAATTAAATTGAGAACCTTCAGTACAATTAAATAACCAAGTATCTTTAGCAATAGGTAATTTAATTAAAAAACTTACATTTTTTTTTCTAAAACCATAAGAGTGAAAATCTAAATAACGTAAAATCATAAAATTAAATTTACTTTTATTTACAACATAATAATAACTTTAATGATACAAAATAAATCCATTTATTTATAATCATCTAATGATTTAGAATAAATAAAACTAGTAGATTTGCCAGTCATTAATGACTTTGCTAAAGATAAAGCTTTATTAGAAGCAAATAAAGCTTTATTCATCCATATTGATTTTCGAGATTTAGACTTAGATTTAGATGTTCTTTTTTTAGGGACAGCCATATATTAATATAAAAAAATAATAATAAAATTGAAAAGAAGAAAATTTTTTAGAAAAACTTTCTGTCCTTAATAATAATAATTTATACAAATATTATACTACATACTACGAAATTGCTGAATTGCAACCCTACCGATATTATATATAGCCCATGAACCAGCAGCTATTAAAGGCGTAAATACAATTAATAATCTAATATCCATATAATAAAATTCCTTAAATTTTAAGTAAATTAATTCAGTATAAAAACATATCTGTATATATTATAAATACTATACTTAAATCATAATCAATATATTAAAAAAATAAATATTGTATTATAGATCAAAACGTTATTAAAAATAATAAATTTTACAAATACATAAAATTAAATGAGAGATTTACCATTTACTTTAGATCAACTAAGAATTTTAAAAGCTATAATAAAAGAAGGAAGCTTTAAAAAAGCTGCTGACAGTTTATACGTATCACAACCGGCAATTAGCTTACAAATTCAAAACCTAGAAAAACAATTGAACATACCTTTATTTGAAAGAACAAGCAAAAAGGCAACTTTAACGGAAGCAGGCAATATGTTATTAAGATATGGTGGTAGAATTTTAGCATTATGCGAAGAAACCTGTAGAGCATTAGAGGATATACAAAATCTTCAAGGAGGTTCATTAGTTATTGGAGCTAGTCAAACTACTGGAACATACTTAATGCCAAGATTAATAGGACTATTTAGACAAAGATACCCACAAGTAAATGTACAGCTCCAAGTACACTCTACACGATTAATTTCATGGAGTGTAGCCAATGGTCAAGTAGACTTAGCAGTTATAGGTGGAGAAGTTCCTAATGAATTAAAAGAAATTCTACAGATAACCTCATACGCAGAAGATGAATTAGCACTTATACTACCAACATCACATACTTTTTCAAAAGTACCAAATATACAAAAAGAAGATTTATATCGATTAAGATTCATAGCTTTAGATACACAATCAACTATTAGAAAAGTAATTGATAAAATTTTATACCAACACGATATTGATAGCAGTAGATTTAAAATAGAGATGGAACTAAACTCAGTAGAAGCAATTAAAAATGCTGTTCAATCAGGTCTAGGAGCAGCATTTGTTTCTGTATCAGCAATAGCAAAAGAACTAGAACTTGGAATAGTACATTGGGCTAAAATAAAAAATGTCACAATCAAAAGAATGCTATCTATTATAGTACATCCCAATAGATACAAGTCTAAAGCTGCTGAAACATTTAGCAGAGAAATTTTAACACTTTTTGTAACGCAACAAAAAAACTAAAATTTTATGTAAAATATACTTCAGCTAGTTGCTTTCAGGAATGAAAACTGATTTAGACTGAAAACTACCAACATTAACAAAAACTATTCGTAACTTTAACCATTGTATGAATTTTTTATCCAAAGAAACTATAGCAGCAACAGACTTATTAAGATTATTATGAGTCATGTCTAAAGAATTGCCTAAACTATCAGAAAAGCTTGGATTTAAGATGAACCAGAAATCAATTTCCTTATTAAAACTTTTATAGTAATTAATTCTTTCACGCAATATTTCTTCTATTGGTTCTTGGTCAAGAAAAAAACTTTGAGTAGCGACTGCAAAATGATAATTATACATTTATTTATAATAAAATTATTACACTTGAATACTTAGTAAAATCTATAACTAATTGTAATATAAAATAATAAGATCAAGAAATAATTATAAAATTCATTAGACCGAAAAGTAATCAAATAACAATTTATTTTAGACAATATATGGTAAAGTACTGGCCAACAAAACAGAGCATTTATTTGAATAATAGTATAGTAGACTTATTTATAGAAACAGAAAAAAAGTTTATTCTAGTAAAATACAATAAAAGTAATCAGTATTTATACTTAGATATGTTGAGCACAATAAGTCGTAATAAATTATTTAAATATATTATTAATGATTTTAAAAAATTAATACTTGACCTAATAGAGCTTGACCTAAATGTTAAGAAAGTTATAAGTATAAGCAATAAAATTAGAAATATTTTTATTGGGAAAGTATCACAAAGATTTTTATATCAATTAAAATATAAAAAAATAGAATGGGAGAACAAAAAAGAATATGAGCATAGCTGTAATGACCTATTGCAATACTTACTAATCTATCTAATTTTTGGATCTTCATCAATACATCAAAATACTTTTACATTTCCAGCAATATATACACCTTATAATCACGTAAAGATATTATTAGAAAACTTTATTATCCAAATAGCTAATAATATTATTAAAGAAATTATCTATAACCTAAATTACTCGTCGAATATCAATATATTTTTAAAAAATCAGAACATATGCAATAAATTATACTCATCCAATAGATCAATTATATTATTTTTGAATAATATAAAATGGCAAAACTTTTTACAATCTTATATATACGATGTTAAGTGCTTTTATAGTGAACGTCAACAAATTTGGTTACTTAGCTCACAAGGAATGATAACAAAATACATTCACATATCCAACCTAGAAGAAATAAAAAAAATGAACCAGCTAAAGACTGTATTCCTTTTTTGGCTAGAAACAAAAGACCTAATTATTCCAAAAATAGAAAAATTATTGGTTCAAATAGCTAAATATTTTCTATATTCATCATTAAATTTACTAAGTAATCTTTTTTTAATAATAATTAAAATTTTAGTTTTTTACTTAAGTAAATAAATTAAAAGATTAAAAAATATATAATTATGCATAAGATAAAAATAAAACATTAAAATGAATTCTATCAAATAATTTATGGAAAGAACATATAACAAAATAGAAAAGATTGAAGAAGAAGTAAAAATCATATTTTCCAACAATGATAAAATAATATCTTCAAAGACAGAAGAAAAAATTAATGAAATAATAGATAAAGAAATTGGTAAAAAAATACTGGTTTCTACTATTATAAAAAAATATAAAAACTTAAATCAAAAAAGTAGCATCATAGATGGATTAATTTACCAAAAAGTAATTGAAACAAAAGAAAGTGAATTTACCAATGAACTAATTTTAAATTTACCTAAAGGTATAATATATTTGGAAGAATCTATGAGTATCAACTACCAACCTTTACAAGATTTATTAATCAAAAAAAGTTTTCAAGAAGCAGATAAATTAACACAACAGTACTTGTGTATATTAGTAGAACAAAAAACTATGCAAACAAAAAAATGGTTATATTTTACAGATATACAATTTATACCAAAATATGAACTTTTTAAGATAGATCTTCTATGGAGGACATATTCAAAAGGTAAATTTGGTTTTTCTATACAAAAAAACATTTGGATAAAATATAATAAAGAATGGGATAAATTGTGGGAAAAGATTGAATGGCTAGAAGTTACAACAGGAGCAATGAAAAGATATCCAAAAGAATTTAACTGGACAGCAGAAGCACCAAAAGGGCATCTACCTCTATTTAATCAGCTTAGAGGTACACAAACTTTATGTTATTTATTTAAAAAAATAGATTGGTAAAATTTCACAACAAATATTAAGTTTTAATACTCATAAAACTTATTAACTCAATAAAAACATTAAATAAATAGTGGGCATCATGTGGACCAGGACTCGATTCTGGATGATATTGAACAGAAAAAAGAGGAACTTTACTATGCAAAGTAGCAGCAACAGTTTCATCATTTAAATTAAAATATTTTACAATTAAAGACTTTAAAAAACTATTACTGACTTGGGATTCAGAACTGACTGCAAAACCATGATTTTGACTAGTCAGTTCTGAATAATTACTAAATCCAGAGGGATGATTCAAACCTCTGTGGCCAAATTTTAATTTAAAAGTCTTTAAACCACAAGCTATATTAAGTATCTGATGTCCCATACAAATACCAAAAATTGGTATACAAGCAGTATGTATCAATTTTTTAACAGTATTAATAGCATAATGCGCTAACATAGGGTTACCTGGACCATTAGATAATAAAATACCATCAGGCTTACAATTCAAAATTAGATTATAGTCAGATGTTGCAGGCAATACATGCACATGGCAACCTAATGATAGTAAATACCTAAGAATATTAAATTTAAGACCAAAATCTAAGACAACAATATTATAGTTTTTAACTTTACTTAAATTTTCCACAGGATTAATATACAAAGATCTCATAAAATAAGGTGCAATTGTATTAAAAATAGAACTTTGGTATTTACAACGCACAGTAATTTTTCTAATTAAATCTAATTCATTAAGATTTTTAAAATCTACTTTCAAACCTTTATTGAAAAGATTAAAGCTACATAAATAAGAACTCATAACTCCTGATACTCTCAATTTTTTTGTTAAAGAACGGGTATCTATACCAAAAACATGAGGTATTTGTTTTTTCAAAATATAATCTTTTAGAGAAACTGTAGACCTCCAATTACTAGAAACAGAAGATATATTTTTCGATATTAAAGCTTTTACATGAATAAAATTAGATTCATTATCTTGATGGTTTAAACCAGTATTCCCTATTTCAGGATAAGTAAAAACAACCATTTGACCTGTATAACTTGGATCAGATAAAATTTCTTGATAGCCCGTCATACCCGTATTAAACACTATCTCACCACTATAAGTAGATAACTCAAAAAAAGACCAACCTTTATAAAAAGTACCATCTTGCAAACATAAAATCGATTGATATAAACTATTTGACATAAAAATTATGAAAAGTTTTTTAGTAAAAAAATATATTGATAAAGAAAACGAGTAAAATTGATTTACTCTAACTTTACTCGTATAGAATAGAAAAATTACTTACCAACCATCAGTTTTTGCTTGATTAAAAACATAATTGGCAACATTTGATATTTCTTCTTCAGATAAACGACCCGAAAAAACTGGCATACCATTTGCACCATTAGTAACTTGCTTAATAATAGCATCTACACTATCTTTACTATTGTCTTTTAAATCACCAAAACTTAAAGTTTTAGCAGGATTAACTAAATTATTCCCACCAGCATGACAACTAACACAATTTTGAGAAAAGACTTGTTCACCGGCATCTAAATCTACAGAAAATTCTTCCGAGAAAACTGTACTAGTGAAAATAGACAATACAACGAAAAAACTTAAAAACAAAGAAAATAAAAATTTCATTACTAAAATCCTGTTAATGTTAATAAATAAATAAGTTTCTCTTGAAACTTCATTACAATTGAATTATATCTTTTTTTTAATATATATTCTTAGATTTAATAAAAAAACTAATAGTAAATTTTACCTCCTCCCCATTTTTCTTGAACTACCCTTGGCTGTAATAATATGTAACCAGCCATAGACAATAAATCTTCATCGGTAAGATTTCTCATCTTAGGGAATATTTCTGCACTTTTAATACTAGGATGTAATTCTGCTATAGAATTTTGACCATCATAACTTGTTGGATCTTTCATGTAGTCAATTAAATTAGTAATATTATCGCGAGCAGGAGTAGCTAAACTTAAAGATTCTAATTCCAAACCAATATTAGGATTAGTTTTTGTAATACCTCCATTATGACATTGTGCACAAGAATTATTAAACAAACGTTTACCTCTTTTTACCTGCTCAGGTGTTAGAGTAATAGTTTTACTAGAACTATCAAAGGTAACAGTCCTAGTTGCTTCATCTAATTCTACTGCATAAACTAATGAAACTGAAAAACTCAATAAAAAAAATAGATTTATCAATAATACTAAAACAGTGTTTTTTTTAATCATATTGCACTCACTTAATACAAAAAAATAAAAGTAATCAAATCTATAAAAATTCAACAATGTGAAAATTTAATTTATAACTTTAAATAGATAAATGAAAAATATTTCAATACTACTATTATATATATATTACAATATAGAAAAAAAATATGCCTTAAAATTAATAAATAGAATCAAAATATAACAAAAGCAATTTATGTAATTGATCACGCAATTGATTTCTATGAACTATAATATCAATAAATCCATGTTCAAATAAATACTCAGAAGTCTGAAAATTATCTGGCAACTGCTCTTTAATTGTTTGCTCTATAACTCTTCTACCAGCAAAAGCTATAACTGCTCCAGGCTCAGCCAAAATAATATCACCTAGCATAGCAAAACTAGCTGTGACACCCCCAGTAGTAGGTGAAGTTAAAATTGTGAAGTAAGGCAAACTCAATTTATTATGTTTGTATAAGGCAGAAGAAACTTTAGCCATTTGCATCAGACTTAACATACCTTCCTGCATTCTAGCACCACCAGAAGCACATAAGATAATTAAAGGTAATCTAGCAGAGGTTGCTTTTTCTATTAATCTTGTAAGTTTTTCTCCTACAACGGATCCCATACTGCCTCCCATAAACCTAAAATCCATAATACCACATGCTACTTGCATACCATATATAGATGCTAGACCGGTTTGTACAGCATCTGATAAACCAGTTTTAACCTTAGTATCTAATAACCTTTCACTATATAATTTACGATCAGCAAAACCTAAGGGATCAGTAGAAGAAAGATTCTCATCAAATGAATGCCAACTATGATTATCGAATAAATAATCTATTCTTTCATTACTTGACGCTTGAAAATGATGATTACATTTAGGACAAACCTTATGATTTGACTCTAAAACCTTGTGATACATTAAAAAGCCACATTTATTACACTTAATCCATAAATTTTTTCTTACAACAGAATCAGTATTCTTTATATTAATATCACTCAGCAAATTTCTTTTATTAGCTAGCCACTTTGATAAAGACATAATAAGATTGAAGAATTAAATTAAAATTAATATTTATGAATTCAAGAATAAAATATATACAATTTTTTCTTGAATTCCATAGACTATTTAGAAAATGAAAGATTACGACTAATCACGTAAAGTTTTATCTTTTTGACTTACAAAAAGTAAAGCTAAACTAATAGGCAATACTACAATTACAGCTCCTAGCAATAAACTATTTAGAAAACTAGACAAAGATGAAGTCATTAAATTACCCTTTTGAAAATAAAATATTATAAATTTGTAGCTATAGATATATTTTAATAGATATATTTATAATTTTTGATAAAAAAATAATAAACTACCATCTTAATATAATAGTACCCCAAGTTAAACCAGCACCAAAACCAGCAATAACAATAATATCATTACGAGATATTTGATTTAACTCAACTACTTCATTCAAGGCTAAAGGTATAGAGGCAGCAGATGTATTACCATATTTACTTAAATTAGAAATTACTTTGTTACTACTAATTGAAAGCTTTTCTGCTACTGCCATAATTATACGTTCATTAGCTTGGTGCAAAAGCAACCAATCGACATCTTCCGTAGACATATTTAGTTTATCCAGACAACTCATTATACTCAAAGGAACCTGGGAAACAGCAAATTTATATACCTCTTTTCCATTCATAGATACATATTGAAAAGATCCCTGATATAAATTTAAAATGGGGTGAGGATCAAGCTGCTCTTTGTAAGCAATAGAAAGATGATCAGCGTAATTTCCATCTGTACTTAAATGAAAATTTAATATGGAATTAAGGTTTGAACTACATGACTGAATAATAACGGCACCTGCAGCATCTCCAAATAAGATACATGTGCTACGATCAGACCAATCAACCCACTTAGATAAAACATCAGCACCAATTACTAGTACATTTTCGTATGTACCGTTAGAAATAAATTGAAAAGCTGTTACAACACCAATTACAAAACCAGAACAAGCAGCTGTTATATCAAAAGCCAAAGCATTGACAGCACCTATTTCGTACTGTATTTTGCTAGCACTACCGAATAAATCATTAGGACTCGAGGTAGCAAGAATAATTAAATCTATACTAGAAGGATCCATGGAAATATTATTTATAGCTTGAAGAGAAGCTCGTGTAGCAAGATCAGTAACAGATTGACCATACTTTGTCAACAGTCTTCTTTCTTTAATTCCTGTTCGAGTAAAAATCCACTCATCAGATGTATCGACAATGGAACTCATCTGTTCATTGCTAACTTTAACAGAAGGAGTAGCAGAGCCTGTAGAAATTATTTTTGCCCCTTGAACCATACACGATTTCATATAAATTTAATAATAGACTTAGATTTTAATATTCACAATCAATATTCTTATGTAACTGTATGTTAAATGAAATTTTATGTATAAGATAAAACAAGAAACCCGAAATAATATCTAAATAGAATAAGCTAATTGCTGCTACTTTTCAGTCCTGACAAAATTCACATACTATTTACATAAGATTTCGAGCTTAGTAAAATTATAACACTAGATCATATTGCTAAGCAACAATTAAATAAATTAATTAGACATACCTTGTATGATGAAATCAAAATAAGGCGTCACAACATTAACTTGATCATTAGATAAAAACTCTAAAGATGCTTTTTTCAAACAATCTATAGCATCTATCATTCCCAAAATAGGAACACCTAATGAATTATACATTTCTTTAACACCTACTACACCAACTTGCTCAATAGATTCTTTTTCTCCAGATAAAATGCCGTAAGTGACTAATCTTAGGTACCAACCATAATCACGCAAACAAAGTGATCTTTTACGAACACCTTCAGCGTTACCTCCTGGGGCAATATATTCTGGGTGTATTTGAAAGATCGCTTTACTAGCTAGCTTAATAATTTCTTGCTGCTTATCTCTTAAAATAGAAACAATAACAACACGTTCATTTAAACTGCTAAAATAAGACTGCAACGTATTTAACTCACCAATATTAGGATATCTTAATTCGTTATCTGCATCAGTAATAATCTTAGTTACTATACTCATATTAATATAATTTTTAATGTTTAAAATTCAAAATATATATTAACAAAAATATAAAAAAATGCACTAATAAAACAAACCAATAGTTTACAGTTAATAATAAAAGATTAAATTAAAAATTAACTAAAATGAGAAAGACAAAATATCAGGAAAAAAACGGTTTACTTCTATTAACAGGCCAGCAGTAAAAGTAATCCAAATTGTACATATAACTGGTGCAGTAGATAGATATTTCATAAAATTATTGTCCATAGTTACGTCCTTAAAAAATAAAAAATATACGTATAACTTAAAAACTAACGAGGAGACACAGTAATGTCATCATCAGAAGCTAGCAATTTACCGCTATTAAATTCTTGCAATGCTGCTAGAGGCCAAGTGAAACCAGAAAGAGAAAACTTCAAGGCCAAAGGAACATCAATAATTATTTCTTTTTCTACAGGCTTATTTGATTTTGCAACGGACTGTAAATAACCTCTACCAACCCATCCAATCCAACCTGTAATATATATAAATAGTAAACCTGGAAACATAAAATCTCCTGCATGGTTCCATCTACCGTCAGCTATTAAATGTGGTAAACCTTCACTACCACACAAAATACCGGCTTTACTATAACTCTCAAATCTATTTTGTGTTTGCTTAATTTGACTACTAATAGCAAGAGCAGGAGGTGTACCAGGTTCATATTTAGATAACCTAGCTTCTAATCTTTTTACAGAATTCTTAAGTCTCTTATTAAAAGGTACAGAATCTTTACAGGGTACTAAACCAGCAACATCTGCATAAGATGGATTACAATCAAATAATAAATAACACGTCAATAAAAAAGCAATTAATTTTTTTTTCATCATCAGTCCCTGAAAATAAAGTAAATATGTTTTATAACAAAAATTTACATTTTATAAAAAATAAAAAATACACTATACTATGAAATCATAATATATAAAAATAAGATGTGTACAAAAAGTAACATTTTTTGAACATAATCTTTTGAAATATTAAATATCTATTACATAAAAGTAATGACGTTTTGGAAATTTTTCTTTAAAGATAAAAAAAGTTCTCAACTAAATAAAATAGATCATATATCTATACAAAGAATAGGAAAAGAGAACTTGTATTTAAGTACATGTAAACAAGTTAACTTAGAAGAACTAGAGCAACTTTGTGACTCAGTAGGGTGGGTACGCAGACCTTTAAGAAAAGTTAAATTTGCACTAGAGAATAGCTTCTTAATTGTTTCTATCTTCAATATAAAAGAAAATAATAAACGATTAGTTGGTTTTGCAAGAGTAACATCAGATGGGTCATTTAATGCTACCGTATGGGATGTAGTCATTCACCCTGACTTTCAAGGAAAAGGCTTGGGGAAATTACTAATGAATGAAATAATACAAGAGCTTAGAAAATACGATATAAGTACAATCACATTGTTTGCAGATCCTGAAGTTGTAAAATTTTATAAACAAATAGGTTTTATGGTTGATCCAGATGAAGTAAAAGGAATGTTTTGGTATCCAACATAATCTAAAAAATGACTTTATAAATTGAACTAAAAAACTAGACAAATATAATTTTCTTATATATAATTCCTGTGTTATATAGTAACGGGATATAGCGCAGCTTGGTAGCGCGCCTGCTTTGGGAGCAGGATGCCGCAGGTTCAAATCCTGCTATCCCGATAAATTAATTAAATTAAACCAAAAATCATTTTTCCAATGTGAAAAGGAATATACATTTAGGAAATAAAATTAGAATAAAAAGAGAAATATAAGCAAAATTACTCAACAAAAAATACAATAAAATCAACAAGATAAAAACTGTATTAACACTTCATAGTAAAAATATTTGTGAAAAATAATGCCTATCATAAATAAAATTATTATATGCCAGAACAAATAGAACTAAAAAGATTAAATACACATAATAAAATTAAAAGACTAAGATGTTTTATCATAACCTAATGTAGAATAAAAATTTGCCAAAGCCGAGTTCATTTGCATATCATCAGAACTAATACTCGAAGACTTTAGGTAATAGTACTCAGAAATATGCCAATAACAAAGTTTACTATAAATAAAACCAAGTGAAAGATATATAACTTTTTTATCAAGAAAATTATTATTAATCTTCAAATAAAGTTCAGATATAGCGATACATGAAAAATAATCTGCAGTTATTAAATGAAGATTACAAAGACGTTGATAATTTATATCTGAAAAAACTATCCTTTTATTAAAATATTTAAAGACCTGCACAAAATTAAGTAAGTAAACGAAAATTGTTTTTAACTGAATAGATACAAAAAATGAAAATACCAAAAGTAATAATGCAATTAAACTTAAATACAAATAAAACAAATTATTATAACTAACCACGATTTTTATGATTTTATAAAAAATAAAATTATTATACAAATATATAAAAATAAATATATAATAAATTTAATTTAAAAATAATATTTTAAAAATAAAATATAATGAAAACATCTAGCAAAATTACACGAAAACGTAAAAATGGATTTTTAAGTCGAATGAAAAATAGTAAAGGTAAAGCAATCATTCAATCAAGAAGAAAAAAAAAGAGAAGTAAACTAACTACGACATAAAATAAACTTTCTCTATCTTTTTAGGTAGAGATACTAGATTTAATAAATCAATCACTTAAAAATATAATGAGATTTGAGCAAAAAATACAAAAAATTACTAGGTCCAATAACCACTTAGTCTATATCTATACAAAAGAAGAAGAAAGATTAGAAAATATTTTATTAAGAACAAATAAAGACTTATTTAAAAGTCAAATATATGTTTGGGATTTCATAGAAGGATATAAAAATCGACCTAATGACTTTTCATCATGTAGACAGAATCCCTTAGAAGCTCTAGTTTCAATAGAAAAACACAAAACAATAGATACTATAATATTTTTTTTAAAAGATTTTCATTTTTTCTTAAATGACGTAACTATCAATAGAAAAGTTAAAAACTTATACAAGTGGTTAAAAAAAAATAATAAGTATGTATTTATGAGCGGTACAGACTTAGCAATTCCAACAAGCTTAAATGACCATATTACATATATTAAATTACCTCTACCAAATGAAAATGAAATCAAGTGGGAAGTAAAGAACTTTTTTAATCAAACTAATCTAAATATAAAGCAATATAGCGAATTAATATGTAAAGCATATAAAGGGTTTTCTAGTAAACAAATTAAAACATCATTATTACAATTATTAGAGAAAGATTTGACTATCTCAGAAATAGTACAAACTATACTCAAAGAAAAAAGTGAAAATTTTCATAGTATAAGTGGTCTTCAATTTTATGATATTAATAAAACACTGATAAAATTAGCTGGATTTAATAATCTAAAAATATGGCTAAAACTTAGAAATATCATCTCCTCACAAAAAGCTAATGCATATGGAATAAAAAGTCCAAAAGGAATATTACTAGTTGGTATACAAGGTACGGGAAAATCTCTTAGTGCCAAAAGTATATCACAAGAGTGGAATATTCCTTTATTAAAACTAGATATAGGAAAAATTTTTGCAAGCACACTAGGAGAATCAGAAAATAGAATAGAAAAAGTGATTGAAGTCAGTCAAGCAATGTCACCATGCATACTATGGATAGATGAAATAGAAAAGATATTTACAAAAGATCACAATAATAATGATAGTGGAACTACTCAAAGAGTGACAAGTATCTTATTAAATTGGTTATCTGATAGACAAGATGAAGTTTTTATACTTGCAACAGCTAATAAAATAAATAATTTACCAATAGAAATGCTAAGAAAAGGAAGATTTGATGAAATTTTTTTTGTAGACCTACCAAACTTTAAAGAAAGAATGGATATTTTCAGAGTTCACTTAACAAAAGTTAGACCTATTACCTGGAATAAATATAACATTTATTATTTTAGTAAAATTAGTAACGGGTTTTCAGGAGCTGAAATTGAACAAGCAGTCATGAATGCAATGTATTCAGGATTTAATGAAAGCAGGGAATTTAATAGCTGCGATATAATTAATTCCATTGATCATCTGATACCGGTTGCCGAAACACATAATCAGGAGATTAGGAAAATGCGACAATGGGGATACTCTGGAAAAACTCAAATAGCATAGAAAATCAATCAACAAAAATAAACACTAAATATTGTCCTGATATTGAACTACTTTCCCGGAGAGTGTCCTCTCAAGTATCATCGTCGCTGCAGAGTTTAACAGCCAAGTTCGGAATGGTTTGGAGTGGGTCCACTGCGCTATAAACATCAAGACATAAATTGTAACAAGTATATAAATAATCTAAATTAAGCTTTTGATCTATTAGTACGTCTTAGCTGAATGTATTACTACACTTACACTTAACGCCTATCAAACGGTTAATCTTACCGTGATCTATAAAGAGTAATCATCTTAAGGTAGGCTTCCCACTTAGATGCTTTCAGCGGTTATCCAATCCATACTTGGCTACCCAGCGTATACTGTTGGCACAATAACTGGTACACCAGAGGTATGTTTCTCCCGGTCCTCTCGTACTAAGGAGAAATCCTTTCAATACTCTAACGCCTGCACCGGATATGGACCGAACTGTCTCACGACGTTCTGAACCCAGCTCGCGTACCGCTTTCATGGGCGAACAGCCCAACCCTTGGGACGTGCTACCGCCCCAGGATGCGATGAGCCGACATCGAGGTGCCAAACCTCCCCGTCGATGTGAACTCTTGGGGGAGATCAGCCTGTTATCCCTAGAGTAACTTTTATCCGTTGAGCGACAGCCTTTCCACTCAGAACTGTCGGATCACTAAGGCCGACTTTCGTCTCTGCTCGACTTGTAGGTCTTGCAGTCAAGCTTCCTTATGCCTTTATACTCTACGACTGATTTCCGACCAGCCTGAGGAAACCTTTGCACGCCTCCGTTACCTTTTAGGAGGCGACCGCCCCAGTCAAACTGCCCACCTGAAAATGTCTCTTGGCCGGATAACGGCATCAAGATTAGAATTCTAGTTTAATTAGAGTGGTATCTCACTGATGGCTTCTTTATACCCGCAAGCATAATATCATAGCCTCCCACCTATGCTGCGCAAAATAAACTCAAATCCAATTCCAAGCTACAGTAAAGCTTCATAGGGTCTTTCTGTCCAGGTGCAGGTAGTCCGCATCTTCACAGACATTTCTATTTCGCCGAGTCTCTCTCCGAGACAGTGCCCAAATCGTTACGCCTTTCGTGCGGGTCGGAACTTACCCGACAAGGAATTTCGCTACCTTAGGACCGTTATAGTTACGGCCGCCGTTCACCGGGGCTTCAGTCATTAGCTTCGTATATACTAACCAACTTCTTTAACCTTCCGGCACTGGGCAGGCGTCAGCCCCCATACATTGTCTTAAGACTTCGCGGAGACCTGTGTTTTTGGTAAACAGTCGCTTGGGCCTATTTATTGCAACCCTACAAGGGTACCCCTTCTTCCGAAGTTACGGGGCTATTTTGCCGAGTTCCTTAGAGAGAGTTATCTCGCGCCCCTTAGTATTCTCTACCCACCTACCTGTGTCGGTTTAAGGTACAGGTATTTATTATTTAAGATATGATAAGTTTTTCTTGGAAGTATGACATCAATCACTTTAGCACCGTGGTGCCTTGTACTCACTGCTTAGCTCAAAGTGTTTTCGCCACTTCTCTTAGCCTCACTAGCTTGAACCGGTAACCAACATCCGGATGATTTAGCCTTCTCCGTCACTCATTATCAATAATAAATAGTACAGGAATATTAACCTGTTGTCCATCGACTACGTTTTTCAACCTCATCTTAGGTCCTGACTCACCCTTCGCGGACGAACCTTCCAAAGGAAACCTTAGGTTTTCGGGGCATTGGATTCTCACCAATGTTTTCGCTACTCAAGCCGACATTCTCACTTCTGATTCGTCCACACCCACTTTCGTTAGTGCTTCAACCTACAACAGAACGCTCCCCTACCGATGTAAAACATCCCACATCTTCGGCGAATTGCTTAGTCCCGTTCATTTTCGGCGCAAGATCACTAGACCAGTGAGCTATTACGCACTCTTTAAAGGATTGCTGCTTCTAAGCAAACCTCCTGGTTGTATAAGCATTCTTACTTCCTTTACCACTTAGCAATTACTTGGGGGCCTTAGATGGTGGTCTGGGCTGTTTCCCTTTTGACAATGAAGCTTATCCCCCACTGTCTCACTGGCTGACTACACACTTAGTATTCAGAGTTTGCCTTGATTTGGTACCGCTCTCGCAGCCCGCACCGAAACAGTGCTTTACCCCTAAGTTATAGCATCAGCCGCTGCGCCAAAACGCATTTCGGGGAGAACCAGCTAGCTCCGAATTCGATTGGCATTTCACCCCTAACCACAACTCGTCCGCTGATTTTTCAACATCAGTCG